AAAAAAATCTCCAAATTATTATATTAACTAATTATATAAATATTTAATTAAATATTTATATAATTAGTTAAATTTTTAATATTTTTAAAAACTATTAATATTTTTGGATTAATTTAATTATGAAGCAAATGGATTAGCAAATAATAATGCTAATGCAACAACAAGACCATAAATTGTTAAAGATTCCATAAATGCAAACGATAATAATAATGCACCACGAATTTTTCCTTCTGCTTCAGGTTGACGTGCAATCCCTTCAACAGCATAGCCTGCTGCTGTTCCTTGTCCAATTCCAGGACCAACAGCAGCTAAACCAACAGATAAACCAGCAGCAATAACAGAAGCAGCAGCGATAAGTGGATTCATAATTAATAATCTCCTAAAAGTTATATAGTGTATAATAATAATAACAACCATTATTTATAATTTATTTATAAATTATTTTATTTAGTTTAAATTTTTTTAATGATGATCTTCTACAGCTTCACCAATATATGCCCCAGCAAGCGTCGCAAATACTAAGGCTTGAATTCCACTAGTAAATAAACCTAAAAGCATAATAGGGATAGGAACAATCAATGGAACTAAAGCAACTAATACAGCAACAACTAATTCATCAGCAAGAATATTTCCAAAAAGTCGAAAACTTAATGATAAAGGTTTTGTAAAATCTTCTAATACGTTAATTGGTAATAAAAAAGCCGCTGGCGAAATATAGCGTTTAAAATAACCTAAACCTTTTTTACTTAAACCTGCATAAAAGTAAGCAATTGATGTTAATAATGCTAAAGCAACAGTTGTATTAATATCATTAGTTGGAGCAGCTAATTCTCCATTTGGTATTTCAATAACGTGCCATGGTATTAAAGCACCAGACCAGTTTGATACAAAAATAAATAAGAAAATTGTTCCTAAAAATGGAACCCATTTTTCATAGTGGGAGGGTCGGTATTCTACTTACGTAGAAGTACCTCCCAATTAGAACTATACGTGCAACTTTCACCGCATATAGCTCCCGATCTAATATAGGGTTTTGTCCCAATTGCAAATGTAATCAATGTGATAACTGATGACAAGTTTTATGCATTACAGTCAAATTGGATGGTGCCCAATTATCATGGTTACCATCAATGTGGTGTAGATGTATATCTTCATTGTCATTAAGTTTTTAATTACAATAACTACAAGTATAAGATTGCTTTTGTAATAGTCTTAATGTCATACCATTATAAATCTTACTTTTGCGCTTTTGCGCTTTTGCGCTTTTGCGTTTGCTCCAGTAAGAGTAATCGCCATCAAATGGTGACTTATCCTGTTTGACATTGACAAATCTATTTGTTAGATAACCTATTTTTGGGAATGATTCTCGGACTAGTTTTATAGAAGAGTCTAAGGAATATGTTCTATTCTTTAAAATTTTCTTAAAAACATAGTTATCAAGATCCCATAGTTTGTGACAAGACATATCACAGTATAAATGATAGTTTCTCCAACCTCTAACTATAGGGGTTATCTTGGATATTCTATCTTTAATTTTAATAGTAGAATTATTAACAAGGTTTTTAACCTTTTTCTTGAGGTTGGAGTGGTTTTCATCAGATGGTCGAGAAACGAATTTTCCACTATCTTTGACACTAAAATTCCATCCTAAGAAATCGAAACCGTTAGTAGCTTGGGTTAATCTGGTTTTACTAAGTTTTATACTCATGCCACGTTGAGCTAAAAATTGCTTAATATTTGAAAGAATCACATCCTCATTATCATGAGGTTTTAGGATAAAAATCATATCGTCCGCGTATCTAATAGAAGGGTGAATATTTTCAATGCCATTTAGAGCAATATTTGCTAGAAGTGGACTGACACCTTGAGGTGTGCCTTGATCAGGGGGTATAAAATTGGGATCAACACCAGCTTTTAGACATTTGTATAGACCAGATTTAATAAATCTGGGTGCAATAACGTTATCCATTATTGTACTGTGATTAATACGGTCGAAACATTTTTCGATATCGAGTTCAAGGATTCTTTTAGATTTGCCATTAGAAGTACTCTTAAGATTAAGAAATATAACCTTTTGAGCGTCATGGGCACAGCGGCCAGGTCTAAAACCATAGCTATGAGCGTGGAATTTGGCCTCGTGTGCTGGTTCCACAACTAGTTTAACAAGGCATTGCCAAGCTCTATCCCTGATTGTAGGAATCTTTAAAGGACGAGTGGTACCATCGGGTTTAGGGATGTTTAATCTTCTAACGCCCATGTGTTTCCATTTCATACCTTCTCTAAGTAGTTCCTGTTCTAATAAGAATCTTTGTTTCGTGGTAATTGATGATATACCATCAATACCAGCCGTCTTTTTTCCGGAATTTAACTGTGTAACTTGTCGAATAGCAAGCATTCTAGCACCATGTGATCTAAATAAAAGCTTTTGTAAATATAGGACTCTCGCTATATTATTATTTCTACTAGCTTCGTATATCCTCTTTTGGAGACGGAAGGTATCCTTACGGAATTGCTTCCAAGGTAGTGCCTTCCACATTTCACTTTTATTATTATTTTGTGTCATATAATGTTTAGTTCCTTAAGTTTAAATATATTCTTTAGACCTTTTCCCAGTTACGGGTCTTCCTACCCTGATTAAAGGATTCCGCTACCGGTCCAGCCTACTTATATGAATAAGACTTTAATCAGTTTTTACTCGTTCCATGTAAAGGTTTGTTTAGAGACCTTAGATATTTCCTATTCGCCTATATACTACTCAGGTCAGCGAATATCAAGAAGAAAATTCCGCGAGTATAATATATCCAGTCAGGGATTTTTTTGTATGTAAATACTTAGCTATACCCATGCTGTTGGATTAGACGCTTTTTTAGGAACTTCACATTCGAATAATTAATATATTATTTGAATCCTTATGTTAGATAAGGCGTAAGTTTATCGTAGTCTCACCCCATTAGCGCCAGTGTGATCTTATAGCTGACCTCTGATTGCGCCCTGCTTCCAGCTTCGCTCTGTGACTTCTCCTTAACATGAGTTAAGGATGTCCCGGGTCACTCGGCGTGGACAGATAGGGAGTCATTTATGACCTTTAAAGGTTGGACTTTCACCAACAACCGATACATAGTTAATAAGTTGATTAATCAACAAACTCCTAAGTTATATGCAGAGCATTTTCATTAGGAACGAGCCGCACCTTCTTCTCCAATTTGTGTTTTTGCTAAATCACGAATAAATTCAGTAAAAAATTCTGTTAAATTTTGTAAACCTTCTTCTGGTATTGGTTTTAGTTGATTATTTGCTAAAAAAGAAATAGTAGCAATTATTGCAAAAACAAACCAAGAAACCATTAGAACTTGTCCATGAATAGAATAACTACCAATTTCCCAATAATAATGTTGACCTACAGATACTTCTGCAGAATCAAATAAAAGATTTACTTCACTTAACATATTAATTTGGCTTTTATAAAAATTACCTTTTTAACAACCATTTTAGTTTTATTTCATATTTTTCTTTGTATTAAAAATGTCTTGTCCTTGTTTAATAGATAATTCAAATTCCTGTAATAATAATTTTATTGATGGCATAGAATCATCATTTGCAGGAACTATTAAATCTGAAATTGAAGGATCACAATCAGTATCGAGTATACTTATACTACGGATCCCTAATTTATTGCATTCTTTTAACGCATTTATTTCTTCATGTTGTCCAATAATTATAGCAATATCAGGTAAAACTTCCATATTTTTCATTCCACCTAAATATTTATTTAATTTTTCTTTTTTTTTTATTAAATTGGCGGCTTCTTTTTTTGGTAATTTATTAAATAAACCTTTTTTTTCCTGTATTTCTAGGTTTTTTAATTTTTTAGTTGATAAATAAACAGTTTTCCAATTTGTTAACATACCCCCTAACCATTTTTCATTAACATAAAACGAATTACAATTTAAAGCTGTTTCTGCAATTAAATTTGATGCCTGTTTTTTTGTTCCTACAAATAAAATTTTTTTACCATTAGATGTTGATTTTGTTAAAAATTTACAAACATAATTTAAATGAACGTAAGTTTTAATTAAATCAATTAAATGAATACTATCTTTTTCAGTATAAATAAAAGGTTTCATTTTAGGATTCCACTTTCTTGCAGGATGTCCTAAATGCATTCCAGCTTGGACCATTTGTTCTAATGTAATTGCCATTATTAATAGTTAATATATATTTTGTTTTTATTAAAAAACATTTTATTATTTTATCATTCAGTTGACTATTTTATATTTTTCTATTTTAATTTGACAATTGTTTTAATTTTTTGTTAAAATCTAATAGCAAATAAATATTTTAATTAAAATTTGTATAGTCAATTTTATTATAACATAAAAGTTATAATAAATTCAATATAAACGTTTTTTACTAAGTTAATTTATAAAAATTTAAATTCTGGGCTTATAGTCTAATGGATAAGACAAGTACCTTCTAAGTATTGAATACAGGTTCGAATCCTGTTAGGCCTATATAATAATATTAATATATATTATATTATATATATTATATATTATTATTTAATTTATTTATTAAATAATAAAAAGGAGAGATGGCTGAGTGGTTTAAAGCGACTGATTGCTAATCCGTTGTATAATATTATTTTATACCGAGGGTTCGAATCCCTCTCTCTCCGAAATTATTTATATTATATATTTATATATTAAAAAATATATTAAAATTGAAAAATTAATTATTTTTTATTATAATAATAAAAAATAATTAATTTATTTATTCCTCAGTAGCTCAGTGGTAGAGCAATCGGCTGTTAACCGATTGGTCATAGGTTCAAGTCCTATCTGGGGAGAAAAGAAAAGAAAATAAAAAAAATGTATTTTTTAATTTTAAAAATTTAAACTATCACCACGACGATATTGAAGATAAGCTGCTACTAAAAGACCACTAATTGTTACAGGTACTAATCCTAAAACAATTCCTGATAATAAAGGTTCTACCATAATAAAAAAATAAATAAAAATAAAAAAAATTAATTTTCACTAATTTAACTAATTTCATTAATATAAATATAATTTACCTAAATTATATTTATATTAATTGAATTTTTACAACTGCTAAATAAAAAATTGACGCCATAATAAGGCCACCGATTAATAAACCAATATAACTAATTAATGTTAACATAAAAATATTTTAATTTAAATTAATAATATTATATTTTTATATTTTAATAATAATTATTATTAAAATATAAAAATATTAAAAATTCATTTCAGCTAATTGAACTTTTTCAACTTGTTTTTTCTTAAGTACTAAGAAAATTTGAGTAATAAAAATAGTAATTAAAAAAATGATTAAACCTTGAACACGGGCTGGGTTTTGTAAAACAATTTCTGTTTCAGCTTGTCCAAAACCACCAACATTAGGATTATTTGTTAAAGGTTGATCAATTTTAACAGCTTGTCCCTCACTAACAATAATTGTTGGTCCAGCTGGAATTTTTTCCGTAATTGTTTTATTCTCACCGTTTGAAGTTTCAATCACAATACTTGTAGATTTTTTACTTGTTTTAATTTCAGTAATTTTTCCAGAAACTGAAGAATTAAAAATATTATTATTACTCTTTGATCCATCAGGATATAATTGTCCACGACCTCTATTACCGCCTAAGTAAATAGGATACTTTAAATAATTAACACTTTTATCTTTCGTCGGATCTGGAGAAAGAATAGGAACAACCATTTGGCTATAATCTTTTCCTGGTACAGGGCCTGCAACTAAAAGGTTTGATTGAGTATCACTATAAGGCTGATAATATAATTGACCAACCTTTGTTTTCATTTCCTCTGGAATTCGATCTGTAGGTGCTAAAGAAAAACCTTCTGGTAATATTAAAACCATACCCACATTTAAATCACCTTTTTTACCATTTGATTGAACTTGTTGAATTGATTTATCATACGGAATTTTAATAGAAGCTTCAAAAATACTATCAGGTAATACTGCTTGAGGTACTTCGATTTCAACTGGTTTTTGAGCTAAGTGACAGTTAGCACATACAATACGTCCATTTGGCTCACGTGGATTTTGATAATTCTGTTGAGCAAATATAGGATAAGCTTTTGCTATTTGATCATATGTAAAAAAATTTAATGTAAATAAAAATAAAAAAACTAAATTTTTTGTTTTTATCATAAAAATAATAAAATAAAAAATGAATTAGTAGTTATAAACTACTTTTGTTTCCTCTTATTTTAACTTATTTGATTAAAAATAATTTTAAAATATATATATATATGTTATTTATATAAAATAACAAACTAATTAAAGGCCTTTATATGAAAAAGTTTTTATTTTAAAAATATCTTCTCACTAATTATTATAATTTATTAACTAATAAAAAACAAAATTTATATCTAATTAATTTTAAAATAATAATATTGTAATGATAGTTTATTTAATTCAAAATCGTAAAAACGCTCATTACATAATATATAATAAATTAAATAATCAACAAACTCACTATTTAATTCTAATAAATTAAAACAATTAAAAATTAAATTAAAAATTAAATTTGAAATTAAAATATAGTATTCAATTATTAAAATACTATTCCAACTTATTTCAGGGTTAAAAAATTTATTTATAAAATTATAATTATTAATTTTATTTGAACTTAAAAACATATTTTTATCATTAATAAAATTATTATTAATTAAAAAAATATTTGAATTATTGTTATAATTATTCGAAAAATAATAATATTTTGAAGATTGTTTAAGTAATAAAGTTAAAGAATTTACTTTTTTAGACTTTTTAAATGACCAATTCATAATATTAGTGTTTTTTAATTTTAAATTAGGTTCCCACCAATAAGGAATTACAGACCATAAATTAAAATTTTGTGAATTAGAATTTAATGATATTTTTCTATTTAATAAAAATGATTTATCAAATTTGTTAATTAACAAATTTGATAAATCATTTTTATTATAATTATTTTTAATTATTTGTTTATTATTTTTTTTAAATGAATTCTTTGAATTTTGAATTAATACTTGTTTTAATAATTTTGGTTTTAATATTTTATAAAAATTATTTTTATTAATCATAATATTTAATAACCAACTAAGTTCTTTTAAATCATCAATTGCAAAATTTGAAAAATTTTTTGAATTATTATCTAATAGCATTTTAGTTTCAGATATTTTTCCATTCATAATGAAAAATAAATAATTTTCAAAATCTTCTTTATTAATTAACTTTTTTATAGAATTTTCTATAAATAATTTTTTTTTGGTTTTAGAATTTAATTTATTTTTAACTGACCATAAGTTTATAGTATTAAAATTTGGAATAGGTTTTTTTAATATAGTTAAAACTAAAGCTTTTCCTCCAATATAATAAGATACTCTATTAATAAAAAATGGATCACTAAATATAAGTTGTTGAATATCCATTTGTTTTTTTATACAAACTTTATTATATAAATTAAAATAATTTTTTGTGTTTAAATATTTTTTTTTAGTATTAAAACCATTTTTAATAAGTTTATTATCTAAATTTTTAGTCACTGAAAAAATTTTATTATTTTCACAATAAAATTTTTTATTACTTATTAAAATTATATTATTTGTTAATTTAAAATTATAATTAATTAATTTATATTTTAATATATTATTATATTTAAAAATTATAAATTGTTTATCAAATACTAAATTATTATTTATATCAAATTTATAAATTATATTATTAAAATAATATAGTTTATAATGTAATAAATTTTTTGAATAATTATAAAATAAATTAAATGATAAAATTAAAGGATTATTAATAATATATGTTGAAAATAATAATAACCGAGAACTAAATATATTAACTTTGAATAATCTATTAATATATTTATTAAATTTGTTTATAAAATAGTTTTTTTGTCTTTTATTAATCATTAATTTATTAATATTACTTTTTTTATTTAATAAATATAAAGATCTAATAAATTTTCTATTTTTTTTATAAAAAATAGTTCTTGAAATTTGTTTTAATACACTTATTTTATCTTTTTTTAAATATATGCATTTTTTTTTTATTTTAGTATTTTCTATAAAATTTAATTTTTTATAATTTAAAACAAATTTTGAAAAATCAAACAAGCTTACCAATTTTATTTGATTAAAATAATTATAATTAATTATTAACGAATTTATTAAAGTTCCTAATTCATAAGATTTATATTTAAAAGAATTATTTCTAAATTTAATAATTTGAATTCCATATTCAATTTCTTCAAAATCGGGTATTAATTTATTTTTAATATTTAAACTACTTACCAATTTTAAATTATGTTGTTTTTTTAAATTAATATAATTATAAATTGTTTTCAATAATGATATATTTAATGAAGAAGATAAATCAGCTGCACTTAAACCAGTTGTTTGATTTGAAAAAAACTCCCAATTAATATTATTATTTTTTGAATAAAACTTTAATAACTCAAAACGTTTTTGTTTACCTGGAAGATCAATATAAACAATTTTACTTAATCTACCAGGTCTAGTTAATGCTGGATCTAGAGTCTTTGGACGATTAGTAGCTCCGATAATAACAAGATCGTAGCGATCTTTTAAACCATCTAATTCACATAAAAGTTGTGTAAGCATTGATAATGATTTACTATTTAATTGACTATTATTAGAACTTATTTTTAAATCTAAATAATTATTATTTTTAATATAATTAAATTTATTAAAATTTAAATTATTATTAATTTTATAATCTAGTTTAGTAAAATTTATTAAATTTATATTAATTTTATTATTAGATAAAAAATAATAGGAGTTTGTTGTAGAAGAATTGATTAATATTTTTTTTCGATAATCAGTTAAAACATCTTTTCTATTTTGACCAACACTATCTATTTCATCTAAAAATAAAATACAGGGCGATATTTTTTTTGCTCTTTTAAATAGATTTTTTAATTCTAAAGCACCCTTTGCGTTTTCTGATATTGTATCATTTGATGAACTAAACTTTGATAATTTTTCACCAGATTCTAAAACAATAGGTACCTCAGCTTCACCTGATAATGCTTTAACTAAAACAGTTTTTCCTGTACCAGGAGGGCCTACTAATAAAAATCCTTTAATATATATTTTGTTTTGTAAATTTTTAATTGAAAAATTTTTTTTCGAGATTATCCCTTTTTTAGATTTTGGAGATAATAAATAAAATGGGTTATTAATAAAATTAAAAATAAAAATTTTTTTTTTATTATTAAATATACTAAACGAATTTTTATATTTTTTATTATTACTATCTAAAACAAAACTTTTTTCATTAAATAAACTCTGATTAAAACTAAATTCAGGTTTTTTAATATTAAAATTAGACTGAATACCAAATTTAGAATTTCTTAATAATAAAATTGTTTGATTAAATTCTTGTAAAAAAAATTTACCACCAATTAAGTCATTAAATTTTATTTTTTTTGATTTTATTGTCTTACCAACTTCTATTTTTAAATTCATTAATGCATCAAATTCAAAATTATTAAAAAATGTTTTAAAAGCAGTTAAAAAAGATTCACCATAATTTTCTTTTAAATTATTAATAAAGGTTAAAAATATTAATAAAAAACCAATTTGTGTTAATAGAGACCATTGTTTTAAACTTACAAGTTCATATAAATCAGTATTAAATAAATTATTAAAATTTTTAATAAAGTTTGAATAATAACTATTTAAATTATTATAATTTTTATTGTATTTAAAATAACTTTTATAACTTATTGGAACTAAAGGTATTTCATTAAAATCGCAAACTTCTAATAAATAATTTTTATTATTTTCACTATAATATGTTTTTATTTGTAAATTTTTTTTTAAACTAGTACTATAATAATTATTTTTATTAACTAATAATGAATGAAAATAATTATTATTATTTAATAATAAATCTTCCTTTATAGGATATTGCCAAGAAAATGGAGATTTTGAATCTAGTCTTTGTTTACTATAAACTAAAGAAAGATTAGGCTGATAATTAGATTTATCAATTTCTATAATTTCTAGATTATTATTTGTATTATAACTAAAACCTAATCCAAAATCCATTTTTTTATTACCAAAAAAATTTAAATTTTTTGTTAAATTTTTTTTATTTTTTAAATATAAATTATTTTTTTTATTTAAATTTAATTCTTCTATATTAAAAGTTATCTTATTTTTTTTACTATATAAAAAAAATAAATTATTAGAGAATTTTTTAAATTTATTATAAATTAAATTTTTTGGTCCTTTTATTTGTATAAATGAATTATTAATTAAATCTAATTTATTAATAAAAATAATATTCTTTTTATTAGTATCTGGATATAAATAACCAGATACTTTTCTTTTTAATAAATTAGAATTCGACTCAATAATTTTATTTTTTAATAAAGTAGAATTATTGTAATTAACGTAATTACTTTTAATTAACTTTTCCTCATTAGTATTCCTTAATAAATTAGTATTTCGACTGTCAAAAATAAAAGATAGTATATTATCGTTATAAAAAGATGTATTTATTTTTGATTTATTTTTTTGTGTTATTAATTCTAAATAATAAAAAAATTCTCTTTCAAAATAATATAAAAATGAATACTTTCTATTTCTAGGTATTTTTGTTAAATAAGAACCAAAACATAAAAAATTCGACTGTTGAGATTTTATTTTTAAATTTGAGTATTTTATATTTTTATCATTTAGTTTATTAATAAAATTATTATTTTTTTTTATTATTATGTTTTTGTTTTCTCTAGAGTGGATAGAAATAGGAGTTTTTATTTTATTTTTTAATATTTTATTATTTTCTATTCTATGGTTTGTAAAAAAAAATGAATCAATTGGTTGATTATTTAAAAATGAGGGTTCTTCTAAATAATAATTTAAATTATTATTTAAATTTGAGTGCTTTGTTATAAATTTATTATAATAAATAAAATTTTCGTTTTTAGTACTACCTAAATTTTTTAAATCTTTACGGAGTAAATTTTTCCAATTTGGTTCCTTTTTATTTTTTAATATATTAATAAATTTATTATTATTTGAAACTGTATTTTTTTTTATTGGTTTATTTAATTTTAAATTTTTAGTTATTATAAAATCATAAAAACTATTTAATGACTTATAATTATCAAAATTATTTATTTGGTATTTTAAAAAATTATTAAATAAAAATAATTTATTATAAATTTTGTAATGAAAGAACCTAAAATTATAGATATCATAAGTTACTTTTTTATTCCCTATTTCAAAATTAAGTATATCATTTTTTTTTTCAATTATAGTTTTAAAATTTTTTGAAAAAATGGAATTACTTTTTTTAATTAAATTAAGTTTTTTATAATAAAATAAATTATTAAATAAAGGCTTTGTTAAATATATATTTTTATTTTTACGTTTTTCAACTAAATTATTTTTTTTAAAATTAATATTATTATCATAATTATTATAAGAATAAAATATACTATTTAATTTTAATGGAATCTTATCTAACTCGTAAAATGAGTAATTCCAATATTTTAAATTTATAAAATTATTATTTTTAAAATTATTATTTGTAATAATAAAATTATTTGAATTTTTTTTATTATCTAATAATAAAAAATTATTTTTATTAAAGATATCCGGTTTAAAAAATGTACTAAATTTATGACCACTAAGAAAATATTTATTTAAATGTTTACTTTTTTCTATATTAATATTATTAATATCTAATCCTATTTTATTTTTTAAATTACTATTAGTATATGTACTAATATAAAATTTATTATTATATAAGTTTGAATTAAAAGAAATAAAAACTGAACTATCAAAATAACTTATTTGTTTTAAATTATTCCAATTAATTTTTTTAAAATACTCTGTATAATTAAACGTTTCCCAAGTTAAATTTGATAAATTTAGTTTATTAAAATTATTTAAACCCGGTAATGTTTTATAAAAAAAAGATTCAAAGTTATTAATATTATTAGAAAAATATTTTTGTTTATCTAGCGTATAACCCAATAATGGTAATAATATAATAAAAAATAAATTTGAAGGGAAATTAGTAAAATCGTTTTTAAAACGTTTTTTTGAAAAAATTAATAAATTATAAATAATTGATAATTGTTTTAATAATTGTAATACTTTAAATTTTTTATCTTTGTAAACTTTTTTATTTTTATTATAACTTAATAAATTTTTTTTGTTTTTTTGTTTCATTGTTAATTATAAATAAAGTAATATTAAACTTTATTTATTAAATAATTAGCGAATAAAAATTATTTAATAAATAAAGTTTAATTTTTAGTATATTTAATTTTAATAATATTATTTAAAAAATAATATTATTAAAATTAAAGTTAAAGTTAAATAACGAAAGAATTTAAAACTCCTAAAGCAAAAACTAATAAAACCCAAATTCCAACGCCAGAAAAAACAACACGTTTATTTTCAGTCCAACCGTTTGGTGATGCAAAAATAACAGGTACACCAACTACAAGAATAAAAGATAATGAAACAAAAGCAAAAAGTGTTAATTGGAAAATAAAAGTCATAAAAGAAATATAATTTTTTTAATAACTTTTTTAATAAAAAAGTTATTAAATATTTTAATTTTTGAATTCAATTTTTATAAATAATTATATTGATTATATATTAATTTTTCAAATATTATATATTAATATAATATTATTTGTTATAAATTGGGTTACCTGGGATTTGAACCCAGAACAAATCGGTTAAAAGCCGAACACTCTACCATTGAGCTAGCAACCCTTAAAAAAAAATATTTAATTTAATATTTATTATTATATTATATTTTTAATTTTAATTCAAATTATATTGACAAAATTATATTATATATATAATATTAATATATATAATATTAAAAGGGTCGATGCCCGAGTGGTTAATGGGGGCGGATTGTAACTCCGCTGGTTATACCTACGCTGGTTCGAATCCAGCTCGGCTCATTATTTTATTAATAATTCTTAAAAAATGTTTTTATATACTTATATATAATATATAATATATATATTAATAATTCTTAAAAAATGTTTCTTTTTCTTTGGTGGTATAGCCAAGCGGTAAGGCAAGGGATTGCAAATCCTTTATTCCCCAGTTCGAATCTGGGTACCACCTACTTAAAAATATTTATTTTTATTAATAATTGACAAAAATTTTATATTATTTTATAATATAAAATATATTAAAAAATAAATATTTTAAGGCCCCCATCGTCTAGAGGCCTAGGACATCTCCCTTTCACGGAGGAAACGGGGATTCGAATTCCCCTGGGGGTATAAAAGTTATATACATATATATATATATATATAGACTATTTACACTATGATTTAAACTTGCAGTATAATGAAATCTAATTATACTATTTAAACTTTTTTGTTTTTTTGTTTTTTTGTTTTTTTGTTTTTAGCGGGAGTAGGATTCGAACCTACGACCTCAAGGTTATGAGCCTTGCGAGCTACCAGACTACTCTATCCCGCGAATATAAATAAAATAAATTAATAATCAAACAGTAATAAATAGATTCTATTCATTAATAAATTAGTTGTCAATGTCTGGGGTAGAAGGATTCGAACCTACGAATGTCGGGACCAAAACCCGATGTCTTACCACTTGACGATACCCCATTACTTTTTCTTATAATAATATTATATAATATTATTATAAGAAAAAACAAATTATTATTTAATAATTTAAATTAAATAATAATTTTAGGAATAAATAAATTAATATTATAATGTATCAATAGCATCAAATTCAAATTTAATTTCTTTCCATACTTCACAAGCTGCAGCTAATTCAGGACTCCATTTACAAGCAGCACGAATTACATCACCACCTTCAGATGCTAAATCACGTCCTTCATTTCGAGCTTGTGTACAAGCTTCTAAAGCAACACGGTTTGCAGCGGCTCCTGGAGCATTACCCCAAGGGTGTCCTAATGTACCACCACCGAATTGTAAACACGCATCATCACCAAAAATTTCAACTAATGCCGGCATATGCCAAACGTGAATACCACCTGAAGCTACAGGCATTGTACCTGGTAAACTAACCCAGTCTTGTGTAAAGTAGATACCACGACTACGATCTTTTTCAATGTAGTCATCACGCATTAAATCAACGAAACCTAAAGTAATTTCACGTTCACCTTCTAATTTACCTACTACTGTTCCTGAATGTAAGTGGTCACCACCTGACATACGTAAAATTTTTGCTAATACTCGGAAGTGAATACCGTGATTACGTTGACGGTCAATAACGGCGTGCATGGCACGGTGAATATGTAATAATAATCCACTAGCACGACAGAAATGAGCTAATGAAGTGTTAGCTGTAAAACCACCAGTAATATAGTCATGCATAATAATTGGAACACCTAAATCTTTAGCAAATTGACCACGTTCCATCATTCCTTCACATGTACCTGCTGTTGCATTTAAGTAATGACCTTTAACCTCACCAGTTTCAGCTTGAGATTTGTAAATTGCTTCAGCAGTAAATAAGAAACGGTCACGCCAACGCATGAAAGGTTGTGAGTTTACGTTTTCATCGTCTTTTGTAAAATCAAGACCACCTCGTAAACATTCATAAACAGCACGTCCATAGTTTTTAGCTGAAAGACCTAATTTTGGTTTAATTGTACAACCTAATAAACCACGACCGTATTTGTTTAATTTATCACGTTCAACCTGAATACCATGAGGTGGACCTTGGAATGTTTTAACATAAGCTGGTGGAATACGTAAATCTTCTAAACGTAAAGCACGTAAAGCTTTAAAACCAAAAACGTTACCTACAATTGAAGTAAATAAATTTGTAACTGATCCTTCTTCAAATAAATCTAAAGGATAAGCAATATAAGCAATATATTGATCATCTTCTCCTAATGGTTCAATATCGTAACAACGACCTTTATAACGATCTAAAGATGTTAAACCATCAGTCCATACAGTTGTCCAAGTACCTGTTGATGATTCAGCAGCAACAGCTGCACCTGCTTCTTCTGCTGGTACTCCTGGTTGAGGAGTCATACGGAATGCAGCTAAAATATCAGTATCTTTTACTTGATAATCAGGCGTGTAATAAGTTAAACGGTAATCTTTTACACCAGCTTTAAAGCCAGTACCTGCTTTTGTTTCAGTTTGTGGAGCCATTTTTAATAATTAAAATTTAATAAATTGACCATTCGATCTGCCCAAATAAAATTATATATTATATAAATATATTATATAATTTTATATTTTATTTATAAAAATATCAAATATAAAGTTTAATAAAAAATTATTTAATGTTTGCTAAATTAATAGCTTTTGCAACTTGTTTTACTGCTTTATTTTTCCAGTTTGTTTTACGTTTATTTTTTTTTGATTTTGAAGTTCTTTTTTTTGGTACTGCCATTTTAATTTCCTATTATTAATATATAATAAAATTATTAATTAATAAATTTTTATTAATTAATAATTTTATTATATATTAATAATCTTTATATGTCAATTTTAAATATAATAATTTTTTAATGTTAATGGTAAATTAACTTTGCTATCTTGTTGAATTATATAAAGAAAGTAAGGTGAATATTTTTTAAAAAATAAGACCAATATGTTGCGATAATCCTTTATAATAATATCGTATATTTTATCGCAATCAATTTCAGATTGAAAATCTAATTTTTTTATTGTAAAAGATTTTCTGGACCAAACGTTCGGACTTTGTAATATTCACACGTTCTATTTATTGTCTGAATTTTACTACTAGCCACCACTTTAGATACATTAGTATCTTATAATCTTCGTTAAGAAATAACGATTGTACGTAATCAAAAAACTCGTAATAATTTTCTATATTAATATCTTTATTGAACCACGTCTTCATATCCAGATCCATAAATTGTTATATTACTATTTTTTGATAATAAGGGAGAAAATATTTCATACTTAACACCTGTTTTATTGGTTGGTAAGAAATACTTTGTTTTCTGTAAATCTTTTGGTAGGTTTGTACAAAAAATGTGTAATCCGTTTGTTTTGAAAAAAATAGTATACCCGATCGTTTTATCATTTCGATAAAAAAGCTTAAATAATTGTTTAATAGTATCTTACCGTCTTCACAGTGAAAATCGATGTCTCACATCATTGGTAAGCATTTCTTTAAACAATAGACCTACGTAGCGTAACTTACCTGTATTCTTAAATCTCTCTAATATTTCCCTTTTTCCCTTTTTCCCTTTTTCCCTTTTTCCCTTTTTCCCTACGGATTTTGTGTTTGTACCGAGATCTCCAGGGTAATTTTTCTTCGATTCAGGTTTGATAATCATTTTTATTTTTATAATACAAGAATACTGCTTCTAAGAATTTTTTCATATTTTTTTCGGTATATTTATTTTATTTTTATCTTTTTAATTTAACTGCTATAATGACAGTAATAATTATGATAAAAAATATAATAATCGATCACTAATATTATTTTTATTATTATACTCGTTTGGGTTAAAGCATGTGTTTCAGATTTGACACTGAATGTTTCAATTAACCGTACGGCTGTTTATGTTGTAAGAGAATCTACACGTATCGATAAAAAAAGCAAATCATTTTTTAAACGTTTATTTTAACTTACGGTAATCAAAAAGGAATGATATTCGTTACTATATGCTCGATTTCTCTTATTCTTCAGCTGTTGTTTTGTAATTTTTGTGTACACCTACACATCTAATTTGAACTCCGTCGTATTCTATAACAGACGTAAACGCAAGCGAAAACAATTTTAGTTTTTTTCGCCATACTTTATTTTTTATTGTAGGGTTATCCTTATCCTTATCCCATTTTTGAAAGTTAAAAGGTATATTAAATAACGATAAAGTCTGTTGGTTTACAAAGTTCATTCGATTTAGTTTAAATACAAAAGGCTGATAATGCCCCTCTTCCATAAATACCTCTTAGTGGCACTCTATTTGTAAACCCTCGCTCTCATTCACAATTGAAAAATAGCAGAACTGCGTACTTGTGCTAAAAATTTGAGAAAATAAAGACAATTGCGTTTCGAATAAGCTCTTAACCCTAAATTGACTTCATTAGGTAAATCAATAACTCTGTACTGTAAAATAACCTGTTTCATTTGTTGTGGTTTGATTTCATATACGATTTTATCTTTAAAACTGTATTTATTCCTATATTTACAGGTACGGTATAATAACCTTCACTTCCTAGTATCTCATTTATATCGTTCTCAAATTCCAAATACTTCGCTTAATTCATTATTTAATGATCTCTTGTTATCCGTATTACCATCTAACGATTCCTTTTTTTCATACATAACACATTTTCCTATTAATTCATTACATAATGAATAATAAATAAAATAAATTAAATAATAAATTTATTTTATTTATTAATTTATTTATTATTTAATTTATTTATTATTTAATTTATTTATTATTTTTCTATTTGAATAATGATGTCAAAAAGCTTGAAAAATAAATTCCAAGTTAGTAAGGACGTCCGACACTATTCTAATACGAGGGGAAGACTTATTAACCTGGCGTTTTGTAAATTCTGTATCTACTGGTAAATCAAAAAGGGGTAAATGAACTTTCTTATTTGTTTTTAAGATATTTTGAATTTTTGATGATAAGGCAGTAAGACCTTCATTAAAGGGATAACCAAGCTGTTCGCAATTCTATTTTTAAGATCTTATCTAATTTTTTATTTGATGTATACTTATGTTTAAACTCTTTAGCCATATCTCCTTCAGCGTAAAAAGTTTTTATTACCCCATTAAGAGTACCTAAGAATCCTCCTTGCATCCCCTTGTAATATAAAGGCTTTATATCCAATTTTACTACATCGAATTTAACCTCATTTGTTTTTTATTAATTTCTGTAGTTGAGGACAGTCTAAGCGACTGACGATTCCTTACCAGCCTTCCTCTTTTAATATTTGTTCGGTTTTTAAGATTTTATTGTTCTGAGTTACACCGAACCCAATATTTGAATGGGCTTTATTAAGATCAATATCTAAAACGTAAATATAAGGTTTTGATACACCTAAGGAGAAAAAAGAAGGAAGCTTCTCTGTTATCAAATTTTTAAAAACATATATTTAAAAAAGTTTATACTTAGTAGAATAAGCTCCCGTTACAGCTGCTTTTTCTTTTTCTTTTCTTGCCACCCCCTTCTGTCATACCTTCTGTATATTTATAAAACATAAACTCATAATAGCTTTATTTAATATTAATACTACTTTCAAAAAGTTCTGTTTGTGACATTTTTTTTTAGTAAAAGATTTTTTGTTTCTATCCTTTAAGAAAAAATAAAACCCCCCTTTTCGGATAAACTTGAAAAAAGATTTAAAATTTTTTTGTTTTTTTATAATTTTTTTCTTTTTACAGAAACTATAATAATATAAATTAATATTTACTAATTATTTACTAATTATTTACTAATTATTTACTAATTATTAATATATAAGTATACCTGCTTTGACAAAGGTTTTTTATAACAGCATACTAATAATAGGTTTTTTTTTTTTACCCTTTTTTTTTTTGTTTGAAGATAAAATAAAATAATTATAGATAATTTATTATCTATAAATTTAATATTTAATCATAATTTTATAAATTATTTTTATTATAATAATTTAATTTTATTAAGATATATTAAATTATTTTTATTATTTAAATAATAAAAATATTAACGAAGAATAAAATCAAAGTTTTTATATTTATTAATATTAATAAATATAATATATTAATTTATTATTATATAAAACTAACAAATATGTCTGAAAAAATTGAATTAGAAAGTCGTCCTGTTTTCCCTTTTACATCCATAGTTGGACAAGAAGAAATGAAATTAGCATTAATATTAAATGTAATAGATCCAAAAATTGGAGGTGTTATGGTAATGGGAGATAGAGGTACAGGTAAATCAACAACTGTACGTGCTTTAAGTGATCTATTACCAGATATGAAAGTTGTTGCAAATGATCCTTTTAATTCAGATCCAAACGATCCTGAATTAATGAGTGAAGAAGTTGCTGATAAAATAAAAAATAATAAAACGTTAGAAATAGAAACTAAAAAAATTCCCATGGTTGATTTACCATTAGGGGCTACAGAGGATAGAGTTTGTGGTACAATTGATATGGAAAAAGCTTTAACAGAAGGAATAAAAGCTTTTGAACCTGGATTATTAGCATCAGCAAATAGAGGTATTTTATATGTTGATGAAGTTAATTTATTAGACGATCATTTAGTTGATGTTTTATTAGATTCAGCAGCATCGGGATGGAATACAGTTGAGCGTGAAGGTATATCTATTAGTCATCCAGCTCGTTTTATTCTTGTTGGTTCAGGTAATCCCGAAGAAGGTGAACTTAGACCCCAATTATTAGATAGATTTGGTATGCATGCTGAAATTAGAACAGTTAAAGAACCTGATTTACGTGTCCAAATTGTTGAACAACGTGCAGCCTTTGATTCAGATCCTATTGAATTTAGAAATAATTATAGTGAATCACAAAAAACATTAAGTGAAAAAATTGTTAAAGCTCGTGAACTATTAAAAGAAGTCGATTTAAATTATGAATTCCGTATAAAAATTTCACAAATATGTTCTGAGTTAAATGTTGATGGTTTAAGAGGGGACATTGTAACAAATAGAGCTGCAAAAGCACTAACTGCTTTTGAAGGGCGTAATGAAGTAACTGCTCAAGATATTTTTAGAGTTATACCATTATGTTTAAGACATCGTTTACGTAAAGATCCGTTAGAAACAATTGATTCTGGTGATAAAGTTCGTGATATTTTTAAAAAAATTTTTAGTTAATTATTAATAATAAAAATTTTTTGAATTCAAGATAACATTATTATTATTATTATGAAGGAATTTTTAATGAAAAATTTTTTAACATATCTTTCAACTGCACCCGTTATTGCTTTCGCTTGGATTAGTTTTACTGCTGGTTTATTAATCGAAGTTAATCGTTTTTTCCCTGATCCGCTAGTTTTTTCATTTTAATTAAATTTATTCTTTTTCTAATAATATATTATTAGAAAAAGAATAAATATTTACACGTCTTGTAGGACTCGAACCCACGACCCTTGGTTTTGGAAACCAATGTTCTACCAACTGAACTAAAGACGTTATAATTTTTTTATAATAAATATATTTAATTTTATTAAAAAAAATAAAAAAAGCTAGTATATTAAAAAAAATTTACTCCCTCTTTTTATTAATTATATAAAAAAACTATAATTAATAAAAAAACTGGTAACTTTATAATTTTTTTAATGATTTTTTTTTTATAATTTATTATTTTAATAAATAAAGGAGGTTACATTTTTATTAATTTTTAAAAACTAATAAAAACATTTAAAAAGGAGAAAACATGACTCGAGTTAAACGTGGATTTGTTGCTCGTAAAAGACGTAAAAAAGTATTAAAAATAACAAAAGGATTTCGTGGAAGTAGTTCTATACTTTTTCGTTCTGCAAATCAAAAAAAAATGAAAGCTTTAATGTTTTCATATCGTGATAGACGCAAAAGAAAAAGTAATTTAAGAAATTTATGGATTTCTCGTATTAATATAACAAGTCGTTTATACGGTTTAAACTATAATCAATTTATTTATAAATTAAAACAATTAAATATTCATATAAATCGTAAATGGTTAGCTCAATTAGCTGTACGAGACCAAAAGACATTTTATGAATTAATTAAACAAGTTAAAATATAAAAAATTTTATGAAAAAAAAATATAATTTTAAAAAAAAAATAAAAAAAACAATAAATATCCCAATTACAATTTATAAAAAAAATAGTAATAAATCGTTTGTTCAAGGAACAATTGATTATAAAAATTTACAATTACTAAGACAGTTTATTAGTTTTGAAGGTAAAATTTTACCAAGATATTTAACTGGATTAACTGCAAAAGAACAAAGAAAAATTGCAAATGCAATTAAAACTGCTCGTGTTGCTGGTTTATTACCATTTATAAATCAATAAATAAAAAGGAGATTATATGAGTAAATATCGAGGACCTCGTTTAAGATTAGTTCGTAAGTTAGGTAATTTACCCGGATTAACAACTAAAGATTCAAATAAAGTCAATACACCGGGCCAACATGGCCAACCAAAGATGAAATTTTTAAAAAAATTGTCACCTTATGGATTACGTTTATTAGAAAAGCAAAAATTACGTTTTAATTATAATATTAATGAAAGACAATTAGTTGGATATGTAAAACAAGCAAAAAAATCAAATGGTTCAACAGGTGAAATTTTATTAACTTTATTAGAAATGAGGTTAGATAATATTGTTTATCGTTTAGGGATGGCACCGTCCATTTTAGCAGCCAGACAATTAGTTTCACACGGTCATATTTTAGTAAATAAAAAAAAAGTCGATATTGCTAGTTATTCATGTAAAATTAAAGATATTATTTCAGTAAAAAATAAGCAATCTTCACAAGAATTAGTGAAACAATTAAGTCAAAAATGTGATAATGAATTACCAGATCATTTAAGTTTTAATAAAGAAAATTTAATAGGTGTTGTAAATAGTGTTATTAATCGAGATTGGGTTGGTTTAAAAATTAATGAGTTATTAGTTGTTGAATATTATTCACGCAACTAAATTTTAAAGGAGTTATTATTAATGATCAAAAATTTTAATAAAATTATTGCAACTGGACGTAGAAAATCATCTATCGCAACAGTAGAATTAGTTCCAGGTAATGGTCGGTTTATAATTAATAATCAATCTGGTATTAATTATATGCAAGATAATGCGTATTTAATTATGCAAATGCAATCACCTTTAGATTTTCTTGAATTAAAAAATAAATTTGATATTCAAATTACTGTTAAAGGTGGGGGATTAGTAGGTCAAGCAAATGCTATAAAATTAGGTATTTCAAGAGCTTTATGTTTATTTCAAAATAATTATAGACCTTCTTTAAAATTAAAGGGTTTTTTAACTCGAGATGCACGAGTTAAAGAAAGAAAAAAATATGGATTAAAAAAAGCTAGAAAAGCACCACAATTTTCAAAACGTTAAATTTATTTATAAAAATTTCAAAATAAACTTAATATCTTACACTTTTTATTATTATATTAATATTATAAATAATTAAAAATAATGTGTAAGTCGAATTTATTATATTATAAAAGGATAAAAAAATGTCTAAAAATGTAGAACAAATTATTGAACAATTAAAAACATTAACTTTATTAGAATCAACAGAACTAGTTTCTCAAATTGAAGAAGTTTTTGGTGTTGATGCTTCAGCACCTGCAGGAGGTATGATGGTTGCTAGTGTTGAAACAGCAGGTGAAGAAGCTGTAGAAGAAAAAACTACTTTTGATGTTCTTGTAGAAGAAGTAGCTCAAGATAAACGTGTTGCTGTATTAAAAGTAATTCGTAAATTAACGTCACTAGGTTTAGCAGATGCAAAAGCATTTACAACATCTCTACCAAAAGCTTTAAAAGAAGGTGTTTCTAAAGAAGAAGCTTATGAGGCAAAAGAAGCATTAGAGGCAGCAGGTGCAAAAGTAACAATTAATTAAATATAATTAATTATATAAATTTATATAAATTCTTTTAAAGAAATTCCTAAATTCCTTTAAAAGAATTTATATAAATTTATAATTTTAGGCCCAATCGGACTCGAACCGATGACTTATTGCTTGTAAGGCAACCACTCTACCAACTGAGTTATGAGCCTATATAGTATTAATTGAATTATAATATAAATAAAAAAAAAAATCAATATTAAAATAAAAATAAAATTAGTGAAAGATTTAAAATTAAATAAATAATATATAAATAATTATTATTATATTATATGATATTAAAAACAAATAAGATTTTATTAAAATACAATTTATTTTTTAAAAATAATATTAATAAAAATAATATATTTTTTAAAATAAATAATAAATATAAAATTAATTGCTATTATTCAAATATTTATAATCCTTTAATAAATTTTAAAATCCCTAATTTTCTTAATTTACAAAGAAAAAGTTTTAAACACTTTTTAAAAATAGATTTAATTAAAGAATTTAAAAAATTGAAAAAAATTACAAATTCTTCACAAACTATTGAAATTTTATTTTATATAGATAAATATAAATTAGTACCACCAAAATGGACTGTTAAACAATCTATTTTAAAAAAAAAAACTTATAATTGTCAACTATTTGTTCCATTACAGATAATTAACCATAATACTAAGGAATCTATAATTGATTGGTTATTACTGATGAATTTACCGTTAATGACAAAAAATGGACATTTTATAATAAATGGTTCTCCTAAAATAATAATGAATCAAATTGTTAGAAGTCCTGGTATTTATTTTCAAAAATTAATAAAACAAGATCAAGAAATTTTTTATTCTGCAGATTTTATTGCACAACGAGGTACGTGGTTAAGATTAGAAATTGACAGTAAAAATGGTGATATTTGGGCAAAAATGAAAAAAACTCCAAAAATTCCAATAAATATTTTTTTACGTTGCTTAGGTATAAGTTTACCAATTTTTAATAATTATTTAAATTCATATAAATTGACTATAAATAATGAATATAAGTATTTAGAATTATTAGATAATAAAAACATTGACCCTAGTTTACAAAAAGAAAAATTATTATTAGATTATAATAAAGAAAATACGATAAATTTAAATAACTATTTAAATTTAGATAAAAATTTTGATGAATTAGTTAAAAAAATTTCTTTAAAATCTAAAGTACAAGAATCTAATATTAATATTAAAGAAATTGGAAAAAAATTTTTATATGAAAAATTTCTAAATCCTCGTTTATATAATTTATCAAAACTTGGTAGATCACGTATAAATAAAAAATTAGGTGTAAATATATCTGAAAATTATACTTTATTATCAGCTAAAGATATATTATTTTCTTGTTTTTATTTAATGCAATGTTTAAGAGGTATTGAAATTCCAACTGATATTGATGATTTAAAAAATCGTCAAATAAGATCTTCTGGTAAATTAATTCAAATACAACTAACAACAGGAATTTTACGTTTTGAAAAAACTATTCGCGATAAATTAATTTTAAATGATAAATTAAATAAACCAACAAATTTTATTTTTGGATATAATAAATTGAAAAATGGATTTTTTTTAAATAGAGGTATATCTAACTCTATGCTATTAGTAAAAAAAGATCAAATAAATTTAATTAAAAGACAATTAGATATTATTAAAGATTCAAATAATATTTACAATATAAAAAAAAATAGTTTTTCATATTTTGAATTAATAAAAATAAAAAAATATTTTAATTTATTAAAAAAAACTGAAACGTTTAATATATTAAATAATATTAATAAAAAAAATAGTTTATTAGAACTATCAAATTATAAAGTAAAAATTGAAACTAATTTATCTAAATTTAAAAATAAAAAAAATTTAAATTTAAATTTAGAAATTATAATAAACTCTAAATTATTTAATAACGTATTAAGAGAATTTTTTAATACAAATCCTTTAGTTCAATTATTAGATCAGACAAATCCATTAGCAGAGATTACACATAAACGTAGACTTAGTTCGTTAGGGCCTGGTGGTATAAGTCGCGATACTGCTGGTATGGCTATTAGGGGTATTCATCCAACTCATTATGGTAGAATTTGTCCTATTGAAACCCCAGAAGGTCAAAATGCTGGTTTAGTTAATTCATTCACTATTTATTCATCTTTAAATTCTAAAGGATTTATTGAAACCCCATTTTATAAAATATATAAGGGTTTTATTTTATTAAACCAAGGTTTATTTTTATTTTCTTCTGATCAAGAAAAAAATTTTAATATTGCACCAGGAGATATAAAAAAAAATAAATTAAATTTTTTACCTGGTAAAATAGATATACCTTGTCTTCAATTAAAAGAATTTAAAAGAGTACCTAGAATTAAAATGGACTATATAGCTATAAATTCTATTCAAATGATTTCTATTGCTACATCTTTAATACCTTTTTTAGAACATAATGATGGGAATAGGGCTTTAATGGGATCAAATATGCAAAGGCAAGCAGTACCAATTATAAAACCAACTTTTCCTATTGTAGGAACTGGTCTAGAATCAAATATTATTGCAAATATTAATTATGCAATACAAGCAAAAAGCGGGGGTTTAGTAATATATGTTGATGGTAAAGAAATAACTGTTTTAAGTTCTAAAAAAAATATATTAAATAAATTTAGTTTTAAATTAAAAAATTTTAATAAACTTACTTTTAATTTAAAATTAAAACAAATTAATAAAGAAATTATTACTAACAAAAAATATAAAAGTCCTATTAAAAAGAATTTAAATAAAAAAAAAATAAAAAAAGTTTGTCTAAATTTATTTGGATTTAATAATTTTGTTTATTTAAACTATAATAAATTATATAAACAAAATTTAAAAATTAATAATTTTTCTTTATTAAATATAAAAAATATTAATAATATTTTTAATTTAAATTTTGAAAATTATAATTTATCACTTTTTGAAATAATTTATTTTTATTCAAAAAAAACAAATTATTTCAAATCAAAATTAAAACCGTTTTTATCAAAAAATAATTTATTTTTATTAAAACAAGTTAAAAATAGAAATCTTATAATTAATTATTCAAATTTAATTTTAGAAAAAAGTCCATTAACTTTTTATTTAATTATTAATTTTTTAAATATATCAAAAACAAATAGAATAAAACCAAATAAAATAATTTCCCCTATATATTTTAATTTATTATTAAATAAAACAAATTTATCAAAAAATTTTTATTTTAAAAAAGTAAAATTAGATACAAATTTAATTAAAAAATTTAGTTGGAATAATTTTAATTATTTTTATACAAAAAAAAAAGCAATTAAAGAAAATATTTTTATAAAAAAAAATATGAATTTAAATAAACAAATTTATTTAAATTCATTAATAAAAACAAATTTTTTTAATTTAAAAAATAATAATAAGCTAATTTTAAATAATAAAAATAAATTATATACGCATAATTTATTTAAAAAACAAATCACAAAATCTTTTAATTTATATTTAACAAATTATTTTAATTTAAAAAATATTTTTTTAAATTTGTCTATTTTAAATTATAAATATACAGATACTAATTTTATAAATAAAAATAAATTATTAAAAGTTAAATTAAATTATAAATGCGATCCTTTTTATAGATCAAATCAAGATACTTATTTAGTACATAGACCAAGTGTTCAACAAGGTCAATGGGTAGAAAGTGGAGATGTTTTAGCTGATAATTCAACAAGTAATCAAGGTGAATTATCAATTGGTCAAAATATTTTAATAGGTTATTTACCTTGGGAAGGTTATAATTTTGAAGACGCAGTTTTAATAAATAAAAGATTAGTTTATGATGATATTTTTACAAGTTTACATATTGAAAGATACGAAACTGAAATTAGAGATACTCAGTTCGGATCTGAAGAACTTACTTCTAAATTAAATGAAAAAAACTTATTTAACTATTTAAACTCTAATGGTATTGTAAAACTAGGAACTTGGGTTGAAGAAGGGGATATTTTAGTTGGAAAAGTTTCCCCAATTGGACAGAAAAAATTATCAGCATATGAAAAATTATTATATGATATAATTGGAAAATCTGTACCAAAAACAAAAGACACTTCATTACGTGTCCCATTGGGAATAAAAGGTCGTGTTGTTCATATTGAATTAATAGAAAAAGAAATATCTTCTAATTTTAATAATTTAGATAATTGTAGTAGTTTATTAAAAACTAATAAAAAAATAATAAAAAATAAAAATTTCTTCATTTATAAATTTTTGAAGAAAAATAATTTTTATTTAAAAGATAATTTTAAGCTTTCAAAATTAAATATAGAAAAATTAAATTTATTTTTTGGAAATAAATTATTAAAAAATAAAAAATCAAATAATAAAATAAAAAAATATTTTTATTTAAATAATTTTTATAATTTTTATTATAAAACAAGTAATATAAAAAATAATAAAAAATTAAAATTATCAACTAATATTAAAAATTTTTTATTAAAACAAAAAAAAATTAATAATAAAATTAAATATAAAAAACGAAAAAGAGTTTTACTATTTCCATTTTTTAATATTTTAGAAAATAATAAATTAAATGATTATGAAAAAATAAAATATTTAAAAATTTTTCATAATTCTTTATTATTAAATAAGTTAAAATATAAAGATTTCTTTAATAAAAAAATTTTTTATTTTTTAAAAAATAAAAATCCTAATTTTATTATAACGTCTTTATATAACTTTATTTTCAAAATTGGATTCAAAAAAAGTAATTATTTATTATCAAATAATTTATATAATATTAAAAATAAAGATAATAAAGTAAAAAAAATAAAAAAAATTCATATATATATTGCTCAGAAAAGAAAAATTCAAGTAGGTGATAAAATAGCTGGGCGACATGGAAATAAGGGAATAATTTCTAATATTTTATCTTCTGAAGATATGCCCTATTTACCAGATGGTTCACCATTAGATTTAGTTTTAAATCCATTAGGAGTTCCTTCACGTATGAATGTGGGACAAATTTTTGAATGTTTATTAGGTTTAGCTGGAACATATTTAGGTCAATGTTATAAAATACAACCATTTGATGAAATATATGGTTCAGAAGCATCAAGAAGTTTAGTATATTCAAAATTATATGAAGCACGTATTAAAACAGGACAATATTGGTTATTTAATCCAAACTTCCCGGGTAAAATACGTTTATTTGATGGTCGTACTGGTGATTGTTTTGAACAACCTAGTACAGTTGGTAAAGCTTATATTTTAAAACTAATTCATCAAGTAGATGAAAAAATTCATGCTCGTTCAACTGGTCCTTATTCTTTAATAACTCAACAACCGTTAAGAGGTAGGTCAAAACAAGGTGGTCAAAGAGTCGGTGAAATGGAAGTTTGGGCTTTAGAAGGATTTGGAGCTTCTTATATTTTACAAGAATTATTAACAATTAAATCAGACGATATTGAAGGAAGAAATAAATTAACAAAATCAATTATTAATAATAAATCAATTAAATGTGGAACACCAGAATCTTTTAAAGTTTTAATTAGAGAGTTACAAGCTCTTTGTTTAGATATTTCTATTTATAAAACAGCATCTACAGGTAAACCTGAAAAAATAGATATAAATTTTTTATAAAGTCTTTATAAAAAATTTATATAAATAATAAAAAGGATTTTTTATGAATATAAATTTTTTAATTAATAAATCTAAAAATGAATCTAATTTTTTGAAATTTCAATCTATAAAAATTAGTTTAGCATCTCCCAAAAAAATAAAACAGTGGACACAAATTTTACCTTTAAAAAATAATAAAATTGATAAAAAAAATAATACTATAAAAGAAAAATTAAATAAAGGAAAAATTTTAAATCCAAAAACATTTAATTATAAAACCTTAAAACCTGAAAAAGGTGGATTATTTTGTGAGACAATTTTTGGATCACTAAAAAATTTATCAAGTAGAAGATATCAATTAGGTTATATCGAACTGATTTCTCCTGTAACTCATATATGGTATTTAAAAGGTTCTATAAGTTATATTTCTATTATTTTAAATTTTAAAAGAAAAAATTTAGAATCTATTGCATATTGTCTAGAATTTTTATCAACTCAAGTAAAATCTTTTAAACATAACTTAAACTATATAAATTTTTCTTCTATATTAAAAAATAATTTAATAGGCGATAAGTCAATTTTGAATTCATCAATTTTTAATAATAACTATAATTTTTTACTAATAAATAATAATTATTTATTTATTAAAAATAAAAATAATATAAATTTATTAGAACAGGATTATAAAAAAATTTATAAAATAAAAAAATTTTATAAATTAAAAAATAATATTATTGGTTTAAATAAAAATTGGATTAATAATATAAAATTAAATAATCAACCAAATATTATTTTAAGACTAAGTAATCCAATAAATTTAATTATTCATAGTATTTTAAAAAATAATTTTAAATTTAATTTATTAGATTTAAATATTTATAAAAATAATAAAGATTTATTAACTTTTAATAAAAGTAGTTATAAAGTTAAAAATATAGTTTTAAAAAAAAACTCTTATTCTCTTGATTTCCCAATTTTATTATTTAATAATAATAAAATATTACAAAAATTAATTTTAAATAAAAAAAAATGTTTTTTTATTACTAGTGGTAATTTAATTAAAATAAATAATTATAAAAAAGAAAAAAATAATTTTAATAAATTAGAAAATATTAATTTAATATATAATATAAAATCAAATAATAAAACTTATTTTAATAATATAAATATGTTTGTTAACTTTTCTAATTTTCAAGAATCTCCTTTTAAAATCTTTCAAAGCGGTTATTTTTTCTTTAATATTAATAAAGAAAAATTAATAATAAATAATAATATTTTAAATTTTTTTATTTTTAATAATTATGATTTATCAAATTCAAAAAAAATAAATTTTAAAAATTATAAAAGTCGATTAGTTACATTTATTTGGTGGCTTTATTTAAATAATGACAAAAAAAATTTTAATAATATGAATTATAAAAATTTTTCTTTATTAAATAATAATAATAAATCTGATATTAAAAATACTTTTTATTTAAACGATTATAATAAAGAAAATATACAAAATAAAAATAAGAAGATAAAATATAGTTCAAATATTTTATCTAATTTTTATGAAACATATTCACAATTTGAAAAAATAAATTTTATAAAAACTAATAAAATATTTAAATTAAAATATACTAAAAAAATTGATACAGAAAAACTTCATATAAATTTAAGTAAAATTAAAAATAAAATTAAATATTATAATATGCATATAATTAATAATTTAATTTTATTAGAAAAACACTATAATCAAGATGAATATAATATTAATAATAATTATAAATTTGAAAATAAAGATAAAAAAATATTGAAATTAAAAAAAAATAATGATGTTTTATCAGATGTCTGTTTTTTTAAAATTATTTCATATAAAAAAAAATTAAAAAAAAATAAAAAAAATATAATAAAAATTAATGAATATTGCTTTTCAACAATTAGATTTCAGACTTTATTGAAAACGTTATATTCTAAATACAGTTTTAATTTTATTAATAATTCAAATTTTTATATTAATAATAAATTAAATTTATCATCTTTAGTTTTAAATTATGATTTATTTAAAACTAAAGATGATAAATTTGAAAATAATTTTAATAATGTTGATTTAAATGAAAATCAAGTTGAATTTGATAATAGTACGATAAACGATATAAAATTAGAAAAATTAAAAACTATTGAACCTAATTTATTATTATTAAATTTTCATATGAATTTAGAAGATCAAAAATCAGATTTGGTTAACCTTAAATTTAAAAATAAATTAAAAAATCAGTTATTTAAACAATTTTATTTAAATAAAAAAAATAAAAAAGAAGTTTTTAATTTTTATTTTATTCCTAGATATTTAAAAATTAATAAAAAAAAATTAAATTTTAATAATTCTATTATTTTAAATAATTTAGATTATTTAAATTTTTACTATAATAAGAAATCTAATATTAAATCGTATTTAAAGAATCCATTAGGCAATAATAAATTTCGTAAATTTATAATTTCGATATTATTTACAACAATTCAAAAAAGTTTAATTATTTCTAAAATAAAATTATTTAAAAAACTTTTAATTTCAAAATGTGATTTAATAAAAAATTATAATAATACTAATTATAAAAATTTAATTTATAATGAAAAAAAGCAATTAATTTCATTTTTTTTTAGTAACTATGGTGTATTAACAGAATTAGTTGAAGTTTCACCAAAAACCTATACAGAAATTAATTCACAAAATAATACAATTAATGAAGTAAAAAATGATAAATCATTTTTTTCATTAAATTCAAATAAAAATGATGAGAATCAAAATCAAAAATTTTTTGATGTATACGATTTAGAAGAAGAAAACCCCTTAAGGAATGAGAATCAGAATCAAAATCACCCCGGGTGGTTAAATAAATTTAATAATAATTCAAATTTTTTTTCTTTTATTTGGTTAGATAAAAAATATTTAATTACTTTACAAAAAGAAACAAATAATTTTGATCTGAAAATATGTCTTAATATTTTACAAAAAGATTTTAAATATTTATTAAAAAATTCTAAAGAAAATAATTTTTATAAAAAAACAAATAAATTGTTAAATATAAATGAAGGTTTTATAAATAATGATTTTAATATTTCTAAAAATATAGTACTACAAAAATTAATTTCTTTTTTTGGTGTTTATGATAATTTATTTATTAATTTTTATTATGATTTTGAATATAAAAATAATGTTAATTATAAAAATAGTTATAAAAATATTGAATTAATGTTAAATAAAATTGAAATAGAGAATATTTTTTCTAGTACTTATATATATATTAAAAATATTATTTGGCATTCTAAATTAAAAGAATTATTCTTTTTAAATAATAAAATTAAAGATAAAGATTTTATTTATGAACAATATTTATCTTTTGATTATTTAAAAAATAGTTTAGTAACATCTTCTAATAAATCTAATAATAGTTTAGATTATTTTACTTTTAATAATTTACTAGAACAATTTATATCTAAAAACCAATTACACTTTAATAAATATTATATAATAAGTCAATTATTTTTATGGAATAATCAAACTGATTGGGAAACATTTTTATTTTATATTACTAAATCAGCTTCTATAAATGACAAAATTATACCTTGTTATGTTGACCGTAGTATATGTTTTGATCAACCTCAAATAGGAGCTATCGCAATTCAAAATATTCTAAAAACTTTTGATATTAGTTTTATAAATTGTGATATTAAAAATAATAATAAAAAATTGATTTCAAATTCTTCAAATACTTTTTTAAATAAAGATAAATTATTAAATAATAATTTAAATAAAAATAATATAAAAAATTATTGTTTTTTATCTTTATATAACAATCCTAATTCAATTAAAAATAAAAAATTTATTTCAATTGAATTATTAATTTCTAATATTAAAAATAAAGTTTTTAAATTAAATAATCAAATACAATATTATGAAAATTTTTTAAAATTTAGAATATTTTTTAATGATGATAATAATAGTAATTTTGAAAATAAAGGTAAAATAAAATTAAAAAAAAATATTTTTAAAAACAATAAAATTTTATTAAAATTAAAAGATTATAATAAATTTATTAAAATTTTTAGAAAAGTAGAAACCTTACGTTCATTAAGAGCTACTTATTTCCGTCGTTTAAAATTATTACAACCTTTTTTAAAGAAAGAAGTTAAAGCTGAATGGATGATTTTAAATGTTATTCCAGTTTTACCCCCTGATTTACGCCCAATTCTTGTTTTAGATAGTCAACAAGTTGCAGTTTCAGATTTAAATAAATTATATCAAAAAGTAATATTTAGAAATGAAAGATTAAAAAGATTATCTAATGATTTTTATTCTTTAAATGTATCTCCAGAAATGAGATATGCTCAAAGATTATTACAGGAATCAGTTGACGCTTTACTTGAAAATGGAAAGGGAGATTCTAAATTATTTACTTCGTCTAATAATAGGCCTTTAAAGTCTTTATCAGATATGGTAAAGGGTAAAAAAGGTCGTTTTCGTCAAAATTTATTAGGAAAAAGGGTTGATTATTCAGGTAGATCCGTTATTGTTGTAGGTCCAAATTTAAAGTTATATGAATGTGGGTTACCTCAAGAAATGGCAATTGAGCTATTTCAACCTTTTTTAATACGTCAATTATTATTAAAAAAATTTGCTAAAAATTTTATAAATGCTAAAAGATTAATTAAAAATAAATATAAAATTATTTGGAATATTCTTAAATATACTATGGAAAATAGACCTGTTTTATTAAATCGTGCTCCTACTTTACATAGATTAGGTATACAAGCCTTTAAACCAAAACTAGTTTCTGGTAGAGCTATTTTATTACATCCACTAGTGTGTTCAGCTTTTAATGCTGATTTTGATGGAGATCAGATGGCTGTACATGTTCCTATTTTTTATGAAGCTTGTTCTGAAGCTTGGAGATTATTATGTAGCCGTAATAATATTTTATCTCCGGCTACAGGGGATCCTATTATTGTTCCTAGTCAAGATATGGTATTAGGTTGTTATTATCTTACAACTTTAGATAAAATAAAAAGAATAAAAAATTTTAACTATTTTAATAATTATTTATTATATAAAATAAATAAAGAAGATAAATTAAAACTAGTTAATAAAAATTTATTTTTAATTTTTAGTAATATTGATCAAATTTTTCAATTACTTAATCAACAGTTGTTAGAGTTACACACTTTAATTTGGTTAAAATATAATAATAAAATTGAATTTAATTTAAATTATCAAAACTGCTTAGAAATTCAAATTGATAAACGTGGTAATATAAGTAAAATTTATTCAGAATATAAACTATATTATAATTGGCAATTTAATAAAACTTTAATTTATATTAAAACAACACCAGGTCGTGTATTAATTAATAAACTAATTTTTGAAGTATTATTTTATTAAAAAATAGTCCTATTTTATAGGTTAATAATAAAATTTAATATAGTAATTAAAAATATATTATTATATTTATATATAAAAATTAAAATGATTAAAAATAAAAAGATAAATTTTCTTTATTTTAATAAAACTTTTAATAAAAGTAGATTAAAAAAATTAATTTATTGGTCAATAACGTTATTTGGAGAAAAAAAAACAGTTGATTTAGTTGAAATTTTAAAAAAATTAGGTTATTCTTATGCAACAAAAGCTGGCTTATCATTAAGTATTGATGATTTACAAATTCCATTAATAAAAAATAAACTATTATTTAATACTGAATCTAAATTAAATTATACTAATCAAGATGTTGAAAAAAGCTATTTAACATCTATTGAATATTTTTCACAAGTAATTGATACGTGGAATAATACTAATGAAATTTTAAAACAGGAAGTTATTAATAATTTTAAAAATAAAGATGTTTTAAACCCAGTTTACATGATGGCTTTTTCCGGAGCTCGTGGTAATATTTCACAAGTTCGTCAATTAGTTGGTATGAGGGGTTTAATGGCTGATCCAAGTGGACGTATTATAAATTTTCCAATTCAAAGTAATTTTCGTGAAGGTTTGACATTAACTGAATATGTTATTTCATGTTATGGTGCTAGAAAAGGTGTTGTTGATACCGCTTTAAGGACTGCTACTTCTGGTTATTTAACACGTAGATTAGTAGATGTTGCTCAACATGTTATTATTCGTTTATATGATTGTTTAACTTTAAGAGGTATTTATTTATATGATTTAAAAACAACTAATAATAAAAAACTTTTATCATTAAAAAATAGATTAATCGGTCGTGTATTAGCAGAAGATATTTATGATATTGTAATAAAATCAAATATACATTATTTTTTTAAAGATTCTTCTATTTTAAAAAAGCCATCAAAAAATAAAAAAATTGCATTAAGAAATCAAGAAATTACTATGCAATTGATAGATATTTTATTAAAAAGTAAAAAACCAATTCTAGTTCGTTCACCACTAACCTGTCAAGATAAAAATTATGTTTGTCAACTTTGCTATGGTTGGAGTTTATCTTCTAATCGTTTAGTTTCTTTAGGTGAATCAGTTGGTATTATTGCTGCTCAATCAATTGGAGAACCAGGTACACAATTAACAATGCGTACATTTCATACTGGTGGTGTTTTTTCAGGTCAAAGTTCAAGTGAAATTCGTGCAATATTTAATGGTTATATTGAATTCCCAGATACAATAAATGGTAAATTTGTTCGAACTACACATGGAAAAATAGCTTTTTTAACAAAGCAAAAAAGTTTTTGTTTATTAAAATCAAAATTTTCAAAAATAAAAAAAATAATTTTACCATTATTTACATTATTATTTGTTAAGCAGGGTCAAGAAGTTTTTAAAAATCAAGTATTAGCAGAACCTGTAGGTTTTATAACTGAATTAGAACAAAGTATAGATGTTTTTCAAACTATATATTCTGAATTTTCCGGTGAAATTCGTTTTAAAAATAGTAAATCAATTAATTTATTAAATAAAACAGATACAAATTTAAATAAATATGTAAACTCAAAAACAGGTGAATTATGGGTTTTAGCATCAAATAAACAAAATATTTTAAAGCCTTTAAACCTTTTTATTAAATCAGGTGATTTTATTTTTTTTAATAATTTTATTTGTTTATATAATCTAGTTTTTCCAAATAAAAATAATTTAAGTAACATAAAAAAAATTAAAAATAATTTTAATAAATCAAATTTAAAAAAATTAAAAATTTTTAATTTTTTTAATAAAATTAAAACTAATAAAAGTCTATATTATTCTATATTGGAATCTAATTTATTTATAAATTATGATTATTTTCAAGTATCAAGTATTTGTAAAAAAAAATTTAGTAACAATAATTTTGAAAAAGTATCTATTAAAAATACAAAAATTTATTCAAATACTAATGAATATGTTTTTAACTATTCAAATTTAAATAATAATTTTAATAATATAAAAAAAATAAAAAAAACTTATTTTTTACCTTTTTTCAATAAAAAAAAAAATTCTTACGGCTTTATCTATAAGTTATGCATTAATTTAAATTCAATAAATAAAATAATATTATTTGAAAAATATAATAATAATAGTTTTTTACCAATTAGTTCTTTTTTATTTTGTCAATTAAATAAATCAAAATTTTTTAAAGTTTTAATTAAATATAATAATTTTTATATTTTTAAAATACCTTTTAATTTTATTTTAACAGATTTGTTTATTATAAAAAATAAAGCAGTTTTAAATTTTTTTAAAAGTATAAAAATAAATAATTTTAATTTAAAATATGAGGCTTTATTTAGATTAAAAAATTTAAAGTATAGATATTATTTTAACGATGATATAAAAATTAAAAATAAAATATTAAAAAATAATAAAAAATTTTTTATTTCAAATTTAAAAAATTTTTCTAAACATAGTAATATTAAACAAATATTAAATAATTCTAATCATTTAAAAATATATTTTTTTGAGTTAAATTATAATAATAAAAAAAGAAAAATAATAAGTTATTTTTATAATAAATCAGGTATTAATATTGATGAGAATAATTTATTTACTAATTTAGAAAATTTCTATTCTATTTCTAATTCGATTGAAATTTTTAATAATTTTAATAAAAATCCTTCTTATTTATTCTTTAATAATTCATCATTAAATTTTTTTATTTTAGCTATTTTTTACAAATTATTATATAAAAAATTAAATAATAAATATAATAAAATAGAAAAAAAGTTTATAAATAAATATATTCGATTTACTAATATTAGATATAATTCAAATAAAATTGAAAATATTTTTAAACTTTATTTAAAAAATAAAAATTCTTTAATATGGCCTTTTTATTTTTTAAATAATAATATTAAAACGAGTATAAATTTATTAAATATTGATAAAAAATTAGGTATAAAAGAATATAATTTATTTTTAAATTTTTTTTCTAATAATATAATTTATTTTTATAAAAATATTAAACTTTTTCAAAATAGTAATAATAATATTTTATTAAAAACAAATAAAGATTTTTTAGAACAAAAAAATATTTTAATATATAATAAAATTTTATTAAATAATAATAATAATATTTATTTAATAAAATCAAATTTATATAATTCAAATAACTTTAATTATTTATTTTTATCTTTTTTTGAAAAATATAAAATAAATTTGAATTTTTTTTATAAAATACAAGATCACTTTTTTAATAAACCTTTTTTTTTATTTAATAAAAATAGTATTATAAAAAATAAAAAATTAATTTTTAAGAAAAATAATTTAATTTATTTTAAAAATAAGCAACAATTAATTTATTTAAATAATAAATTAAAAAAATCAATAACAAATAATAGTAATTATGATTTATTTTATTCTGAAAAACTATTTTTAAATACTTTTTTTATAAAATCTATTTTATTTAATATTTCTTATACTTCAATAATATTTTATTTTTTATTAAATAATAATTCAAAAATAAATAATTTATTAAAATCAAATAATAATTTAAAAAATTTATTATTACAAACTAATAAATCAAAAATAAATCAAAAAAAAATTTTATATTTAAAAAAAGAAATTATTTATTTTTATTTTTCAACTTATATCTCTTCATTTTTGTCTTCAAATTTTAAAATAGATTTATATAAAAATAAAAATTTTACTAAAAAACAAAAAATTAATCTAAATAATGATATTAAATATAATTTAATTTTTTCTAATATTACTTTTTTAGAATTTATAAAAAATATTAATATTAGTATTAATATTTTTTATAATTTTTTAAATAAATTTAACAATAATGAAATATATATTATTAATAAAAAATTAAAAAAATATTTTTTCGTTTCTTTTTCAATAAATAATATAATCTCATATAATAATATATTTATATCATTATTTTATAATAAAAGTTTAAAATTAGATTCATTATTAATATTTAAATATAATAATTATAAAAAATTTAATATTCTTAATAATTTTAGTATTCTTTTTTATAAAAAAATATTAAAATTAAACTCACAAATTAATAAAAATTATTTTTTTTTAAATAAAAAAAATAATTTAAATTTGTCTATTGTATGGTTTTTGAAATCAAACACATTAAAAAATAATTATAAATTAATTAATAAAACTGATTTTAAATATTATAATAATAATTGTTTTAAAATTAAAAATAATTCAAAAAATTTTAAAATTTTTACATTATATAATTATAATAATTTTAACCATAACAAAGATTTTAATAATAATAAATTTAAATCATATTTTTTTAATAGTTTCTTTTTTAATAAACCTTATATATTATCAAAAAGTTTTATTTCAGATTATTTTATTATTAAAAATACGAATATAAAAAAATTACAGATAATAAATAAAAAAAATATAAATAATAAATTAAACCGATTTAATTTATTATTTAATAATAAATTAAAAAATAAAATAAATACTTTTTATTTAGAAAGATTATTAAATAATAAAATACATATATCAAATAATTTTTTAAATAAATTAATAAAATATGAGAATATTAAAAATTTAGATATTTTTTTTTATAAAAAAAATAATTTTATTTATAATTTAAGTTATATATTTGAAAAAAAATGGGCTTATTATTTAAATAGTTGTTATATAAAAAAATTTAATAAATTAATAAAATTTAATTTATTTTATAATAATATTTTAATTAATAAAGATTGTAATATAGATATTTTAATTAAAAACTATTGGGTAAATAATTATTTAAAAAGTAATATTTTATTATTTACTAATACTTATTATTATGATTATTGGTTATTTTATAAATCAATTTTTAATTTTTTAATTTTACCAAATAATTATTATATTGGTTATAAAAATACTAATTTTGAATTATATAATTTTATATCATCTAAAATAGAATTAAAATATTCTGATATTTTAAATAAATTATTTTTTAATAAAACCCTTAAAATAAAAAAAATATTTCCTATAAATACCTTATATTTATTTAGAGTTCAAACACAAATAAATAAAAATAATTTAAATTTTATAAAATTTAAATTATTTCCTTATTTATCAGATTCTAATAAAAATAATTTAAATTTTATAAAATTTAAATTTTTAAATTTTAAATTAAAATTAATATTAACTAAATATAATAATATTTATATACAAAATATTTTTTTAATAAATATAAATTATATTTTTAGTTATATATTAAATTTATACTATATTAAAAATTATAAAGTTAATAAAAGTTTAGAAATAAAAAATAATAATTTATTTACTTTAAATAAAATCTTTTATTTAAGTTCTAATAAACAAAACTTAAAAAATAATTATAATGGTTGGGTTTATATAATTGATAAATCAGATTTATTATTTTTAAACTATAAAAAAATTATTCCAAACGGTCATTTTATTACCAAATATATATTATTTGAAAATATAGTAACATTAAATAAATTTTTTACTTTTAGTTTTAAAAATAATGTTTTAAAAACAAAATTTAATATTCGTAATAATTTCTTAAAATCTTTTTTAAATTTTAAAATTAAAAAATCTTTATTAAATAGTGTTTTTATTTTTAACGGATCAAAACTTTTAACTCTTTATTTATATTCTTCAAATATATATTTAAATAATTATTTTCTTTTTACTAAATTTTATTTTTATAAAATAAAAATAAAAACTATAATAAATTATAAAAAATTAAATAATCATGAAAATAATATTATTTTAATAAATAAGTTCTATCGTCTAGTTTTTTTTCAAACATCAAATTTAAAAAAAATAAAATATAAGTCGTCAAAAAATTTTTTAAAAGTAAATTTTAAAGAACAATTTATTAATAAAAATTTATTAATTAGTAATAAAATAAATTATTTGGATAGTTTAAAACGTCTTTTTTTAATTATTAATAATAATATATATATTAACAAATATAGTCGTTATAAACCAAAACTATTAATTAAAAAAATATCATTTAAATATAATTCTAATTTAATAATACAGTTTAGTAAATTTAAAAATATTGGTTTAATTGAAAAAGGTTCTGATTTTGGTTATTTCAATAGCGTTTCTTCGAAGAAACTATTATATTTTTATGAAAAAAATTTATTATTATCGCAAAATGATTTACGTGATTATATTTTAAAATTTCCTTTTAATAGTATAATAAAAAATAAAATATTTAATAACCCTTTTATTTTAATAAATAAAGAAAAAATTTTATCTAAATTTACTTATTCTAATTATTTATTATTTAATAATAACAAATATGATTTAAAAACCTTATCTTTAAAAAAATTAAGAGGTTATAGATTAAAAAAAAATTATTTTAATTTAAATAAAAAAAAATATTATAGCTTATATGATTATTTTTATTTAAAAGGTTATTCTTTTTTAAAAAACATATATAGTAATAATATACAATTAGTATTATTAATTAATATAATATTTAAAATAAATTTAAATAAAAATAATTTTAAAAATAATATATTAGTTAATATTGATAATAAAAAATTAAATATTTTTTATATTTTTAATTATAATTATAAAAAAATGTTTAATTTTTATATATTAAAAAATAAAAAAAATAGCAGCTGTAATTTTTGTATTTCATATTGTTCATCAATTTACTTATATAAAAATAATTTTTTAAGTAATAATAATAATTTTAGTTCAACTATTTATAATATTAATAAAAAATCATTAAATAATTTAGTAACTTTAAATATTTATAGAACTAATTATCAAAAGTTTATAAATAGTGAAAAACAAAAGAATATCTCAAAAATGTATATTAATTTTAGACCTTTTTTAATTGAAAAAAATAGTTTTTTATTTCAAATAAGTTTTATTTTAAAAAAAAAATCAATTGATTATTATGATTATTCATCATTAATTCCAATTAATAAGACTAATATTTTTAATAGGTTAGAATTAATTAAAAATAAAATAAAAACAGTATCTTTTTATAATAATAAAAATAATAAAAATATTTTTGTTACTAATAAAATACCTAAATTAAAATATGAATTAAGTAATTTTAAGGGAGAGATTTTAAAAAGCTATAATTCATCTTTTTTTTATTATTCTAATAATTATAAAAGTTTTGTAATTAAAAAAAATAAAAATTTTAAAAGTATAAGCAACCTATTTAATTTAACTAAAAATTTTAAACAAAAATTATCTTTATTTCCCGAATTAATATATTTAACAAATTCTGATTTTTTAACATATAAAACTCCATTAAATTTTAATAATTATTTAAAAATAAATAAATTTAAAGTAAAATTAGGTGAGTTTATTCCTTATTCAAAAGAAATTATTCTAAATTTTGCAGTTAATAAATCGGGTCAAGTTATTTTTTTAAATAAAAATAAAGTATTGTTGCGTCGTGCAAAATCTTTACTTTTATCACCTGGTTGTATTTGTAATTTAAAACAAGGTGATTTTATAAATACTAATTCACCATTATTGACATTAACTTATAAAAATTTAAAAACTGAAGATATTGTTCAAGGTATTCCTAAAATTGAGCAACTTTTAGAAGCACGAGAAAATGTAAAAGATCAATTTAGTTTAAATTCTTTGATTAAATTAAAATTTAAAAAGTATAAAAAATCTTATTCTAAAAAAGAAGCAGTATATAAGAGTATTATTTTTATTCAACAATATATTGTTGATTCTGTTCAAAAAGTTTATCAATCTCAAGGAGTAAGTATTTCAGATAAACATATTGAAATAATAGTTAAACAAATGACTTCTAAAGTTCGAATAACCAATCCAGGAAATACTGGGCTTTTAAGGGGGGATATTGTTTATTTAGATTGGATTGAATTAATAAATAGTGGTTTAAAAGGTAAAAAATCTCAATATGAACCAATAATTTTGGGTATAAGTAAAGCTTGTTTAGAAATGGACGGTTTTATATCAGCTGCTAGTTTTCAAGAAACTATTAAAATTTTAAGTAGAGCAGCTATTTTACAAAAACGCGATTTTTTAAGAGGTTTAAAAGAAAACCTTATTCTAGGACATTTAGTCCCAATTGGTACAGGTTTCGAATTTCCAATATAAATTATACTAAAACACTTAATTAAAATTAAGTGTTTTAGTATAATTTATTTAATAAATAAGTATACCTGTTTTGATGGCACATATTTAAAAAATTAAAATATATTTTGTTGAATACACTAATATAAATAATAATATTTATTTAATTTTAAATTAAAAATTATTATTAAAAAACTATCACGGAGAGTTTGATTCTGGCTCAGGATGAACGCTGGCGGTATGCTTAACACATGCAAGTTGAACGAAGATAATAATTCTTGAATTATAATACTTAGTAGCGGACGGGTGAGTAACGCGTAAGAATCTACCTTTAGGAAAAGAATAACAACTGGAAACGGTTGCTAATACTTTATATGCTGAGAAGTTAAATAGGTTACTGCCTAAAGATGAGCTTGCGTCTGATTAGCTAGTTGGTAAGGTAAAAGCTTACCAAGGCAATTATCAGTAGTTGGTCTGAGAGGATGATCAGCCACACTGGGACTGAGACACGGCCCAGACTCCTACGGGAGGCAGCAGTGAGGAATTTTTCGCAATGGGCGCAAGCCTGACGAAGCAATACCGCGTGAAGGATGAAGGCCTGCGGGTTGTAAACTTCTTTTATTAGAGAAGATAATGACGGTATCTAATGAATAAGCATCGGCTAAATATGTGCCAGCAGCCGCGGTAATACATATGATGCAAGCGTTATCCGGAATGATTGGGCGTAAAGCGTCTGTAGGTTGTTTAAAAAGTCAACTGTCAAAAACTAAGGCTCAACTTTAGGCAGGCAGTTGAAACTTTTAGACTAGAGTATGGCAGAGGTAGAGGGAATTACTGGTGTAACGGTGAAATGTGCAGATATCAGTAAGAACACCAATGGCGAAAGCACTCTACTGGACCAAAACTGACACTCAGAGACGAAAGCTAGGGGAGCGAATAGGATTAGATACCCTAGTAGTCCTAGCTGTAAACGATGGAAACTAAATATTGCGTTTTAAAAATGCAGTATTGTAGCTAACGCGTTAAGTTTCCCGCCTGGGGAGTATGCTCGCAAGAGTGAAACTCAAAGAAATTGACGGGGGCCCGCACAAGCGGTGGAGCATGTGGTTTAATTCGATGCAACGCGAAGAACCTTACCGGGGTTTGACATACTATGCATTTTTTGGAGACGAAAAAGTCTAAACATAGATACAGGTGGTGCATGGCTGTCGTCAGCTCGTGTCGTGAGACGTAGGGTTAAGTCCTGTAACGAGCGCAACCCTTATTGTTAGTTGCTTTTAGGAAACTAGCAAGACTGCCAGTGATAAGCTGGAGGAAGGTGAGGATGACGTCAAGTCAGCATGCCCCTTAAATCCCGGGCTACACACGTGCTACAATGGTTAAGACAAAGAGATGCTAACTTGTGAAAGTACAGCCAACCTCAAAAACTTAATCTCAGTTCGGATTGTAGGCTGCAACTCGCCTACATGAAGCCGGAATCGCTAGTAATCGCAGGTCAGCTATACTGCGGTGAATACGTTCCCGGGCCTTGTACACACCGCCCGTCACACCATCGGAGCTGACTAGGCCCGAAACCGTTGTAAACGTCTAAGGCACAGTTAGTGACGAGGGTGAAGTCGTAACAAGGTAGGGCTACTGGAAGGTGGCCCTGGATCACCTCCTTCAAAAAAAGAAAATAATTACTTTACTTTAACTTAGTTAAAGTAAAGCGGGCTATTAGCTCAGTTGGTTAGAGCGCACCCCTGATAAGGGTGAGGTCACTGGTTCAAATCCAGTATAGCCCACCAGTAAAAAAATTTTAAATTGGGGATATAGCTCAGTTGGTAGAGCGCTGTCTTTGCACGGCAGATGTCAGCGGTTCGAATCCGCTTATCTCCAATTTAATAAAATAATTTTATTTACTGGATTTATATTGACTAGGTCAAATATATTAAAGTTTATGATGGATACCTAGGCATTTAGAGTCGATGAAGGGCGTGGATACCAACGAAATGCTTCGGTTAGTTGGAAACAAACTATGATCCGAAGATTCCCGAATAGGAAAACCTATATAACTACTTAGTAAATTCATAACTAAGTAAGAGACAACCTGCTGAATTGAAACATCTTAGTAAGCAGAGGAAAAGAAAGCAAACGCGATTTCCTTAGTAGCGGCGAGCGAAGCGGAAATAGTCTAATCATTAAAAAAAAAACTATTAAACGAAGCAGCTGAATCCTGCACCATAGATGGTGAAAGTCCAGTAGTTTAAAATAGAAAAATTGATTATAAAGTAGCATGGAACACGTGAAATTCCGTGTGAATATACGAGGACCACCTCGTAAGACTAAATACTCCTAAATGACCGATAGTGAAACAGTACCGTGAGGGAAAGGTGAAAAAGAACCCCTGTAGGGGAGTGAAAAAGAACATGAAATCATAAACTGACAATCAGTGGGAGCTAAAGTGACCGCGTGCCTGTTGAAGAATGAGCCGGCGACTTATAGGTAGTGGCTTGGTTAAAATAACTTTTTGGAGCCAAAGCGAAAGCAAGTCTGATAAGGGCGTATGTCACTATTTATAGACCCGAACCCGAGTGATCTAACCATGGCCAGGATGAATCTTGGGTAACACCAAGTGGAAGACCGAACCGACTGATGTTGAAAAATCAGCGGATGAGCTGTGGTTAGGGGTGAAATTCCAGTCGAACTCGGAGCTAGCTGGATCTCCTCGAAATGTGTTGAGGCGCAGCGGTTGATGATGGGCTATTTAGGGGTAAAGCACTGTTTCGGTGCGGGCTGCGAAAGCGGTACCAAATCGTGGCAAACTAAGAATACTAAATATGCTTTCCATCAACCAGTAAGACAGTGGGGGATAAGCTTCATTGTCAAAAGGGAAACAGCCCAGATCACCAGTTAAGGCCCCAAAGTGATGGCTAAGTGATAAAGGAAGTAAAAAGGCAAAGACAACCAGAAGGTTTGCTTAGAAGCAGCCATCCTTGAAAGAGTGCGTAATAGCTCACTGGTAGAGCCTTTTTGCGCCGAAAATGAACGGGGCTAAGTCATCCGCCGAAACTGTGGGTTACAGTTTTAACTGTTACGGTAGAGGAGCGTTCCGTTATAGGGTGAAGTTAAAATGTGAATTTTAATGGACGAAACGGAAGTGAGAATGTCGGCTTGAGTAACGAAAACATTGGTGAGAATCCAATGCCCCGAAAACCTAAGGGTTCCTTCACAAGGTTCGTCCATGGAGGGTTAGTCAGGACCTAAGGCGAGATCGAAAGGTGTAGTCGATGGAAAACAGGTTAATATTCCTGTACTTGATTTAATTTGATAAAGAGGGACGGAGAAGGCGGTAACTAGCTAGATATTGGTATTCTAGTAGAAGTATTGAATTCTTAAAAGAATGAAAAAAAACTTTCTTTAGAAAACATGCGATCTAACTGGTACTCTATTTTTATAGAGTTTTGGTTTAGCTTTAGTCATACTTCCAAGAAAAGCTTTTATTATCGTTAAATTAAATCAACCTGTACCCTAAACTGACACAAGTAGGTAGGTAGAGAATACTAAGGGGCGCGAGATAACTCTCTCTAAGGAACTCGGCAAAATGGCCCCGTAACTTCGGGAGAAGGGGTGCCTACATAATGTAGGCCGCAGTGACCAGGCCCAGGCGACTGTTTATCAAAAACACAGGTCTCCGCAAAGTCGTAAGACAATGTATGGGGGCTGACGTCTGCCCAGTGCCGGAAGGTAAAAGAAGTTGGTTATTCTTCTCCGAAGGGAAAAGAAAAAGCTGACGACTGAAGCCCCGGTGAACGGCGGCTGTAACTCTGACAGTCCTAAGGTAGCGAAATTCCTTGTCGAGTAAGTTTCGACCCGCACGAAAGACGTAACGATCTGGGCACTGTCTCGGAGAGAGACTCGGTGAAATAGAAATGTCTGTGAAGATGCGGACTACTTATACCAGGACAGAAAGACCCTATGAAGCTTGACTGTAATTTGGAATTGGGTTCGGGCTTTTTTTGCGCAGTCTAGGTGGGAGGCGTTGATATTAAGTTTTCGGACTTAATGGAGCCATCAGTGAGAGACCACTCTAAAAGAGCTAGAATTCTAATAGGACTCCTTGAATCAGGATCCTTGACAGTTTCAGATGGACAGTTTGACTGGGGCGGTGACCTCCCAAAAGGTAACGGAGGTGTGCAAAGGTTCCCTCAAGCTGGACGGAAATCAGCTGTAGAGTGCAAAGGTATAAGGGAGCTTGACTGCAAGACCAACAAGTCGAGCAGAGGCGAAAGCCGGCCTTAGTGATCCGACGGTTCCGAGTGGAAGGGCCGTCGCTCAACGGATAAAAGTTACTCTAGGGATAACAGGCTGATCTCCCCCAAGAGTTCACATCGACGGGGAGGTTTGGCACCTCGATGTCGTTTCATCGCAACCTGGGGCTGGAGTAGGTCCCAAGGGTTGGGCTGTTCGCCCATAAAAGCGGTACGTGAGATGGGTTCAGAACGTAGAATTGCTGCGTTGATAAACAGTAATGTTTATCTAGCATCGGCTTATATCGGTGAAGCCTTCTTTAGTTGAACTGGCTAAAATGGTAATACCGAGGGAAGATTAAATAAAATATGAATCAATTATCGCCAGAAGATAAAGCTTATATTGCTGGTTTTTTAGATGGTGATGGAAGTATAAATGCACAAATTGTAAAAAGAAATGATTATATATTAAAATTTCAAATTCGTGTTAGTGTTACTTTTTTTCAAAAAACAAGTAGACATTGGTTTTTAATAAAATTATATAAAAAACTATCTTATGGAACATTAAGAAAAAGACCTGATGGTATGTCTGAATACTCTATAGTAGGCATTCACAGTGTTGAAAATGTTTTAAAGCTATTACTTCCATATATTAAATTAAAAAAACCACAAGCTAAACTTGTATTAGAGATTATTCAAAATATGCCTAAAGTAAAAAATGATCCACAGGCTTTTTTAAAGTTATGTGAAAAAGTAGATAAATTTTTGAATTTAAATGATTCAAAAAAACGAGAAATCAATTATGAAACAGTAAGATCAAAATTAGGTTTATAAACTTATTTAGTCCCCGTAGAGACTAAACTACCACCTTTGTTTTTGTTTTTCTCTTGATACAACCGCTTTTATGCAACGGGGGTTAAACAAAGAGACAAAGAAAAGACAAAAGTTAAAAAAGTAGTTTGATAGTTTAAAAGGTTTTTTAAATTATAATACGCCGACTCCTAACAGGATGAAGATATAGTCCATGCCTTTTGGAAACACTAGGATTAAACATGCGCGAGACAGTTCGGTCCATATCCGGTATAAGCGTAAGAGCATTGAGAGGATCTCAACATTGTACGAGAGGACCCGAAGGGACGTACCGATGGTGTACCAGTTCTTATGCCAATAGGAAACGCTGGGTAGCTATGTACGGAGTGGATAATCGCTGAAAGCATTTAAGTGAGAAGCCCACCTCAAGATGAATGCTCTCTATCAGATCGCGGCAAGACAAGCCGATAGATTGGCATCAAGTGTAAGATTAGTAATAATTTCAGCTGAGATGTACAAAAGATCGATTGATTTTGACCTTATATAATAAAATATGATAAAAAATTTTTGGTGTCTTAGCTAATTCGGAACAACACTATACCATCTCGAACTAGATTGTTAAACGGATTAGGGGTAACGATAGTAAGGGGGTAGCCCTTTGTGAAAATAACCTGATGCCAATTTATAAAAAATATTAAACTTTTTTAATTATTTAAAAATACTTTTTAACCAATAGTATATTAAAATTTAACCAAGTTTTTATTTATAAAAATTAATTTTTGTTTGGGGTTAAATTTGGTTTGGTCCCTTAATTAAAAAATAAAAATATATAATAAGAATAAAAATTAAGAGTTAAATACTACAAAAATACATTTTAAAAATGTACTTTATTTTATATTAAAGTTTTATTTTAATTTTATAAATATTTATAAAATAATAATTTTGTACTAGTATTATAAAATATTTGTTTTTAGGAGTAATATAATGACAATTAGTCCACCAGAACGCGAAGCAAAAAAAGTTAAAATTGTTGTTGATCGTGATCCAGTAGAAACTAGTTTTGAAAAATGGGCAAAACCGGGGCATTTTTCTCGTAGTTTAGCAAAAGGACCTACAACAACAACTTGGATTTGGAACTTACATGCAGATGTTCATGATTTTGATGCTCATACGTCAGATTTAGAAGATATTTCACGTAAAATTTTTAGTGCACACTTTGGTCAATTAGGGGTAATTTTCATTTGGTTATCAGGTATGTACTTTCACGGAGCTCGCTTTTCAAATTACGAAGCATGGTTAAGTGATCCTACACATATTAAACCAAGTGCACAAGTAGTTTGGCCGATTGTTGGTCAAGAAATTTTAAATGGAGATGTAGGTGGTGGTTTCCAAGGTATTCAGATAACTTCTGGTTTTTTCCAATTATGGAGAGCTAGTGGAATTACAACTGAATTACAATTATATTCTACAGCAATTGGTGGTTTAGTAATGGCTGCAGCAATGTTTTTTGCTGGTTGGTTCCATTATCACAAAAGTGCACCAAAACTAGAATGGTTTCAAAATGTTGAATCTATGTTAAATCACCATTTAGCTGGTTTACTTGGTTTAGGTAGTTTAGCTTGGGCAGGACACCAAATTCATGTATCTTTACCAGTTAATAAACTATTAGACGCAGGTGTTGATCCACAAGAAATCCCATTACCACATGAATTATTATTAAATCCAAGTTTAATGGCTCAGTTATACCCTAGTTTTAAACAAGGTTTAACACCTTTCTTTACTTTAAACTGGTCTGAATATAGTGATTTTTTAACATTTCAAGGTGGTTTAAATCCAGTAACGGGGGGTTTATGGTTAACTGATACAGCACACCATCATTTAGCGATTGCTGTTTTATTTATTGTAGCGGGTCATATGTATCGTACTAATTGGGGTATTGGACATAGCATGAAAGAAATTTTAGAAGCACACAAAGGTCCCTTTACTGGTGAAGGGCATAGTGGTTTATATGAAATTTTAACAACTTCATGGCATGCTCAATTAGCAATTAACTTAGCTTTATTTGGATCATTATCTATTATTGTGGCTCATCACATGTATGCTATGCCGCCTTATCCATATTTAGCTACTGATTATGCTACACAATTATCTTTATTTACACATCATAATTGGATCGGTGGTTTTTGTATAGTTGGGGCTGGAGCTCATGCTGCTATTTTTATGGTTCGTGACTATAATCCAACAAATAACTATAACAATTTACTAGATCGTATGATTCGTCATCGAGATGCTATTATTTCTCATTTAAATTGGGTTTGTATTTTTTTAGGTTTCCATAGTTTTGGTCTTTATATTCATAATGATACATTAAGCGCATTAGGTCGTCCTGCAGATATGTTCTCTGATACGGCTATTCAATTACAACCAATTTTTGCTCAATGGATTCAAAAAACTCATTTCTTAGCACCAAACGCTACTGCTCCTAATGCTTTAGCAGGTACAAGCCCATCTTGGGGTGGAGATGTTGTAGCCGTTGGTGGTAAAGTTGCAATGATGCCAATTTCATTAGGTACATCAGATTTCTTAGTTCACCATATACACGCGTTTACAATTCACGTAACAGTATTAATTTTATTAAAAGGTGTATTATTTGCACGTAGTTCTCGTTTAATTCCTGATAAATCAAATTTAGGTTTCCGCTTCCCTTGTGATGGCCCAGGTCGTGGTGGAACATGTCAAGTTTCAGCATGGGATCATGTTTTCTTAGGATTATTCTGGATGTATAATTCATTATCAATTGTTATTTTTCATTTTAGTTGGAAAATGCAATCTGATGTTTGGGGTACAGTGAATGCTTCTGGAATTTCACATATTACAGGAGGTAACTTTGCTCAAAGTGCTAATACTATTAATGGTTGGTTACGTGACTTTTTATGGGCACAATCAGCTCAAGTTATTCAATCATACGGTTCAGCATTATCGGCATATGGTTTAATTTTCTTAGGTGCGCACTTTGTATGGGCATTTAGTCTTATGTTCTTATTTAGTGGACGTGGCTATTGGCAAGAATTAATTGAATCAATTTTATGGGCTCATAATAAATTAAAAGTAGCTCCAGCTATTCAACCTCGTGCTTTAAGTATTACTCAAGGTCGAGCTGTTGGTGTTGCACACTATTTATTAGGGGGAATTGCCACAACTTGGTCATTCTTCTTAGCTCGTATAATTTCTGTAGGTTAATAATAAATATTTAACTTTATCAATTTTAAGTATTTATAAAATTTTTATAAATGCTTAAAAAATTATAGATTAATAATAAATTTTATATTTATTATTAATCTATAAATAAATAATATAAATAAATATAAAATAAACTTTTTTAAAAAATTTAATATTTACAATATAAAATAGATATTATATATTTAAAGATATAATATCTATTTTATTATAATAAAAAAAAATTGTTAATCCGTAATTTTATTTATTTACTTTATTTTTTATTAATTATGTCTCATTCTGTAAAAATCTATGATACATGTATTGGTTGTACTCAATGCGTACGTGCATGTCCTACAGATGTATTAGAAATGGTACCTTGGGATGGTTGTAAAGCAAATCAAATTGCTTCTGCTCCTCGTACTGAAGATTGTGTTGGTTGTAAGCGTTGTGAAACTGCTTGCCCTACTGATTTTTTAAGTGTACGAGTATACTTAGGTTCAGAAACAACTCGTAGTATGGGATTAAGTTATTAAGAAATTATTTATTTTCTCTGTTTAACAGAGAAAATAAATAATTTTATTAAAAAATTAAAAATGTTTTATAATACAAAATTTTTAAAACTATTAAATTCTTTTTATTTTAATATTTTAAATAAATTTAAATCTATTGAAAAATATTTTGTTATTTATATATTTTTACTATTATTAGGTTTTATTTGTGGTAATTTATTTGGTACTTTTTTAATTTTTTTTAGATTTTATACTAATTGGGATGGTCTAATTATTATATTAACAATTTTAGTTATTGAATTTATAAATTTTATAACATATATAAAATCACTTAAGTATCGTAAATTCAATAAATTTTTTTTAAAAATATATAAAAATAAATTTTTTTTTTTATTATTTAAAAATTTAAAATTTTTAAATTTTTATAAAATGGGTTTATTACTAGGTTTTTTTATAGACGCTTTTAAAGTAGGTAGTTAATTTTATTATTAATAATTATTAATGTTGAATTAATAAATTATATAATATATAAAATTTTTTAATATAATTAAAAATTTATTAAATGTTTAATATTAATTTAGAAACTAGTCTTATAAATATAAATTTTATCATTTTATTTGTAGCAATGATTTTATATTGGTTAAAATCATCTTTTTTTTTAAAGTCTTTTAGTAACTTACCTGATATATTTATTATAATTAGTAATATATTACAATTTTCATTCCTTTGTATTCGTTGGGTAAATTCAAATCATTTTCCTTTAAGTAATTTATATGAATCACTTTTATTTTTATCCTATAGTTTAACTAGTATATTAATTATTTTTAATTTTAATATTAACGTTGGGAAAAAAAAAAAAAATTATTTTAAAAATTTTTATAACAATTTAGTATCATTATTTTTAAAAAATAATAATAAAATAAATAAAACATTATATTCAAATAATTCATTTTTAAACTCTATCTTTGGTTCAATTTTAACCCCGCTAATTTTATTATTAAATACTTTTGCTAATTTTAGTTTACCTATTGAATTAAAAACAGCAAATGCTTTAGTACCTGCACTGAAATCTAATTGGTTATTAATGCATGTAACAGTTATGATATTAAGCTACGCTGCATTATTATGTGGTTGTTTATTTTCAATAACTTATTTAATTTTAACTTTTGTAAGTAATTTTTTATATAATAAAAATAAAGAGCTTTTATTATTAGATAATCAATTAGATTCTGAAAATTATTTGTATGAAAATTCTAATTCAATTAAAAAAGAGAATTTAATTTTTAATTCTTATTTTTTTGATATAAATAAAATTAAAGAAACCGAATTCGAAAATACAACTTTTAGAAAAGATTTTATATTAGATAATTTAGTTTCTTTAATGTTAACCTTAGATAACTTAAGTTATAGAATTTTAGGTCTAGGTTTTCCTTTATTGACAATGGGTTTATTATCTGGAGCGGTTTGGGCTAACCAAACATGGGGTTCTTATTGGAGTTGGGATCCTAAAGAAACTTGGGCTTTAATTACATGGTTTATATTTGCAATTTATTTTCATACTCGTTTATCAAAAGGATGGAACGGTTTCAAATCTTCTTTATTAGCTAGTTTTGGTTTTATAATTATTTGGATTTGTTATTTAGGTGTTAATTTAATGGGTAAAGGATTACATAGTTATGGTTTTTTATCATAATAATTATGGGCTAGGAGGGATTTGAACCCCCGACACCACGGTTCGTAGCCGTGTGCTCTAGTCCACTGAGCTACAAGCCCTATTATATTTTTTATATTAAATTATAATATAATTATATTTGTTATAATTTAATTTTACAAGCTCTATTTATTCGAAGGAAATTAAATATGTTTTTTATTAATGCATTAAAAGATTATGTTGATCATATTAATGATATATTATTTATATTAAATGGAAATTTTAATGCTTTTATTTTTTTTAAATCTATTTTTTTATATATTGGTAATTCTTTAAGTATACTTTTTATTTATTTATTATCCTTTAAGTGGTTAACTGATTTTATAGAATTACCAGCAAATTTTAAGCATAATTACATAGCAATATTAGAAGGTAAAAATTTATTTGAAACAGCCCTTGAAATTGAGCTTGATAAAAGTTTTTTTTCATTTTTTGAAAATTCATCATTAAACTCTAAAAATTTTTTTACAGGTTTTTTAAATAGTTTTTTTTTAGTTCTTCCTTTTTCAATACCTCAATTATTAACAATTAGAGCTCTTATTATTAATGGATTACCCGCCGGTATTTTTGCTGCTTTAGGAACAATATGCGGTCAATTTATTTTTTTTAGTTCTATTTTATTTGGTTTTGAATTTTTGGTTTTACCTTTTTTAACTTTTGAACCTTTTAATCTCTTATTAGGTTTATTTTTATTGGTAAATTTACTTTATAATATGATTCATAATCCAAATATGAAAATTATAAATTTTTATCAAAAAGATATTTTATTAAAATTATTTGGATTAAATTTTATTTTATCTTGGACTGAACAAACATCAATTTATAACTATTTTGGTAATTTAACTGTTAATGGTTATTCTAATTTATTACAAACTAATGAAAATAGTAAATATTTTTTTTTAAATAATTTTTCTTATTTAATTGGTATTTTAGTAGGTAGTTTAGTTTTTACAGTATTGTTTGGTTTTTTAATAATTAATATTTATAATTTTATTTCTAATACTATATGTTCTAAAATTCCTTTTATTATTGTAAATGAACGTTTTCATTATATTAGTTTATTTATAACAACAATTTTATGTTTTAATAATATTCCTTATTATGGCTTTGATTATTTAATTTATGGTCCGTTGGGTTTTGTTTCTGAAGATCGATTTTTAGAAAATACTCTTCCTAAACCTGTTTATAGTTCTTTTAGAACAAATAAAGATAAAATGTCTGTTATAAATATAGCTACAAATCCATTAAATTTTGATAAATCAGATTTAATAAAAAAAGATATAACTAATTATTTAAAATATGAACAATATAGTTTAGAATCTGAGAGTTTGTGGAAAAATAGGTTTAATTTAAGAACAGATCAAAGAAGTAGTACTCGTAAACAAATAAATAGTACTAAAAAAAATAATTTTAAACAAATTCAATTTGAGGTTTCTAATTATGAAACACCTAATTTAGAATTATATAGTACAAAACTCCAAAAAAAAGAAAGTGCAATTGAAGATATTTTTACTCAATTATTTAGAAACGATATTTATTTAGGTTATCAAGATGCCAATTCAAAAAATCAAATAAAACAAGTTCAAGTTCATCGCGAATTTAGAGAAAAATATTATAGTAACCCTGTATATAAAGCTTTAATGAATTTAGATATGCACCCTTTTTTATGGGGACAACCAAATTCTTATAATTTAACAGTAAATGACGAAATAGATTTATTTAAACGTCGACTTATTTTACAAAATTATTTAAATACTATTCAAGATTATAAAAAATTAGTTATTAATAATAAAGAATCATACGCTGAAAAAGTTTATAATCAGCAATTTAAAGGTTCTTTAAGTTTAATAAGACACTTTAATGCTGTTAATTTAAATTTTGATATTAATAAAAATGATTCTTTAAACTCAGAATTTAATTTAAAAAAGGTTTTAAAGTTTGATCAACCACAATATAATAATTTTTCAAATGAAAATAAGATATTTTTACATGAAGAACTTAATAAAACTAATTTAGATCCATCAAAATATATGGTATTAAATAATACTGCTCCACTATATATTGGGTGGGATTCTTCGTTACGAAAATTTCTTATTAAAGCTAGTTATGTACCAGAAAATTTACAATCGGGTGAATCAAAATCAAAATCAAAATCAAAATCAAAATCGAAATTCAAATCTGAATCAAATTTTAGTTATGATTTTAAAGATAGTGAAAATATAGCATCTAAAAATTTACCTTTTTATTTTACCTTTCAATCATGGTCTCCTGCGATTGAAGATGTTAAAAATCAATCAAATTTAATTCTTAAATTACCATCATTAGAACTTTCATCTGAACAATTAGATAATTTTAAACAAATATTACAGTTTGATACAAATAAAAATAATGAGTCTCGTAATTTAAAAACAAGCACAAAAAAAGTTATTAGTTCAAAAACAAGTGATTATTTATTAAACCGTCTACCAAATTATAATTGGTATTGGGCAAAATCCAAACTAGACTCAAAATCAAAAAAATATTTAGAATTAGGTGAAACTTTGCCAACGAGATTAGATGGTATCGCATGGCCTGGTATTAATGATAAATTATTAATAAATAAATTATTAAATAAATTATAATTAATAATAATTGACAATATATAAAAAAGTTTTTATTATATAATTTTAATATATATATCTATATATTAAAATTATATATGCGAACATAGTTTAGAGGTAAAATATCGCCTTGCCAAGGCGAGGTCGGGGGTTCGATTCCCCCTGTTCGCAATATTTAAAAAATTAAAATTGACATAATTTATATATTTATTTATAATAATATATAACAAACAAATAATTTGTTTGGGAAAAATTTTTAACTTTTTAAAAATAAATATAAATAAATATGACTGCAATTTTAGAACGCCGCGAAGCTTCATCGTTATGGGCTCGCTTCTGTGAATGGGTAACTTCAACTGAAAACCGTTTATACGTAGGTTGGTTTGGTGTTATCATGATCCCAACATTATTAACAGCTATTTCAGTATTCATCATCGCATTTGTTGCTGCACCACCTGTAGACATCGATGGTATCCGTGAACCTGTTTCAGGTTCATTATTATACGGAAACAACATCATTTCTGGTGCTGTAGTTCCAACTTCAAACGCTATTGGTTTACACTTCTACCCAATCTGGGAAGCTGCTTCTGTAGATGAGTGGTTATACAACGGTGGTCCGTACCAATTAATCGTTTGTCACTTCTTCTTAGGTGTATGTGCTTACATGGGTCGTGAGTGGGAATTATCTTTCCGTTTAGGTATGCGTCCATGGATCGCAGTAGCTTACTCAGCTCCTGTAGCTGCAGCATCTGCTGTATTCATCGTTTACCCAATTGGTCAAGGTTCATTCTCTGATGGTATGCCTTTAGGTATCTCAGGTACTTTCAACTTCATGATCGTATTCCAAGCTGAACACAACATTTTAATGCACCCATTCCACATGTTAGGTGTAGCTGGTGTATTCGGTGGATCTTTATTCTCAGCAATGCACGGTTCATTAGTAACTTCATCTTTAATTCGTGAAACTACTGAAAACGAATCTGCTAACGAAGGTTACAAATTCGGACAAGAAGAAGAAACTTACAACATCGTTGCTGCTCACGGTTACTTTGGTCGTTTAATCTTCCAATATGCATCATTCAACAACTCACGTTCATTACACTTCTTCTTAGCTGCTTGGCCAGTTGTAGGTATTTGGTTCACTGCTTTAGGTATTTCGACAATGGCATTCAACTTAAACGGTTTCAACTTCAACCAATCAATTGTTGATTCTCAAGGTCGTGTATTAAACTCTTGGGCTGATATCATCAACCGTGCTAACTTAGGTATGGAAGTAATGCACGAGCGTAACGCTCACAACTTCCCATTAGATTTAGCATCAGTTGAAGCTCCTTCAATCAATGGTTAATCTTTTTTGTTATTAATTAATTATCACTTTTTTAAAAGTGATAATTAATTATATAAATAACAAAAATAATATAAATAAAAATTTTTAATACAAATTTTAAGTAATATTAATATAAATAATAATTAATTTTTATTTATATTAATATTACTTAATAAATTATATATATTATTTAATTAAATATATATATTTAGCCTTCTAGCGGAGTCGAACCGCTAACCTTCGGTTTACAAGACCGATACTCTACCAATTGAGTTAAGAAGGCTATAACTATTTTTTATAAAAAATAGTTATAATAATATTATATTAAAAATTAAAACAAAAAACAACTACTTTAGTTGTTTTTTATTTTAATTTATTTTTCAATTAGATTTATTGACTTAATATCTGGCGAATGAATTGGAAAAATTCTTTCAATACCAATACCCTTTGATAATCTTCTAACTGTAATAGTTGAATTTAAACCAGCTAAATGCTGAGATATTATTTTACCACTATAAGATTGAATTCTTTTTTTATTACCTTCTTGAATTAAAACATCAATTGAAACAATGTTTCCAATTTTAAACGAAGGTAAATATAATTTTAAATAATCTGATTCAATATCTTTAATTAATCTATTTAATTTCATTTTTTTTTTTTATCAATTAAAATTTTATTCTAAAATTTTAGAAACTACACCGGCACCAACAGTACGACCCCCTTCACGAATTGCAAAACGCATATTATCTTCAATAGCAATAGGTTGAATTAATTCGACAACCATTTTTACGCGATCTCCTGGAATTACCATTTTTGTTTCAGATCCGTCATCTGCTGTAAAATTTTCAATTTTACCTGTAACATCGGTTGTTCTAACATAGAATTGAGGTCGGTAACCTGGAAAAAATGGAGTATGGCGGCCACCTTCTTCTTTTGTTAAAACATAAACTTGTGCTTCAAATTTTGTATGAGGTTCAATTGAATTTGGGGCAGCAATTACCATACCTCGTTGTATTTCATCTTTTTGAACACCGCGAAGTAATACACCTACATTATCTCCAGCAACTGTTTCATCTAAAGTTTTTTGAAACATTTCTAATCCAGTAACTGTTACATTTTTTGTGTCCCCTAATCCAACAAGATCTACTGTTTCATTTGTTTTTAAAACACCACGTTCAACACGTCCAGTTGCAACAGTTCCACGACCAGTAATAGAGAATACATCTTCTACTGCCATTAAGAATGTTTTATCTGTTTCACGTTCAGGAGTTGGAATATAACTATCAACTTCTTTCATTAAATCATAGATTTTATTAACCCATTTATTATCAGAAACTTCAGTATTTTCAATTAAAGCTTCTAATGCTAATAAAGCTGAACCAGTTACAATAGGTACTTCTTCACCTGGAAATTCATAAGCCTCAAGTGTTTCTTGAACTTCTAATTGAACTAATTCTAATAATTCAGGATCATCTACTTGATCCTCTTTATTTAAAAAAACAACAATATTAGGAACACCTACTTGTTTAGCTAATAATAAATGTTCTTTTGTTTGTGGCATAGGACCATCAGCACCAGATACAACTAAAATAGCACCATCCATTTGAGCTGCACCTGTAATCATATTTTTAACATAATCAGCATGACCAGGGCAATCAACATGGGCATAGTGACGATTTTCTGTTTCGTATTCTACGTGTGCTGTATTAATAGTAATTCCTCGTGCTTTTTCTTCAGGTGCAGAGTCAATTTCATCATATTTTTTACCGATTTTTCCACTAAATTTCTGTAATGCCATAGTAATAGCAGCAGTTAATGTTGTTTTACCATGATCAACATGACCTATAGTTCCAATATTAACATGTGGTTTTGATCTTTCAAATTTTTCGCGAGCCATAGTTTATATATATTTTTTTTTTAAATAAAAAGGTTTTTTAATTTTTGCTTGATTTAGTATTAATAAAAATTAATTATATATTAAATTTTTAAAAAGAAGCTTTTCTATCTATTACTACCAAGAAGATTTAGACAATCCGGGTAGTAAACAATTGTGAGCCATTTCTCTTAAAATATGGCGAGATAATCCAAAATTTCTATAATAACCTTTTGGACGACCTGTAATTAAACAACGATTATTAAGTCTAGTAGCAGAACTATTTCTAGGTAGTTTTTGTAATTTATTATATAAATTTATTTTTTCGTCTAGAAAATTTTCTTCTTTTATTTGTATTTTTAAATTTTGACGTTTTATTTTATATTTATCAACTAATTTTTCACGTTTTTTTTGACGCGCAATTAAACTTTTTTTTGCCATTTTTTATTTTAATAAATAATAATATAATTTATTAATTATATTATATAATATATAAGAAAAAATATTTTTATTTTTTCTTATATATTATTTTAATAATATATAAAATATTAGTCAAGTTTATGCATTAGTTTAATAATATCTATTAGCGGAGTAGGGGAATCGAACCCCTCGCTTCAGCTTGGAAGGCTGAGGTATTACCACTATACGAACTTCGCTTTTTTTATAAAAAATATAAATATATTTTATAAAAAAAATAACTTTTTGTCAAGTAATTAAGTTTTTGGAATATTTGAATTCTAATAATAAAAAAATTATAATAGTTAAAAAATCGGGCTGTTTCTCCCATTTTTTTATTAAAAATATAAAAATGAAACAAAATAATTTAATTTTATTTTTTATTTCAAGGAGTTAAAAAATGGCAGGGACTACAGGAGAACGCCCATTTTCAGATATTTTAACAAGTATTCGTTATTGGGTTATTCACAGTATTACAATTCCTTCTTTATTTATTGCTGGTTGGCTATTTGTAAGTACTGGTTTAGCTTATGATGTTTTTGGTACACCGCGTCCAAATGAATATTTTACAGAAGATCGTCAAGAAGCTCCATTAATTACAGATCGTTTTAATGCATTAGAACAAGTAAAACAATTATCAACAATTAATTAAAAAAATAATTTAATATAAATTATTTTCAAATATTTTTAACAATTTATTAATTATGTCATCAAAAAAATCAACATATACTTATCCAATTTTCACTGTTCGTTGGTTATCTGTACATGCTTTAGCTGTACCTACAGTTTTCTTTTTAGGGGCTATTACAGCTATGCAATTTATTCAACGTTAATATAAATTTTATTTAAACAATAAGATTTATTTAATTAGTTTTATTTCTTTTTATAAAAGAAAATCATTTTATTATGAAGGATTTTTAAGGTTATGAATAAACCAAACCCAAATAAACAAACTGTAGAATTAAATCGTACAAGTCTATACTGGGGTTTATTACTTATTTTTGTATTAGCTGTTTTATTTTCGAGTTATATTTTTAATTAATATTAATTAAAAATAAATTATTATAATAAAAATTTTGTTTATTATTATTTCAATATTTAATAATAAAACAAAATAAAAAATTAAAATGAAGGTTAAATAAATGTCAAATACTGGAACAACTGGACGTATTCCTTTATGGCTTGTAGGTGTTGTAGTGGGAATTGCTGCTATTGGTTTATTAGCCATTTTCTTTTATGGTTCATATTCAGGTTTAGGATCATCTCTTTAATATTTTTATATTTTATTTATTAAAAAATTTAATTTTTTGATTTATATTATTAGTATTCAGTATAGTTGTTAAAAAATAATATTTATATTAAAAAATATTTTAGTATGACTTTTTTATTAGCAAAATTACCTGAAGCATATGCACCTTTTGATCCCATCGTAGATGTATTACCTATTATTCCGGTATTTTTTTTACTTTTAGCTTTTGTTTGGCAAGCTTCAGTAAGTTTCCGTTAATTAAATTAATATAAATATATATATTAATTAATTAATTGTAATATTTATTTCTATTAATAAAATAGATATAATAATTTTAATAAATTAAACTAAAAAAAAAAAATGAATTTCGAAATTATACTTCAATTAACATCATTAGTATTTATTGTTGCTGCAGGTCCATTAGTTATTGTATTATTATCAACACAAACAGATAATGGATTATAAAAATTTAATTTAATTATTTATTGAATAAATAATTAAGATATAAAAAAATAAATTAAAAGGAAAAATTATGATTTTAGAAAACCAAATTTTTATTGCTTTATTTATTGCATTAATTAATGGTATTTTTGCTGTCCGTTTAGGAATTGCTTTATACAAATAGATTATTTTAATAATAAAAATAAAAAATTTAAAGTTTAGTTTTTATAAATATTATAATATTTATAAAAACTAAATATTTATTTAATAAAAATCGGGATGACAGGATTCGAACCTGCGGCCACCTGTACCCAAAACAGGTGCGCTACCAAACTGCGCTACATCCCGGACCCGGAATACATTTTTAGTTTATGTATTATATAGTATATAATTTTTTATACTATTATCAAATAATAATTTATTAATTTTTAAATCAAATAATAGTATAAAAAATTATATAAAAAAAAATTATATTAATAATTAACTATTCAATCATAGCGTGATATGTAGCTACAGTTGATGGTGAAATTTTATTTAAATAACGAAAAATCCAATATTTAAATATAGTATCTAATAAAACAGGGAATGTAGCAACAAATAAAAAAATAAAATTTTCATTTGGTGGGAAACCAAACCTATTTAAAAAAAATTCTAAAAATAATTCCCACCCACGAGGTGAATGAAAACCAACTAAAAGATTAGTACTTAAAATTAGCAAAGCTGATTTTAAAGTATCACTTAAACTATAAATAAATTCAACTAGAAAAGATTTGAAAATAATAATTTGTGGTTTTAAAACAATAATAACTAAAGCTAAAGTTCCAAATGTAATTAAATCTCCAAAAAAATTAGTCAATGCTTCAATACTTTTTTGATTATAATTATTTGCTAAATCTAATGTTTTTTTTTGAATTTGAGATTTTAAAATTACTGGAAATTCTAATTCATTAAAACCTGTTTCATAAGTAGCCCAATTTGGTGTTTCATATCGTGTAGGAGTTAAAAAATAATCAAAATATAAAACCTCTTCGAAGTCTTGAAGCTCAGTTAAAGCTTCTTTTTCTAAATAAGAATTTAAAAATATATCATCTTGCTGTTTATTCCATAAATAATCAGTTAAAGGAATTAAAATAAAAGTTTTAGCTAAAAAATTTATTATTAATGGAATAAAAATTAAACTTAATAATGATTGTAAAGAAACTAAAATCTGATATCTAGAAATACGGAACTCTTCAATTACTAAATTATTAGAATTTTGAAAAAGTTGTGTTAAAAATCTATTTAAAGTTCTAATGATAGATCGTGGTATAATTCCAACAGGTTCAATAGAACGAGGAAGTTTTGTTTTACTTTTAAAACGAATATTATTGTTATTATACATATAAAATTATAAACTAAAAGTATTTATTTCTAACTTTTATTTTTAAAAGTTAGAAATAAATTAATTAAATTAAATCTTTTTGCAAAAATTGTGCTAATTCAGCTGCTAATACTTCAATTTCTTCTAATGTCATTGGTTGTCCAACTCGTGTTAATGGGATTTGTCTTTGACCCTTTACACAAAGATAAATAGTTCTACGAGGGTTTAAACCATCTTTTAATTCTAGACGAATCGCTGTAACCTCATCAATTGGATAAGTTAAATCAATACGTCTATTTTTTCCTGGAAAACCCCAGCGAAAAATTCGAACTATACCATTTTGTTTATCGAAAATATTAAATCCGCCACCAACACTCCATAAAATAGTTAAACCTAGATAACAACTAAAAAGAATTCCTAATAAACCATAAAAACACATTACTAATCCCTGAGGGAAAAAAATAATATTATCTGCATGAATTATTGGTAATAGATTTTTATTAAAATAACTTGATAAACCAGTTAATAAAAAATCGATCCCCCCAATAGCGCAAATAATAGCCCAAATATAATTACTTGTTCTTCTTGAACCAACTACAACATAACGACGAATTAAATTACTACTCATAAATTTAAAAATTTTTAAAATTAAAAAATTAGTTTATTTCAGGAATATAGCCTAATTTTTTGTACGGGGCTTGTCTATTAAAATTCATTATTTCATATAATGCATTTTTTAAAAAACATCTTGGTATAATTAAATCAACTAAACCATGGTGCAATAAATATTCTGAAGTTTGAAAATTATCAGGTAATTTTTCTTTAAGAGTTTGCTCAATTACACGTCGCCCCGCAAAACCTATAACTGCATTTGGTTCTGCAATAATTAAATCCCCTAACATAGCAAAACTAGCAGTTACACCACCTGTTGTAGGAGACGTTAAAATTGATATATATAATAGTTTTGCACAAGATTGATGTATATGTAAAGCAGCAGAAATTTTTGCCATTTGCATTAAGCTTAAAATACCTTCTTGCATTCGAGCACCACCAGATGCGCAAACTAAAATAAGTGTTAAACCTTTTTTAGTTGCATATTCAATTAATCTAGTTATTTTTTCGCCAACAACAGATCCCATACTACCACCCATAAAGTCAAACGCCATAACACCTAAAGCAACTGGAACATTATTTATAAGCCCTGTTCCTGTTTGAATAGCATCTTGAAACCCTGTTCGTTTTTGAGCTTCTTGTAATCTATCTGGATAATTTTTTTTATCTTTGAATTTTAAAGGATCACATGGTGAAATTGTTTCATATAGTGGTCGCCACGAACCTGAATCAATTAAATTTTCAATTCGATCAGTACTATTAATTCTTAAATTAGATCCACATTCAATACAAACATAATGTTGTTTTTTAAGGTGTTTTATATAAAGAATAACACCACAATAATCACAACGAGTCCATAATGCATTATCATTAGAATTATTTATTTCTAAATTATTTTTTTCTAATTCTTGTTTTGAAATAGATGAATTATTTATTAATAATTCTTGTTTACGTTTTTTTTTTACCCAAGCTAAAATTGACATATATTTTTCCTATAATTTTTTTGTTATATAAAAAAACTAATAATTAAATTATTTTAATACTGATGAAGCAATTTGATCAACTAAACCGTATTGTTTTGCTTCATGAGCAGACATAAATTGATCTCTATTTATATCTTTAGATATTCGAGCTAATGTTTGCCCTGTTCTATTAGAATAAATTGAAACAACTTCATCACGAATTCTTAGCATTTCTTCTGCTTCTGATAATACAAGTGAAGTTTGACCTTGACTACCACCCGCGGGTTGATGAATCATAATTCTACAATGAGGTAAAGCTAATCGTTTTCCACGAGTTCCTCCAGCTAAAACTAAAGAAGCCATTGATGCTGCTGTTCCAATACAAATGGTAGTCACATCTGATTGAATATAATTCATAGCATCATAAACTCCAATCCCACATGTTACTGAACCACCTGGAGAATTAATATAAAGAAATATTCCTTGAGATTTATCTTCTGCATTTAAATATAACATAATACCAATTAATTGATTTGCTAATTCGTCATCTAAATCTTGACATAAAAATAAAATACGATCTCGGTATAAACGATTGTATAAATCAACCCATTGAGCTGTTTCTTCTCCAGGTAAACGATAAGGTACTTTAGGAACACCAATAGGCATAATTTTTAATAAAAAAAATAATATTAACATTTCAGTTGTTTATTTAATTATAATTATATTTTATAAAAATGCAATTTTTTATATGCCAGGAACCAGAATCGAACTGGTGACACTAAGATTTTCAATCTTATGCTCTAACCAACTGAGCTATCCCGGCTTTATATAATTATTATAATATAATAAATATTTTTTGTCAATTATCTATATTTTATATAAGCTTTAAAGCTTATATAAAATATAGATAATAAGAATTAATATTTATTTTCTTTATATTTAAAATAAACCTAAAGTTAATGAAATATCAATTGGTAATGTTGCACCAATACCTAACCAAATTGCTGCTACTGTACCAATTAAAAAAACTGTTGTAGCTACAGGTCTACGGAATGGGTTTTGAAATTTATTAATGTTTTCAATGAACGGAACTGTGATTAAACCTGCAGGAACAGCTGCCATTAATAAAACACCTAATAATTTATTCGGAACTGTACGTAACAATTGGAAAGTCGGGTAAAAATACCATTCTGGTAAAATTTCTAATGGTGTTGCAAATGGATTTGCAGGTTCACCAATAGCTGCAGGATCTAAAACCGCTAAACCAATAACACATGCGAATGTTCCAAAAATAGTAACGGGGAACATATATAATAAATCATTAGGCCAAGCAGGATGAAACTCGGAACCCCCACCCTAAAGGAATAGAAGCTCCTGTTCCCGAACTATACGTGCGTCTTTCAACGCATATAGCTCTCCGGAAATTAAATTCGTATTAATTATTTATTAATTTTTTTAATGAAACATCTAGAAGACCTTTGTCTACTTCCATATGGCATTTTCTACAAAGACAAAGCGGTACTTGTTTTCGGTTGAGAAGGGACATTTCTAAAGCCTTCGTATCGAATTGAGTCTTTACGTATGTGTTTTACATGATGCATTTCAACCGTATCTTTTATACCACATACTAAACAGGATCTCCCGGTTTTGATACTCTATCTCTATTTGCATAGATAGAGAACGGATCTTTGAATTGTTTCCCTATTTTCCAAGAGGCATCATAGATTGGCCAGCTTGTTCTGTAAGGAAAGCTAACAGTTTTTTCCTGGTTATTCGCGATTTTTACTGTGAGGCGCTGTCCATGTTTTGTAAATATTTGTTTAGAGGATGCTCTATGTCGGTGGGCTAAAGTCATAGCACATGACATGTGTAATAGATAATGTATATATTGAAGTCTTTTGGGTTGATTGCACCCAGAATAAAAGTTTAAGATTCCTAAACAAACAGATCTGAAGTGATTTACGATAACATGGTCTTCTAAGGTTACATAGGAAGATTTACTAATTGGACGGACCCCTTTTTTTAATCTTGATACATATCCTTTTTTTACCATTTTACTGACAAGTTCCTTTACAGGTATATCAAACCGTAGTTTTGGGTTACCTCTTCTACGAGTATTGGTTCCTGAAAAGGTTGTTCTAGTAATTGGATTCTTGGCTGGAAGAAATATTTCGTACCCTAAAAAACGCGCTTTACCTTTTCGAAGATTAGTTATTTTTGTCTTTTCTGGATGTAGTTTTTGATTAAGTGATTCCTTGAAGAAGGAATTTACATCGTGTAGTAGTTTCTGCGCTATTTCCTTTTCTCCAGAAACTCCTATCATCCAATCGTCGGCATATCTGACATATACAACTTCTATGCGTGTATGTTTTTGACTTGGAATCAAAATATTTGATCGTAGTTTGCGAGCAGCTTTTAATTCCTTTAGAAGGTTTTTGTGTTTATCTGAATCTTTTTTTTGGGTTTGCATTTGTTTAGAATATTTTGAAATAAGTTTTTCTAATCGTTTATATTCTGAACTTTTTTGTTTTTGTTTTGAGGGGGTCTTATATATTTCTTTTGCTTTTTCTTTAACCCAGACATCTAGTTCATGGAAGTAAATGTTAGACAATATTGGAGATACAATTGATCCTTGCGGGACACCAATTGAAAAGTGGGAAATCGTTTTTTCAATTAGTACTCCACAGTTTAATGCCTTACGAATTAGATTTATGAACCGTGTGTCGTTAATACGTTTTTCGATGAGGTTGCACAAAATACGATGGTCGATGCTCGGGTATGCTCTATCTCCCTCAATCACCCAGTCCATCCACCTAAATGTTTTGTCCACGTGATTTAATGCATCGTGAACTCCGCGACTGGTTCTAAATCCATAGTTGTTCTTATCGAAGTTAGGTTCATAGACTGCTTCCAGAATTAAACGGATAACTTCTTGGACAATTTTGTCGTTAGCACTAGGTAAACCTAAGGGTCTTCGTTTTCCTTTAGATTTTGGAATCATGATTTGTTTTACTGGTGTAAATTTATAAGATTCATTTAATACTTGTTGTTGTATGTTTTGAAGTCTTTTTAAGCTCATACTGTCAAACGTTGATGGATTGATTTTGATTTTGATTCCGGGGGTTAGGGCCCCTTTGTTAGATTTGAGGTTTTCGTAAGCTAGAATCCAGATATCGTTGTGTTTAAGAATTCTAAATAATTCTTTGTGTACCCATGTGTTATATTTTTCACTAAAACTACGAATCATTTTGATTCTTTCAAGTCCTTTCATATAATGTCTCCCTCCGGAGAAACTTAATTTTGTCAAAATAACATTTCCTGCCCCATTAATTTGGGGCTCTTTTCACATAGGGATTACTCCCCTTAGTGAACAATACAGTTTCTAAAAATAACAAGCGGAATACTTAGGGCAGCGGTTCGAGGTTTTATTTCCAATTAAGGACTAGGATCTGTGAGACTGATTCGGATTGACGGTGAACCTTTCACTCCGACTCACAGAGATGACCGATGGCCACGCATGTCATCCAGTTATTAGGACCTGTCCGATCTCTGGCTTTCAGGCAATCAAGCTTTACCCATATATTCTTAACCTTGGGATATTTTCTTTTTCTAGTGGTTTCGAAATCAATACCCCTTCGTCGACATGCTACAGTCCCCTTAAGTTTTCACTCTTAGGTTAGTCGAAGGTTTTATCCACATTACAGTAGTGGAGTAAGATCGCTTATTTCTTACAGTGTTGAATTTTTAGTTTACTGTTCGCACTTCACCATAATAATTGTGTCCCATACCTTTAGCTAATTTTGCTCGTAATACTGGATCTGTTAAATCGGGTTTTTTAATAACAGCCATTTTTTATCTCCTTATTTTAAAATATATTTAATTTTTTATAATAATTTTTTCTCTAATTATATATTTATATATTAATATACAATAATTAATAATTATTGTATATTAATATGAATTAGTTTTTATAGTGGACCAGAAATACCTTGTTTACGGATCATTAAGAAATGCATTAGCATAAATACTGCAGTTAATAATGGTAAGACAAAAGTATGTAAACTATAAAAACGTGTTAGTGTTGCTTGCGAAAAAGAATAAAATTCTTTTGTGGACCATATCATTAACTTTTTACTTATTTAATTAATTTGTTATATTTTTGTAGTCTCATAATCATACCAATTATAACAAAAATCAATCCATGCTTTATAATTTAATGTGTTTTCTTCTGCTAAATAAGATTTTAAACGTTTTAATTTAAAATAATTTTTCAGCATAAAAACTCGTTTTTTTTTGAACTTCTAAGAGGATAGTTTTTTGTATACTCAATAAATTGTAATATATTATTTAAACCAATTGTGTAAATATGGGTTTGATAACGAATATCTTTTACTACTTTTCGAATTGTTCCAAATCCAAAAGCTTCCTTAAATATTATAATGTTTTCAAAATACTTATTGGTAATTGTAATTTCAATTTGATGGCTACCACGAGCTTTTTTATCGATTTTTCCAAAAATATCACTCTTTATTGAATTTGCTTTAGAAGTTCTATTAACTCGAATACATATTGTGCCATTCGCATCAAAAAACCTGAAATATAGCCGTTATTTGCTGTTAATGATTTAGCTTCTATATATACTATATTAAAATAAGAACAAATTGTTTTAAATTGTTTAACTCGAATTGTATTACGAATATTACCATTAATACGATTTATTAGTTCAATTATACCATCTTTATGACCTAACCTATATCTAATTGAAAAACTTTCTTTACGACGTTTTATATTTCCGCTTTCCGCTTTCCGCTTTCCGCTTTCCGCTTTCCGCCCAGTTTTTTCTTTATTTGATTTAATAAATTTTCATCTTTAAGAGGCATAGTAATTTCTAATACAGCAGCCTTATTTTTTTGAATTGTTAAATATACATCACCATCAATAACACCAGCTAACCATTCATTCCATTTTAATTCATTAATATCATAAGTATTTTTTTTAGTTTTTATTAAAGTCATAATAATAGTATAAGATAAAAAGTTAGAAGGCGTATGGTCTCTGAGGTTCCTAATTACTTTAAAAAAGCTTTTGTTACCTGCTGATTGTTTTTTGTTAAATAAATATAAACTTAAAATATAAAATTTAACGTTTTAATCAAATTATTACCAAAGCTGGACTTATATGTATTATTAAATATAAATATTAATATTTTTTTATTTTGCCACTTACATTAAAACAAACATATTTAGATTTAGTTTTGTTTTAGAATTTAAATTTGGTATTGTTTAAAACTAAAAAATTTTCCAGCATATAGCCTTCTTCAAAAAAAATACATTTTATATATTTTTTGGGCCAAGCCAAAATTAACCTACACCTACACCACCACGTAATAATTCAACTAATGTTGTTCCTACAACAGGAATTGCATCAGGTACACCAGTTACAATTTTAACAGCCCAGTATCCTACTTGATCCCAAGGTAATGAATAACCTGTAACACCGAAAGAAACAGTACAAACTGCCATAGTTACTCCTGTTACCCATGTTAATTCACGAGGACGTTTAAATCCTCCTGTTAAATAAACACGACAAACGTGTAAAATCATTGATAAAACCATCATAGATGCTGACCAACGATGAATTGAACGAATTAACCAACCAAAGTTTACTTCTGTCATTAGATAATTAATTGAAGCAAAAGCTTCTGCTACTGTTGGACGATAATAAAAAGTCATAGCAAAACCTGTTGCTACTTGCACTAAAAAACAAGTAAATGTAATTCCACCTAAACAATAGAATATGTTTACATGAGGAGGTACATATTTGTTATAGTCGATACTCAATTTATGATTAATCATTATATGAGCACCTCTAATTCAGAACCATACGTGAGACTTTAACCTCATACGGCTCCTGGTAATATTAGGAACTAACCTTGCGTAATCTTGATACTGAATATATTTCTTGATATTAATGACAATAGCGGTTTAACGCGACATAGTTGGACATTTTATTATTCTTATTGTTCCCATAACGGTGATTCAATAATATCATCAGATCTGAATGAAACAGTGTAAGCATTTGAATTGCTGTTTTTTTTTTTAAATAAAATTTTTTAAAAGTGGTTGTGATTAAAAGGGGACCAGTATATCTTTTACATCTTCTTATAGCCCAGTATAGCCAGTCGTTATCGTACGGGGAACATAAACATAAACATAATTTTGTTTTATATCCCGAGTACTTATGCATGTGCGTTAACTTTTAAAGTTTGTCCTGTAAATATTGAACTCATAGTTTCAGTTCGCTTTTTACGTGACATTTTGCTATGTCGTTTTATATAATTATTTGTCCATGATTGGATACTCCATAGGTTTTCTCATATCACAGAATTTATTATAGTTCAACCACCCATTATAGATGATTTTTGTCTTGTTTAATCTCTGATCAAGAGTGTACCTTGTGTCTTTCATGGTGGTCTTAATTTTATTTATTAGCTGGGTACGACTTTTGGAAGTCGGATAACTAACGAATTTATTGTTCTTGGTTTTTACTTTAAAGTGCCATCCAAGAAAATCAAAACCTTCAGTGGATTTTACCAATTTAGTTTTACTTTCTTTAACGTTTAATCCTCTCTCTGCAAGAACAAGAAATTCATCAATCTTTTTTCTTAGAAGGGCGGCATCTTCATTGGGTTTTATATTTTAAGGTTCTTAAGCTCTTCCGCTAGTTCTAAGCGTTGCTTAGGGGGTAAGGAACTTATTCCATCAACCCCAGCGGTTTTTTTTTATTTTGAATCAAATTTTGGTTTTGATTTTGATTTTGATTTTGATTTTGATTTTGATTTTGATTTTGATTTTGATTCCCCATATTTAATTGGGTTCTTTTCTTACAGCAAGGTATCTTGCTATCTTGCTATCTTGCGCAAGGAGAACCTAATATTAAACATTGTAGTCTGTTAACTAAGTTGGTGTCCTCTCTAAGATTAGCTTTGTATATTCTATGTTGGAGACGGAAAAGACTTTTCTTTTTTCCAAGGTAGTTTTTTCCATTTCTCAGCAAAATCCTGTTTTGATGTCATGAATTAACTCCTTCATATAATATATTCTATACACCGTCTGGCAATTACGCCATTTCCTACCCGAGGGATCATATACAGAGTTGATAATTCTGCTACCTTATATGAGTATTTTATAAAGAGATTTTCCTCGTTTTTATTCGTTCCAAATGTTGATTGTTTGTTACCTTAGATTTTCTCAATTCGCCTACTATACTCTCGGGACTGCATCTAACATAAGCTAATTGATGCGAGATTCAATAGTTATCCAACTAGCATATCTTAGCGTAAGGCTGAAGGACGATATTAAGACGCTTTTTCAGAGAATTCAGACTTAACTTAATCATAGTAACTTATCTAGAGGCAGTGTGGTGTCTTACGTATCACCTCTGATTCCCCTGTGTCTCCCAGCTTCAATCACTTATCAATAATTGTGGGCACTTTTGACGTCACTCCTGTCCTGAGGAGGATTGGACTTTCACCAATATCAACATTTAGTTATACAAAAGATCACTCCTTTCCGCGTTACCTTTGGGAGTATATTGATCTATTGTGCCTTGAGTTCGCTGTTTAGCTTTGCTCAAGAACGAATCGCACACTTGTAATATCGTCTGCAATTGCTTGAATTTCTAAACGTTCTTCAAACCAATCGTAAATTTTACTCATTTTTTTTATAATTATTTAAATAATTTCATAAATAGACTAAAATAAATTCTATTAATTGTTTATTAATATATTTATATATATTATAAACAATATAATTATAAAAATCAATTATTATTTATAATAATGCCGTATTTTTTTAAACTTTGTTTTAATTCAAATATATCATATTTTTTTATTTTTTTTAAATTAAAGATTTTATCATTAAATATATAAAAAACATTTGATTTAAATGAAACTAAATCTCCAATTTTATTAATATCAATTTTTTTTAAAATAAAATAAAGGCGTGAAGTTAATTCTAAATTTAAAATATCAAATTCTAAAATATTTACCTTTAAATTTTTATTTATATATACTTTCTCTAAATTAGTTTTTATTTTATAATTTTTAAAATTTAAATTTATATTTTTTAATTTTTTAGATAATACTAAATTATATTTTTTTGGTCTTTTATTTAATATATAAAAATTTTTTAAATAAGTTTTTTTATTTTTGTTTATTATATAAAAATAAAAAAACTTATTTAAAAAATTATTATTTTTATAAGAAAAAATTAAATTTATGTTTTTAAATTTAATAAAATTATTGACTAAAATATTTTTTTTTATACTGAATAAATTTAATTTTTTCTTATAAAAATAACAATTAGTTAATCTAATAATTTTTTTATTAAAATATAAAAAATTAAACTTGTTAAAATATAATTTTGTTTTATATTGATTAAAAAAATTAATTTTAAATTGCTGTAAAGGTAAAAATAATTTAATTAAAATTTTAACAGTTTTATGAATTGCAGAACGTGGGTCTATAGTTCCATTTGTCCAAATTTCTAAGAATATTGTTTCTTTTTTTGTTATTGAATTTTTTACTTCTATTTTATAATTAACTTTTTTTATTGGAGAAAAAATAGCATCTATTGGAAAATAACCTATCTTATTAAAACCTATTTTATTTATTTTTTCAAAATCATTATAATTATTTTTATTATTATACATTAATTTATCAAATTCAACGGATTTAAGTTTATTATCAAAAATATAATTTATTAGATTATACTTTTTTTTTTTTATTAATGAATTTGTTAATATATTAGAATTAGATAAAAATTGTTTTTTATTTAATTCACGTTGTTTTTTCCATTTTTTATATTTATTCAATAAAAATATATTTTTCTTATTTGATAATAAATTTATTGGTTTTTGTTTTTCTAATAATTCTACTAATTTTGAATAATTTTTGGAACTCGGTGTGTGCGTTAAATATTTTTTACCAGAATGAATCAAAAATTTCATATTTAATTGTCCTTTATGATTCAAAGTTGCAATATATTGATCTGGATCAATAGATTTTATAAAAAAGGGTAATTTTAAATCTCTAGCTCTTATAATACCGGGACCTTTAACATTTAAAAAACCTATTTGTGGTGAAAAAAATTTAAATTCAGATTTTAAAGTAATTTGTTTTAGATTTAGTAATATATCTAAAATACACTCGCGCATTCCAGGTAAGGTATCATATTCATGAGACGTACCAACAATTTTAACAAAAGTAATAGCTGTACCCGGTAATTCTGATAATAATCCTCGTCTTAATGTATTTGCAATTGTAAGTGCTTGTCCGGAACTCCACGGACCTAATTCAAATCGTCCATAAAATGTTGTTGGATTAACAATTTTAGAATCAATACATGATATTAAAGTATATTTCATTTTATTATATTATTTAATTTTTTTTTAATTAAAAATTTATATATTTGATTATCAATATAATCAAATATATAAATTTTTAATTAAACACGTCTTTTTTTAGGTGGTCGGCAACCATTATGAGCAATTCCTGTAATATCTCGAATTAAAGTGATTTGTAAACCTGCGTCGATTAATCCACGTATAGCTGTTTCACGTCCAGGGCCTGCTCCTTTAACCATAACTTTAGCTTGTTTTAAACCCTGATCCATAGATTGTCTTGCAGCAATTTCGGCAGCAGTTTTAGCTGCAAAAGGAGTTGATTTTCTTGCACCTTTAAAGCCACATGAACCTGCCGAAGACCAAGAAATTACTTTACCCTTTAAATTTATAATTGTAACAATTGTATTATTAAATGTTGATTGAATATGAACAACTCCCTTAGGAAGTTTATTAGACTTTATTTTTTTTGATGTAACTTTTCGAATTTGTTTTGCCATAATTTTAACTTGAATTTTATTTAATTAACCTTGACGTTGTTTATGTTTTGGATTTTTACAAATAACTAAAATTTTTCTTCTTCGTCGAATTAAACGACATTTATCACACATTTTTCGAACTGATGGGCGTACTTTCATTTTAATTAATATTTTTTTTTGATTTTTCTTTCTCTTTTTTATTTATTATTTTTTATTTGATTTAAAACGATAAATTATTCTACCACGTGTTAAATCGTATGGGCTTAATTCAATAATTACTAAATCCCCTAATAAAATTTTAATAAAATTTCGTCGTATTTTCCCAGAAATATGCGCAATAACTTGAAAACCATTTTCAAGTTCTACGCGGAATATTCCGATAAACATAGGTAAACATAATTAATAATTTATTTGTTTTTCCCCGTTTCCACACCGTACATGAAACTTTCATTTCATACGGCGTTCTATAAAAAAATTAATTAATTTTTTTAATTAGAAGTCATTTCTCAACTATCATTACTAGTATCTTTGATATCTTACTTCTGCTCTAATTTTATAGTTTTTAACTATAAAAATTTTCCTCGTTCCCTAAATTTTATCTATACAAACATGTCATTAGGAATCTACTCTAAATATAGTTTTTATAATTAAATAATTGGTCATTCATAATCTAAAATCTTACTAAACCAAAAACTATATTTTTATATTCGTAGATTTGTCAATCTTTATTAGATATTCTATCCATAGACTTTATTTTAGATACCCGATTTATTAAAATCGTCTTTATCGAGCTTCATACTTATAACATAGCATGTCGAAATTTTAGTAATAATGTTTTTAAATTAATTATTATTCATTCCATTATTTAAAAAGAGAGTTCTATTAATATAATATTTTTATATTAATGCCTAAGTTTATTAATTACTTAGAAACGAGTCACACTTAGATAAACACTGAGTCACGACACCTTGCATTTCAATTAAATTTTCTTTTTCTAGATTCAATTTACCAAATAGAAAATAATACTTCGCCACCTATTTTATTATTTCTAGCTTCTTGATCTGTCATTAAACCTTTTGATGTTGAAATAATAATAGTACCCATACCGTTTAATATTCTTGGAATAGTTTTATAACTAGAATAAACACGAAGACCGGGTGAACTTAAACGTTTTAAATTTGTTATACAGGGTTTTTTTAAATTACCGCTATATTTTAATTTTATTTCAATTAAATCTAAAGGGTTTAATGATATTTTTACTGACTCAATATAACCTTGTTTTTTTAAAATTTCACTTATTCTTTGGTTTGTTTTTGTATTTAAAACGTTAACAGTTTCATGTTTTGCTAAATTAGCATTACGTATACGTGTTAACATATCACTAATAGTATCATTTATCATAATTTTAATTTTAAAATAATATTTTATATTTTTTTAAAAGGCATTCCAAACTCTTTTAATAAAGTGAATGCATCATTATCTGTTTTTGCAGTTGTAATAATTGAAATATCCATACCTCGAATTTGATCAATTTTATCATAATCAATTTCAGGGAACATTAACTGTTCTTCTAAACCTAAACTATAGTTACCTAACCCATCGAAACTTTTAGGGTTTATTCCCTGAAAATCACGAATACGGGGTAAAGCTAAAGAAATAAATCTATCTAAAAAAGCATACATACGGTCTCCTCGTAATGTAACACTAATACCAACAGCTGTTTTAGCACGAAGTTTAAAAGCTGCAATAGCTTTTTTTGAACGTGTTAATACACCACGTTGACCAGCAACTAAACTAATTTCATTTAATGAAGTATCTAGTATTTTCGAATTCAATGCAGCTTCTCCTAAACCTCTATTTATTACAATTTTTGAAATTTTAGGTACCTGATGAATATTTTTTAAATTTAACTGTTTAACTAATTTTGGTATAATTACTTCTTTATATTTTATTTTTAAACGTTCCATATTATATATTTTTTATAAAAATTCAAAACTTATTCACTTTATTTTATACAAAATTTAATTATAAAACTTCTGGTGCTAACGAAACAATTTTTGTAAAATCTTTTTCTCTCAATTCTCTAGCAACTGGTCCAAAAACTCTAGTTCCTCGAGGATTATCGTCTTTATTAATAATAACGGCAGCATTATCATCAAAACGAATAAATGTTCCATTATTACGTTGTATTTCTTTGCTAGTTCTTACAATAACCGCCCGAACTTTATCAGATTTTTTTAAAGGCATATTTGGAGTAGCTTGTTTAATAACACCTATTATAATATCACCAATTTTAGCACTTTGTTTATAACTTCCTCCTAAAATGCGAATACACATTAACTTTTTTGCACCGCTATTATCAGCTACATTTAAAATTGTTTGTGGTCTAATCATAATATTTTATAGTTTTTTATTATTTATATATTATTTGTGTTTTAATAGGCATTTTATGACCTGCAATTGTTAAAGCTTTTTTTGCTACTGGTGTTGTTACTCCTCTAATTTCAAAAATAACTTTTCCAGGTTTTACAACAGAAACCCAATATTCAGGTGTTCCTTTTCCTGAACCCATACGACTTTCAGCAGCACGCATTGTTACAGGTTTATCAGGAAAAATTCTAATCCATAATTTACCATTACGTCTTACATAACGAGTTAAAACACGACGACCTGATTCAATTTGACGGGATTTAATCCAACCAGGTTCTAATGCTTGTAAACCATAATCACCATAAGCAATTTTATTACCACGATTAGCTTTTCCACGCATTTTTCCACGATGATGTCTACGAAATTTTGTTCTTTTTGGTTGTAACATAATTTATTTTAATTTAATTTTTTTTGTATATTTTTTATTATTGATTAATTTTAAGTTTTTTCTCCTTTAAATAACCAAACTTTAATACCTAAAATTCCATAAATTGTTTTTGCTGTTTTATAAGAATAATCAATATCAGCACGTAAGGTTTGTAGGGGCACACGCCCTTTACGAACCCATTCTGTACGTGCAATTTCAGCACCATTTAATCTACCAGAAATTTGTATTTTAATTCCTTTTAATTTAGTAAATCTTGTACGATTTAAAGTTTTCTTTAAAGCGCTTCTGAAAGGTACACGTTCTTCTAATTGTTGAATTAAATAATCAGCTAATACTGAAGCTTCTGAATAAATATCTTCTACTTTAAAAACATTTAAAATAATTTCAACCTTAGGTAAATTTTTATTAAGGCGTTCCTTATAGCAAATATTTTCTAATATACTTTTTAATTCTGTTAAACTTTCTTTTGTATTTTTACGATTTAAAATTTTACTAGGTAATGCAGTATTAATTGAAACTTCTACCAAATCAATAGGTTCTTTTGTTTCAATATTTTGTGTTGTTCTATAACGTTTAATTAAAACATCAATAATATGTGCTTTTGAATACTTTTTAAAAATATAAGAACGGATATTTTTATCTTCTAAAATTAAACGTGGGTAATTATCAAATTTTGAAAACCAAACTGAACGATGTTTTTGTGTAATACCAAGTCTTAAACCTAAAGGATGAATCTTTTGACCCATAATCTTTGCCTTCTAATTTTAATAATATTTTTTATTTGTTAAATAAATTAACGTTTTAATTTTTTATCTTTTTTTATATGGCCTTTAAATGTTCTTGTTGGAGCAAATTCCCCTAATTTATGACCAACCATTTGATCAGTTATAAAAATAGGAATATGCTCACGACCATTATGAACTGCTATTGTATGACCAATCATAATAGGAACAATAGTTGAAGAACGGGACCAAGTTTCAACAACTTTTTTCTCATTATTTTTATTTAATTGTTGAACTTTTTTTAATAAATGCTCTGCTACAAAAGGACCTTTTTTTAATGAACGAGACATAGTTTTTCCTTAATAAATTAAAAAAATTTTTATTTAATAATAAAACCATCTATTTATTTATATATTTTAATATATAACTAATTTTTAAATGATTTACGTCGTTTAATAATAACTTTATCACTATATTTTGATTTTTTACGAGTTCTAACACCTAGTGCTGGTTTACCCCATAAACTTACAGGTTTTTTTCTACCAATAGGTGAACGACCTTCACCCCCACCATGGGCATGATCACATGGATTCATAGCAATTCCTCGAACTTTTGGTCTTTTACCTAACCAACGCATTGCACCCGCTTTACCAATTCTTATGTTATTTGCTTCTACATTTCCAACTTGACCAATTGTTGCCCAACAATTTTGAGATAGTAAACGAACTTCTCCTGAAGGTAAACGTAAAGTAACATAATTATTTTCTTTTGCTACAATTTGAGCAACACAACCTGCTGAACGAGCTAATTTACCACCTGAACCAGGTTTTAATTCAATATTATGAACTTCTGTACCTAATGGAATAAATTTTAATGGTAAACAGTTTCCTATAGAAATAGGAGCTGACGGAGAAGCTAAAATTGATTGATTTATTTTTAATCCTCGTGGATGTAAAATATAACTTTTAGATCCATCATCATGAATTAATAAAGCAATACGTGCTTTACGATTTGGATCATATTCTATTGTTTTTACTTTTCCATTAATTCCTACTTTATTACGTTTAAAATCAATTAAACGATATAATCTTTTATGCCCGCCTCCGCGATGACGACTTGTAATTACTCCTCTATTATTACGACCTTTTGAACGAAATAGCCAAAAAGTTAAAGATTTTTCAGGAGAAACTTTTGTAATTTCATTAAAATCTGAAACAGATCTACTACGTGTGCCTGATGTATAAGGCTTATAAAATCTAATACCCATAAAATAACCTTTTTTATATATTTAAATTTTTTTTTATAATTTTATTTAATCATTTTCTTGGGACCCCAATCCCAAAAATAGGTATTTTTTGGTTTGGTTTAATTGTAATGATTACTCTTTTATAACGTACTTTATAACCTTGCTTTAATCCTAAACGTTTTTTTTTTGTTGGAGGTAGATGTGTATTTACAGAAGTAATATTTATTTTAAATAAACCTTCTAAAATTTTTTTTATTTGTGGTTTAGTTAATCTTTTATCAACATCAAATGTATATTTATTTTTTTCAATTAAACGAAATGATTTTTCTGTAATTACAGGATATTTTATTAAATCAATCATATTTTATTTTTTTTATTAATTTTTAAATACAAGTTTTTAAAAAATTTTATTTTTAAAAAGAATTTAATATCTTTACTATTTATTTTTTAGAATCATTTTTATGATTAATTTAATTAATTATTAAATAAAAATAATTAATTATTAAATAAATATTATAATATGTAAAGTATTAAATATATTATATATTTATTTATATTATATTTAATAATATAAAAAACAAAAATTTTTTATTATAAGTTACTTTAATTAAAATTTTTATTTTGACACTTTATTTATTTTGTTATAAAATAATTTATAACAAGTTTTTAATATCATTTTTATTTTTTTTTATTAAAAAAATTATAACTCAAATAAATTATAAATTATTTTCTAGTAGAAAAATCAACATTATTAAATAATGATGTAAAGTAAATAAAATAATTTTTATATTATTTTACTTAAAAATTTTTATAAATTTTTTATTTAACAATTATGTACGATTCTTACGTTGATGATCAAACAAAAAGTGTAGGTCATGTTACACAAATTATTGGGCCTGTAGTCGATATAGCTTTTTCTTCAAATAAAATGCCTAATATTTATAATGCCATTATAATTCAAGGAAAAAATCAAGCTGGCCAAGATATATATGTAACATGTGAAGTTCAACAATTATTAGGGGATCATTGTATTCGTGCTGTTGCCATGAATGCGACAGATGGTTTAATGCGAGGAATGGAAGCACTTGATACAGGAAACCCATTAATAGTACCTGTAGGACCAACGACGCTAGGTCGTATTTTTAATGTTGTTGGACAACCAGTAGATGGTCTAGAAGATGCTTCTCATGAAAACAGTTTGCCTATCCATAGATCAGCTCCAGCATTTGTAGATTTAGATACTCAATTATCTATTTTTGAAACTGGGATTAAAGTTGTTGATTTATTAGCACCATATCGTCGTGGTGGTAAAATTGGATTATTTGGTGGTGCCGGTGTTGGAAAAACTGTTTTAATTATGGAATTAATTAATAATATTGCAAAAGCACACGGTGGTGTTTCTGTATTTGGTGGTGTTGGTGAAAGAACACGTGAAGGTAATGATCTATATATGGAAATGGTGCGATTTGTTTTCTGCTAAAACTTTAGTACTCTAAAGATAGGTAGAAATATTTAAAAGAAGAATGAAAATATCTGTAATGGATCATTGTCATATTTAAATATAACTAAATAATTGATATTGGTGAAAGTCCAATCGCTCAGGAATAGAGCTGACGCCGATAGTGCCCGAACGGAGACTGATCATCAAAGTTAAGCCGGGAACACAGCGGAATCAGAGGCCTAGATAACAGGTCACACTGCCGCCTGGTAAGTAATCATGGTTAAGTTAACCTGAACCTCCTGAAAAAGTGTCTTAATGTAGCCCAGCACGTTATCAATAGTGGCTGTGGTAATAGTCAATACTCGCGCAAGTTTCGTTTCGCTATGTGCAAATTCTGAGCAGACTATAGGCAAATTGGAGGAACCTAAAATTACAAACAATCAATATTTGGAACAAAGAAAAACGAGAAATGTCTCCTCTCTCTCCTCTCAGGTAGGGGTCCTATCAATACCCCATATGGCATTTCACGGGTAGGATTAAGCGTAATTGCTTAAAGGTTTATAGACTATATTAAATGTAGGAGTTCTCAATGACAGTTAAAACAATTAAATTTTATACTGATGAATGGAAAGGACTACCTTGGAAGAAATTCCAAAAGAACCTTTATAGACTTCAACATAGGATATATAAAGCGTCTAAAGAAAATGATGTAGAGACAGTTAAATCTCTCCAAACACTATTAGTGGGATCCAAATGTGCAAAATATCTCGCAGTTAGACAAGTTACCCAATTAAACATGGGAAAACGTAGTGCGGGGCTTCACGGACTGAGTAAACTTAACCCTAAAGAACGCATACAATTAGCTGCAGATCTTAGTCAACTAAATAATTGGAAGCATGAAAAACTTAGAAGGGTATTCATTCCAAAGGAAGATGGAACTAAAAGACCATTAGGCGTACCCACAATCCGGGATAGAGCAATGCAATATCTCATCAAGTATGCCCTAGAACCAGTTTACGAAGCTTCGGCCTCAAAAAAAAACGGAGATTTTGGCTTTAGACCAGGACACTCAATTTGGGATATACAAAAATACATGTTCAACAACCTAAATAGTTCTGCTAAAGGAAACAAAAAGACTATTGTCGAAATCGACATATCTAAATGTTTCGATAACATTAACCATGAAAAGCTTATGAATCTGGTTATCTTACCAAAGGGGTTAAAGAACGCTCTAAGATCTGCTCTAAAAGCAGGAGTCCTAACTGAAAGAGAAAAAACCACTTCAGGAACACCTCAAGGAGTATCTCCTCTCCTAGTAAATATCGCCCTTCATGGAATCGAAGACTTACAGAACGAAAAGGTCAGTAGTACAAAATCAATGCAAAGAGGTTTTCGCTACGCTGACGACATGGTATTCATCCTAAAGAAAGGTGAAGACCCAGAAAAACTCTTGCTAAAAATTACTAAGTTCCTAAAAGAACGAGGATTAAATATCAACGAGACCAAGTCTCAAACTGTATCCGCAACGAAAGGCTTTAACTTTCTTGGCTGGCACTTTCTCGTAAAACCAGGCAATAATAAATTTGTGTGTTTTCCTTCTAAGAAAAACCACAATGCCATGAAACTGAAAGTAAAGAACACTGTTAAAGATACGAGATATCCTCTCAAAGACCGTCTTATAATGGTAAAGACAATATATCGAGGGTGGTTTAACTATCACCGATATTGCGATATGTCACAGATAAACCTGTGGTCTCTGCACGATTGGGTTTATAAATATTTAAAGAAATCTAGTAAGATGCCTTCAAATGAAATAATAGAACACGTTCGCGGTATCTTCACTGGGCACACCCAAAAAGTTAACGGGTTTATTGCCTGTAAAGGAATTACCAGTAAGTCTATTTATGAGATTGGCTCTGCCAAGAGAAACAATAAACGCTTTACGGGAACTAACCACTTAGACAAGAATACAGGTGTAAATCCTGTAACCTCTTACTTTCTACGGAAGAAATAATAGAATCACAAGGATGGTGAAAAAATAATAAACCGGCTAACTTAGCCGCACTACATCGATCTTGTCACCAATATTGGTCCATACATGGTGAAAAATTTTCTTGGTCTTGCTCTTGGTCGCAAGAGCAAGACCAAAAGCAAAAGGGATATCCCTAAATAAATCGGGAGCCGTATGAGGTGAAAGTCTCACGTACGGTTCTAATCGAGAGGCATCCCTTGTAAATGAGGGTGTCGACTCAACCAAAGAATCTGGTGTTATTCAAGAAGATAATATCAGTGAATCAAAAGTAGCCTTAGTTTACGGTCAAATGGTGCGACAAGTTCTTGTATAAGGGATAAAACCTGAAATACGAGGGAATTCCGAATTCTTATAATCGGGATTCTAACTATAAGATATTGAGGTTAAATTCCTCCGAGTTACCGCACAACTCGCCTATAAACCTTGATAGGAAACCCAGGTATGGGAATCTCAAGTTTAGCAAAGGTTAATAGTAGTTATACAATGCTAATGAAGCATATAACGGATCACTCTTTAAGCCTCTTGTTCCGAACGTAAAGTGATCAGCAATAATCTCAGGAAAACTAGTAAAACTAGGTCTTGTACGTGGTAGTTTCGTTTGGCTAACATGGGCGGAAAGTCTTTTCACTAAGACACAAGAAAGGGGTATTGGATAATCCTAACTATAACATGAAAATATCTTATGGAACATTGGTAAGCTCTATTAGACTCCCAACAGGGTAGGCCATACACCTCATGTCTAATGGAGTGCAGGAGATACTAAGAAGCCAAAGCTTTCTAAACCTTGCAATGGTGAGGATTATATGCAGAAATAGTATCAGCAAGACATAAAATTCTTTAGTATAAAATATGAGTAAATTCTTTATAGAATTAACGTGGGACGATATTAATTGGGGAGACTCATACAATAAAGTTCGAAGATACCAACGAAGAATATTCAAGGCCAGCAAATTAGGTGACACAAGAAAAGTAATATATTTACAGCAAAGACTTATCAGAAGTCCATACGCCAAATTGATAGCAGTACAACAAGTAACTACATTGAACAAAGGTAAGAATACTGCGGGAGTAGATGGCTTCGTTCCTACAACCCCGCGTATGAAACTGACACTTGCAAAGAATTTACAATTGAACGGAAAAGCCTCCCTTGTGAAAAGAGTTTGGATACCAAAACCGGGAAAAACAGAAAAAAGACCGCTAGGCATTCCTACAATACAAGACAGAGCTAAACAAGCCCTTGCTAAACTAGCTCTAGAACCAGAGTGGGAAGCAAAATTCGAACCTAATTCCTACGGATTTAGACCAGGAAGAAGCTGTCATGATGCTATCGAAGCTATATACATTAACTTACGTCATAAAGTCGATAAACTTGTCTACGACGCTGACATAAGAAAATGCTTTGATAGAATAGATCATAAAGCGCTGTTAATAAAAATAAATACCTTTCCTTTAATGGAAAAACAAATAAAAGCTTGGTTACAAGCAGGTATTATGGATGAATATGCCAACATACCAAGAAGTAGTACAATGGGGACTCCTCAAGGTGGCATAGTATCTCCTTTATTAGCAAATATAGCCTTACACGGACTCGAAGAACATCTTAAGAACTACGTATCTTCAAAGGATTTCCCAAAACCACACCCGACAGCAGCAAGAGGAACCCAAACTAAAAGAAAAGCCCTTGGTGTTATTAGATATGCAGACGACTTTGTATTAATACACCGAAACCCTGAGATTATGGAAAAAGTCATCGCTGAAACAAAGAATTGGTTTGAAAACGTAGGTTTAGAGATTTCAGAAGAAAAATCCAAACTAAGAAAAGCTAGCCAATCCTTTAAGTTTCTAGGTTTCAGAATAACTCTAGTAACTAAACACGATCAGATTCGGGTAAAAATCACTCCTTCGAAAGAAAATGTAAAGATGCTAATAGACAAAACTCGTAACATCATACAAAATAATAAATCAGCAAGTTCATATGCACTTATCTATTTATTACGGCCCGTTATAATAGGATGGGGGAACTACTTCCGTTATTGCGAATGTAAAGAAACTTTCAACAAGGTAGATAACCTAATATACAATCAATTAAGAGCGTGGGTTATCCGCCGATCTATTCGAAAAGGAAGAATCTCAACAATGAGAACTTACTTCATACCGGATAGAGAATATAAATTCCAAAATAAGACATTTAAAGCAAACTGGATCTTCACAGGTTCAAAAACTTCAAATAAGGGAATCCCTGTAAACGTACATCTTCCAAAAATATCCTGGATTTCTAGTGAATCCTACGCTAAGGTAAAAGGTAATTCTTCCGTCTATGACAGTAATCATGTCTACTGGGCAAAAAGAAACCCTCGCTACAGCAACTTATCAACAAGAGTGTGTAACCTTCTTAACCGTCAAAATGGAAAATGTGCCACTTGTAAGAGAAAGTTTCAATTAGGAGATAATATGGAGGTGGATCACATTATACCACGCTCAAACTCAAACTCAAACTCAAAAGGTGGATTGGACAGATACGAAAACTTACAATTATTACATAGACAATGTCACACTAATAAAACTGCAAAAGATCTGAAAAGATAAAGCCCGGAAAATCTTGCAGGAGCCGGATGAAGGGAAACTTTCACGTCCGGTTTTGAAGACGAGGATATCTATAAATGGGTACCTTAGTTTAACAATGAACCACCTGGAGCACGCATGCGTGTTGCTTTAACAGCTTTAACAATGGCTGAATATTTTCGTGATATAAATAAACAAGACGTATTGTTGTTCATTGATAATATTTTTAGATTTGTACAAGCTGGGTCAGAAGTATCTGCTTTATTAGGGCGTATGCCATCTGCTGTAGGTTACCAACCAACACTTGCAACAGAAATGGGTGGTTTACAAGAACGAATTACATCAACAAAAGATGGTTCAATTACATCTATTCAAGCAGTATATGTACCAGCTGATGATTTAACTGATCCAGCTCCAGCAACAACATTTGCACACTTAGATGCTACAACTGTATTATCTCGTGGATTAGCTTCTAAAGGTATTTATCCAGCAGTAGACCCATTAGATTCAACATCAACAATGTTACAACCTTGGATTGTTGGAGAAGAACATTATACATGTGCTCAGAATGTTAAAGAAACATTACAACGATATAAAGAATTACAAGATATCATTGCGATTTTAGGTCTAGATGAGCTTTCAGAAGAAGATCGACAAGTTGTAGCTCGCGCTCGTAAAATTGAACGTTTCTTATCACAACCTTTCTTTGTTGCAGAAGTATTTACGGGTTCTCCAGGAAAATATGTAAGTTTAAAAGAAACAATTCAAGGTTTTAATAAAATTTTAAGTGGTGACTTAGATGATTTACCAGAACAAGCTTTTTATCTTGTAGGAAATCTTGAAGAAGCTGTTGCTAAAGTAGCTACTTTATAAAAAATAATTAGATTTAATTATCTATAATTTTATTTATAATTTAAAATGAAGGTTTTTTATGAGTTTACAAGTATGTATTATGACTCCTGATAAAATTTTTTGGGATGAAGAAGCAGAAGAAATTATTTTACCAACAAACACTGGCCAAATGGGCGTTTTACCAAAACATGCTCCTTTAATTACAGCTTTAGATATTGGTGTAATGAGTATACGCCAAGATAATTCATGGAATAGTTTTGCTTTAATGAACGGTTTTGCTTCAATTCAAAACGATAAAGTGACTATTTTAGTAAATTCTGCTGAATCAAAACAAACAATTGATAAAAATAAAGCAGAAAAAGAATTTTTAGAAGCTCAAGAACGTGTTAATAAAACAATTGATGAAAAAGAAAAAGTAGAAGCTGTTTTAGCTTTTAAAAGATCTCGTGCACGTTTTTTAGTTATAAAAGATTAATCGAGTAAAAAATAATAAAAATATATATATTATATATATATTTTTATTATTTTTTATATTTTGGGGATGGGGGGACTTGAACCCCCACGGTTTATACAACCGGCGGATTTTAAGTCCGCTGCGTCTACCATTCCGCCACATCCCCGTGGTCTTATAACTTTATTTTATATTAAAAAGATTTTTTGTCAATATTTTATAAATTTTTATAAAAATAAATAAATTAATAAATATATTTTAATATGCCAACAATTCAACAATTAGTAAACTCAGCACGTATAAAAATAACAAATAAAACAAAATCCCCAGCTTTAAAATCTTGTCCACAAAGACGTGGTGTTTGTACTCGAGTATATACAACAACACCTAAAAAACCAAATTCTGCTTTACGTAAAGTAGCACGAGTACGTTTAACTACTGGTTTTGAAGTAACGGCGTATATTCCTGGGATTGGCCATAACTTACAAGAACATTCTGTAGTATTAGTTCGTGGAGGACGAGTAAAAGATTTACCGGGTGTTCGTTACCATATTGTTCGCGGTACTTTCGATACAGCTGGTGTTAAAGGTCGATTAAATAGTCGTTCAAAATTTGGAGTAAAACGTTCAAAATAAATGGTTTTAAATTATGAAGGAATAAAAAATGTCTAGACGTCATAGAGCAAAAAAACGTGTTATTTCACCAGACCCTTATTATGATAGTATATTAGTTCATATGCTAGTGAATCGTATTATGAAAGATGGTAAAAAAACATTATCTTATAAAATAGTTTATCAAACTATGCAATTAATTTCAGAAAAAACTGAACAAAATTCATTACAAATATTGGAACAAGCAATTGAAAATGTTAAACCATTAGTTGAAGTAAAAGCTCAAAGAATAGGAGGCTCTGCTTATCAAGTACCAATAGAAGTTAATTCTGAACGTGGAACAGTTTTAGCAATTCAGTGGATTCTTTCTGCTGCTCGTAATAGAGCTGGTAATAGTTCCGTTTTAAAATTAACAAATGAAATTTTAGATGCTTTTGCAAAAACTGGTGGTGCAATAAAACGTAGAACTGAAGTTCACCGTATGGCAGAAGCGAACAAAGCTTTTGCAAAATTCCGTTTTTAAAATTTTTATTTAAAAATAATAAACTAGTAAAATCTAAAAATAATTTATATAATTTAAATATGCCGCGTTCACAAAAAAATGATAATTTTATTGATAAAACGTTTACAGTAGTAGCAGATGTTTTAATAAAAATTTTACCAACATCAAATAGAGAAAAACAAGCTTTTACTTATTATCGTGATGGTATGTCAGCTCAAGCTGAAGGTGAATATGCAGAGTCACTACAAAATTATTATCAAGCTTTAAGATTAGAAATAGATCCGTATGATAGAAGTTATATTTTATATAATATTGGATTAATACATACAAGTAACGGAAAACATGGTAGAGCTTTAGAATATTATTATCAAGCTTTAAAAAGAAACCCTAGTTTACCTCAAGCCTTAAACAATATTGCAATTATTTACCATTATAGAGCTGAACAAGCAACAGAAAAATATCAATCAGATGTTGCTAAATTACTTTATGACAAAGCTGCTGATTATTGGAATGAAGCTATTAGATTAGCACCAACAAATTATTTAGAAGCCCAAGCATGGTTAAGACAACGTAATTTAAAATAAAAATTAAAATCCGTAATCTTTAAAAAAAAATTTTTATTAAAAAATTTAATTTATATAAAAATAAATTATATATAATAAATACACATATACAATTAAGTCTATAAAAAATTAATTGTCTTTTAATTATTAATGTTAACACTTAAAATTTTTGTTTATACTGTAGTAAGTTTTTTTGTTTCATTATTTATTTTTGGTTTCTTATCAAATGATCCTGGTCGTAATCCAAGTGCATAATTTTTTTTTGTTAATAAATTAATAATTATTAATTTAAAATTTACTAAATATAATATATAAAAAATAAGGAGATTTTTTTTATGACTGCTGCATATTTACCATCAATTTTAGTACCATTAGTTGGATTAGTTTTTCCAGCTATTGCAATGACGTCAATTTTTATGTATATTGAAAAACAAGAAATCAATTAAATTTTAAAATTTCTACAAAACAAACACATTAAAATTTCTTATGGAAAGTCCCGCTTTTTTCTTTTCAATTTTTATTGGATGTCTTCTATTAAGTATTACCGGTTATTCGCTTTATGTTGGGTTTGGTCCTCCTTCAAAAACCTTACGAGATCCTTTTGAAGAACATGAAGATTAATTAAAAAATATTTTATTTTAATTTTTAATTAAAAATTAAAATAAAATATTTTTTAAAATGTAGGTTAAATTCCTATAAATCTTAAATTTAATAAATAGTTTTTTTGCATCCAGTGGGGTTTGAACCCACGACGTCCTTTTGGGAAGCGGATTATGAGCCCGCTGCTTTCGACCACTCAGCCACAGATGCTATAAATAAAATAATATTTTATATTATTTTATCTTACTATTTAATAAAAGCAAGATAAAATAATATAAAATAATATTATTTTGCTAGAGTTTGCCAACTCATAGTAACATCATCTAAAATAACTGAACTGTTATAAATTTCTAAAAGAATTACTAAAAATACTGCAAATAAAGCCATAAAAATACCCATTAATACTGTCGTACCCCAACCAGGAGCAACTTTACCATATTCTGAATTTAAAGGACGTAATAAAGTTCCTAATGCTGTTGACATACCTAAATTTTCAGTGTCTTTTTGTGCTGCCATAAAACAAAATGATTTAATTATTAGTTTTACTTTCTGTAATTAAAAAAAAATAAAATATAAAATATATACATATTTTATAAAAAAAAAATAGATAAATATTTTTATCTATTTAATGATACGAGGGGGTTCACGAAAAAAAATTGAAAAGAAAATAATACCTAATGTTCCTACTAATAAAAAAGTATAAACTAAAGCTTCCATAAGAAAAAAATAAAAAAATATATATATATTTAATTTATATATCTAGTAATAATATACTAGATATATAAATTAAAATTTATTAAACAGATTGACGTCGACTTGATGTATCTCCTAATTTTAAGAAAGCACCAAATTCAATTTGATCATCAATACCTTCATCAATACCTGCAAAAACGTCACGGAAAATTGTACGTGCACCGTGCCAGATATGACCAAAGAAGAATAATAAAGCAAAACTTAAGTGTCCGAATGTGAACCATCCACGTGGACTACTACGGAATACACCATCAGATTGTAAAGTTGAACGATCAAATTCAAAAATTTCACCTAGTTGTGCTCGACGAGCGTATTTTTTAACTGTTGCTGGATTAGTGAATGATACACCATCAAGTTCTCCACCGTAGAATGTTACTGAAACACCTACTTGTTCGATACTATATTTAGATTCAGCTCGACGGAATGGAACATCGGCACGAACAACCCCATCTTTATCTAATAAAACAACTGGGAATGTTTCAAAGAATGTTGGCATACGTCGTACAAATAATTCGTTACCATCTTTATCTTTGAAAACAGAGTGGCCTAACCAGCCTACTGCAATACCATCCCCACTATTCATTGCTCCTGTACGGAATAAACCACCTTTTGCTGGGTTATTACCAATATAATCATAGAAAGCAAGTTTTTCAGGAATTTGAGCCCATGCTTGCGATAATGATTTACCTTCAGAAAGACTATTTTGTACTCGTTTATCAATTTCTTGTTGGAAGAATCCTAAATCCCATTGGTAACGAGTTGGGCCGTATAATTCAATTGGAGTTGTTGCTGAACCATACCACATTGTACCTGCAACAACAAAAGCTGCCCAAAAAACAGCTGCAATCGAACTTGATAATACTGTTTCAATATTACCCATACGTAAACCGTTATATAAACGTTGTGGTGGTCTAACACATAAATGAAATAATCCGGCTAAAATACCTAAAATTCCAGCGGCAATGTGATGCAAGTTTTATAAAAAAAATAGTTTTTTTTATAAAAATTGGACTATATCTTCAACTTGTATTTTAATTAATATCTTTTTTATCGTATAATATTTTTGAGTGTTTATTAATAGCATTAACTAATCTATAAAGTCGCTTTGTTCCTTTAGGCGATAAATGAACACCTTCTTTGCGACGTAAATAAATTCTTTTCCATCTTATAAAAGAAACATTTTTAATTGTTTGTAATGGATAATTAGTTAAATAATTAATAATTAATTCATGAGAAGATAAGCTATGAAATTCAATGCGAACGTAGTTATTATAACTTAGTTTGGAAATTTTATTATTATTAAAAATATATAAAGTTTTACCTTCAAATATCAGTAAAATTTTTTTAAACAATTCAAAATTTTCAGATGTTGAAATTTGAGTTAATGACATTTTTTGTTTAAGCGTAAACTTATATTTTGACATTTCCAAAAATATTTCATAATCTTGTTTAGACCAGTTTTTTTTCATCGTTGGTAATTTTTTAATTTTTTTTTTTAAAATATGCGGTATTGAAAAGTTGGCATAAAAGCAGCCTTCAGCATCAATAAAACCAGAAAGCCAACCATTAGTTAAACTAATATTTGAATTCCAAGATTTGTTTTTATCAAATGGAAATTTAAACATGCTTTTTTTTTGGCCTATTTCAACCCATTTTAAAAATTGTTCTTGTCTTTTAATTAAAATTAAATTACCTGATAAAAGATAGGCTATACGTTCAATAGATTCTTTAGAATCTAAGGACCAACGCCAGTAAACATTTTTATTTTTTTTAAAACAAGAAACTGATCCAAAACCGAAAGTATAAGCAATTTTTTCAATAATCTGTCTTTCTTTTTGACAAATTGTTACTTCTAAACAAACTGGTTCTATATAACTCTTTCCATTACGTAATCTATTATAAAAACGTTTTTTTGAAAAACTTAGAGAACCATCTCCTTCAAAAAATCCTATAAACCACTCTAAAAAAGACTCTTTAATACGAGGTACATGATGAGCATGCCCGTATTTATAAAAATCATTAAAATTAAAATCAAGTGCTTTGCGTATAGTCTCTGAGGATCCGCAATTATAATTTTCTTCCATATTTTTATATATTATAATATATTGTCTGCGTTTCCTGCTGATTGTTTCTCCATTTTTCTACCATATGATAATAAAAAATATTATTTTTTACTCATTATAGCTAAAAATTTCAACGAAAGGTCCCAGCATATAGCAAAGTTTTCTTAAGTTTCATTACTGAAACTAGCGCCCCATAGTATTAAGACGCGACACCTCCCGGGTTGTAAGGATCGAAACCATCTGGTCCCCATGATGGAGCTACTGGTTGAACACTTCCTGTTAAGCCATATGGGTCAGAAACCCAAATACCAGGCATATTTGTTAAATAAGTTCGCGACACTTATCTTGAATTTCAATTATTTATATTTAAATAACCTATTCAACTTTAAATTTCTCTAAAGATCAGACTATATCTTTATCCTCTTTTTTATAAAAAATTAAATTATAAAATAATAATATCTAGTATTATTAATTATTTATAATTTAAAAAAGTGGATATCTACTTTTTCGGGTTAGCGATTTTAACCCTACTCCCTATCGGGATAGTCGTTAGACCTAGTTTTTGATATTATTTGCCAATTTTTCCATTTCAAACTATTTGAACGACATCTTGCTCTTACTTGATTATCATTTTTTAATTATTATTAACAACTTCATATGTAGATGAATAACGTACTCCATTAATTATAAAATCGTATTTACCAAGTTTTATAAGTTGTTTGTTTAAAAGAATAAATGTTAATTTATCTGGATCATTTAGTAATTATAGTTGTTTTTGAAATTTTTGTAAATTGTGTTGTTCCACTAAGAATAATAAATAATATCAAATTTTTGGTACGGGATTGTCATATATATAATTTATTAAATTATAGACTTAGATGTTCCCCGTTTAAGTAGATTTTCATTCAAAGATTACTCAATGAAGCAGCCAACGGTAACCGAATAACCCTGTAACATGAAATGCACCAAAACCAAAACATAAAACACCAGATAAAAATAAATGAATTCCAAAAATTTTTGGAAGGTCTAATGCTGGTTTTCCAGAACGCGGATCACGGAATAATTCTAAATCCCACATAACCCAATGCCAGATAGCGGCAAAAAATAATAAACCAGATAAAACAATATGCGATGCAGCAACACCTTCGTAACTCCAAATACCTGGATTACTTGCACTTTCACCAGTAATTGTCCAGCCGCCCCACGATTGAGTAACGCCTAAACGAGTCATAAAAGGTAATACAAACATACCTTGTCGCCACATTGGATTTAAAACTGGATCTGAAGGATCAAAAACAGCTAATTCATAAAAAGCCATTGAGCCCGCCCAACCAGAAACAAGGGCTGTATGCATTAAGTGAACAGCGATTAAACGACCTGGATCATTTAAAACAACCGTATGAACACGATACCATGGTAATCCCATAAATTATTATATATATAAATAAATTTTTTACTTTCTTTCTTTTATAATGAATATTATTTAATATAATATTATTTAAATTATAGACTTTTATTATATTTTATTATAATAAAATTTATATTTAATGTCAAATCTTCTATATTTATTAATCTAATTTAAAGAACCTTAATAAAACTAGAGTTAGTCTTGTATATTATTTATTATTGATAGGGTGTTTTTATTAATTAAATATAAACAACCTAAAATAACATTTATAAACGTGTTTTATTTATTTTTAAAAAAATCTAAAAGTGTTAAATAATATTCAATTGATAAAGTAGCAAATAGTTTAGGGTCTTCTTTTAACCCTTTAATTTTTTTTTTATAATTAATTTTATCTATATTTAACTCTGTAAATAGATTATATTCTGCTTCAACATATATGTGATCAATACATTTAATCTTTACAGTAATAGTTTCTTTATCTGAATTCAACTCAATATTATAAAGTTTGATTTCAGCTGGGTACAGTTCTAGTACATATTCTTAAATTTGATTCAATTTTTTTTTTACTTAATACTAATAATTCGTCTTGAATACCCATACTCATTCTAGAATTAATTATTTAGAGTATCTTACCTACAAATTTTTTATTTTTTTTTAACTTTTTATTAAGTGTATAAATAAAATAAGATGCAAAGTTTTTTAAAAAACCAATATGTTGAAATCCCTAAGTCATTTTTATATTTATTTATAATATTAGTTAATTTTATATTTATAATTCATTCATCACTTTTCTTCATCGTCGACTTTTTCTATAGATCCTATTTGAGTATGACCTATAGCTGCTTGAACAAATTGTATATCCTGTGTAAACTGTGTTACCGTGTCTACAGGAATGAGAGGTAAATAGATAAACCTTTCATTATTGAAAAAAACATTATCAGATTCTAAAACAGTTAAAAAAATACATATTTTATTTTAAATTAAATATTTTCAACCATAGTTTATTGGAATTAAAACAAAACCCTAGATTATAATATAAATCCTTCTTTATATTTTGTTGTAATTCAGCAATAAAATTCGTTTGATAAAATAGAGGTCTATAATTAAATTTATTATTTTGTTTTAATATTCGATTTACTTCTTTAGGAAAAACCTCTTTACTTAAAAATCCCATAGAAGTCGTAGGTACGTCTAAATTAAAATTAATCGGGAATACCCTTTTTAAAAAATCATATTTTATAATATGTATATTAGGTCTATAAAATTAGCGCCCGATCGCTAAAGTTTTCGTTAATGCCTGTATAATCCTTTAGAGGTAAACAATAATTACAAATAGTTTTAAGTGATAAATAGTTTTTAACTAAACTGTTTTTTTATTTTAAAAACAAATTCTTTTATTACCTATTTTAAAAAAAGTAAAGTATCTTGATTTGAAATAACATTTTTTAGTACCAATAGTTAATTCAGGTGTTAAAAAACTTTTATATTATTTGAAATACCTGGTTTTAAACGTTTTGCTTTGCAAAAAAAAAATGTGCTTTTACTCTAAATTTTAATAAATTAAAATATTTTTTTTTATTATTTTTTATAGTTTTACTACTTAAACTCAAAAAAAATTGATTTTAACAAGTTTAATTTTTTATATTTATTAATGTTTTTACAAGATGAATCTGAAAGAATGTCGGTATTGGTGATTTCATTATTAATGGGAACCGATTAATAGTTTTATCGTTTCCAGTTGTAAGCCTATCAAATAGAATATAACGGGGTTTTTTACATATAAAGTATTTAAACAATTGTAATACTTTAAAGTTTTTATAATTAACCCCGTTGTTTTCAAAAAATGGAAGTGTATTACCGGTCTATTTGTGATAAAGTCACTAATATGTTCAACATCATCAGTGATTCTTAAATCGAATGAATTAATAGTTTTATCAATAGCATTTTGATATGATGTTACCACTTAAAGAACAAAAATTTAAAGATGTTTTATCATAAATTAGTCTAGACTTTCTAAAACTTTTAAAATTATCTATTTCTAGTTTACTATCAGTTTTAGTATAATAACCAGTATAAACTTTACTTATGTTAAGACCTTTAGTTATATAGTCATATTGATAATTTAAATAATTGTCTTTTATAAAAAAAAATAGTGCAAGAAAATAACTATATTTTTTAAGGTCCCATAAAACTTTCATTATATAAGTTGGTTTTATTTTTTAGTATTTGTTGAATTTTGAGTATTACTTTGAATTAATTTAAAATATATATATTTCTCATTATTATAAAAACAATTTTCATATTCTATATTTAAAACAATATTTATTTTTCATCAATTTTTCCTCCTTCTAATCTACTATAGAGCGCTATAATTTTTTATCAACACATTCTTTTATAAACTTACTGAAAGAGCAGAAATTACTTTATGTTTATGCTTTTCATTTATGGACCATTCTTCCTAAAGCATCTGAAGACACTCTTTCTGATATTCTTTCTTAACTCCCAGATCAGTTAATAAAGAAAATAGAAAAGATTTTTCATCTTCAAAATCTTTTTTAAGTGTATTTTTCTTGATTGGGAAAAAACTTAGATGATCTAACAGTACTTTTATCTACTAAAGCTTGACATTTTAATTTTACTACTTTTACTACTTTGTTTTTTAATATTTTTTTTATAACATTATTTATTTTTAAATAAAATATTTGTTAAAATTAATTATATTTTTATACTTACACTAATTTTTGTTTTAATTATTATAGCTTTAAAGATTTTATTATCTTTATATAATTAATATATTTATTATACTATAAATAAATATATTTTGTGTTTAATATTGAAAAGTTAGTAATCTTTGTTCAAATATGCATGCTAATATTTATATGTATTAAAATTTATATTTATTAAATAATAATGATATATATTAAATACTCGTATAAAGCATAAAATATCAAAATCATAAAATGTCAAAATCATAAAATGTCAATTTAAATACAAAATTATACTAAATCAGAAGAATCATATGAATCCTCATAATCTGAATCACAATCTGCCGGTCTATTGGGTACGCGTTGATTTGAGAGTACCATATATTACTAAATCCCCCGTTAAGCCTATTGTCATAACTGATTTTTAATCTAATTTTTTATGTACAGCCATTTAAGTTCCTTCTTTTTAATCTAATTTTTTATTTACAATCATTTTATTTCCTTATTTAAAATAAGGAATTCTATGTTATATTAAATATCTAAATTAAAAATTAAAATTCTAATAAATACGATTCTCAATTATTCTTACTTCCTCACTTAATATTGTTACTATTTTCTCATATAGGTCTCTTTGTACATTTATTGCTGCTAACGGCTTATTAGCGATGATTGACGATAAAACCGTAGACTCTTCAGATTTCCCGTGGATTAGTGTTTCGTATAAGTTTGGGATAAAGTAACTTATCCCTTCTGCTCTCATATAGATAGACCGATTATTTATTTCCCAGGGTTTCCCATCTATACAAATATGCTTAAATTCAGTTATACTCATAGTAACTAAATCAGAAATAGGCATGTTAGTAAATAGAATGATAAGCAGTGATAATAGCTTTCTTTTTTCCAGTAAAGTTAAGCTACTAACGTACTCTTCATACTCCTTATTTTCTAAGCTTTTTACAATCCAATCTGTTAAGTTTCTTATATTCGCGCTTTTGTCGTAAGATGTTGGTTTACCACAACTTCTTAATTGTTTTTCAGATTTCTGTCTATTTACTTGTTTCCCTTGATTTAATATCTTATGGTTATTATATTCCTCTTTTGTATCTATTATTATCTTTGTCATTTTCAGGCCCTTCCATATTTTAGCACACAACTAGCTATTTCTCAATTAATTATTAGTATACGCATTCAAATATCTAGTATTTAGTAACAAAACCTTTAGGAAGAGAGAAGAGAGAAGAGAGAAGAGAGAAGAGAGAACCCTTGGCTCTTTTTTTATCTCTTGTAAATTCTGCCTTATTTATTGACTCCTACGCAAAACAATCCTACAGTTTTAAATTCAAAAAGAAAGCTTCTACGAAGTTACTTAAAGCAAGAAGAGCTTTTTCTGCCTGGTTTATCCCATTCCCCTAGACTCTTAGGTATATAAAAATAAATCCCTGTCTTTTAATTCTTTCCCCTTACTTATTGGCTGACTTTATTTTGTAAGAAATACAAAAATTATAGGGATGAGGTGCTTATTTTACCGTATATACCCGGAATTGATTCTTTCTTTGTTGTTGTTGAGAAAACGTAAGTTGCCAGATTTCTCTTTTAAGTGGATAGGCGTTACACTTAACTTCGTTCATAATAGACCACTTATTTTTTCATTTAATAACTTATTATTACTTAACGAATATAGGTCATTTAATGAATAATTCCCTTTATCACATTTTTGTTTTGTAACTAATTTAAATTGGGTTACTAGATTTTCAAATACATGCTTGTTTATAAGAATGAGTAAATTCAATGATACTCTGGTCTTTTATCGTAAGCGAATCATTTAATTCAGATTGGTCTTTGTCATTTTTTTTTTGCAATCTTTCGATTCTTTTCTGTCTTTTAAGTCTTTTTCCTTATTTTGTGTTATCGTAGCCCAAAATTATACTCTTTAATAGTCTATATATTTTTATATTATAAAATAAATTAAAAATGTAAAAATTAATTATTATACTTAGGATAAAAATACATTTAGGAATAATATATATAATTATCCTAAAAAGTAAAATTATAAATTTACGTAGTGTGCTAAATAAACGATTTAACGTGTTTAAAACTAAAATAGTCGAAATAAATATTATATTTGTATATTTCATAATGTTATAATAATGTAATATTAAAAATTACATTTGATTAAATTTCACTTTTTTCTTCTTTTATAATTAAAATTTTTATAATAATCTATTTAATTATTAAATTTTGATTGTCACTAATTAAGATATATACTTTATGGTAATTAGAAAACTTTACTTTTTTAATGAATTTAATATCTATTTTTTTATGTTTAAACGAATAATAATTTAAAGTAATAACTTAAAGTGTAAGTTAATTAAGTTATCAAGCCTAATTAGTTATTATTAATAAACTTATTATAGAATCTAATTATAGTCAATATAATATATATAAAGTCCTATTAATAATATTAATAAGAATTGATATATATTATGAGCTCAACAGGATTTGAACCCGTATTTAATACTTAGGAGGTACTTGTCTTATCCATTAGACTATAAGCCCTAAACTAAAATTTTAAATTAACTCATTTATAACTATATAGCTGTATTCAAAATCATCCTTAGAATAATCGCTTTAATAATAATAATCTGAATTATAATAATAATTTGAATGATAATAATTATCACAATAATCATATGAATAATCTGGATCATAATAATTGTCACAATCTGATTGCAGTGGATTATATACCGGGTCTATTTATATAATCAATAGGATCTATAGTTTAATAAATAGTTTCTATCGATTTATAACCAGGATTTGGACCAAAACCAAAACCAAATTGCTTGACTTTTTTACGCATATTAATAGTACAAGTTTTTATAAGCCATTACGCATATAAAAACTTGTACTATTCATATTTATATTCTTAGATTTTCCTTTTTTTATAGTTAAGATCTAATTAATACTAAAAATTAGTATACGTGTAAAGGAGAACTATTATAATCCTATCTTGTAATTAAAAGACGTATTTATAGTAAATTATAATATAGGATTATTTTATTAATAGTTTTCTATAATAATTAAACGTATTATTTAGATAAATTTAATAGTAAGCTAATCTGAATATAATACTTATTTGATTAACTATTCTTAAAAGATAAAAACAAACCGTATTAAAATAAAACTATTAAGGTCTAATTAATAATAATCGTTTTCTAGATAAACGAAACTAAGCTAATTTATATTTTATATTTTCACTAACAAGAAAGTCTGTAAAAACATCGTTAAAATATTTTTTTAAATTATGTTTTTCCAAAGGTTTATTAGTTATAATATAAGATAATAATATATTCTCCCCCTTTTTTTAATCTATAAAAGTGCTCTACAAAGTAGTATTAATAAGTGATGGGCGTTTTGATGAACAAGTAGTACAAACTCTAACGCGAGAATAATCGTCATTAAAGCGATATACTGGTTCCCCATCTTTTAATTTAATAAAATTATTTACTGTTAAATGAGTTAGCTCGGTTAAAGTTATATTTGTTGTTAATAGTAATAAAAAAATAAGAAACTTTCTTTTTTCAATTATATTTTTTCTGACTATATAGTCTTTATAATCTGGTTGTTTCTGTAAAAAACAGATTATTTTATTTTCTAGATCATCTATTATTTGATATTTTATACAGAAGATCTTCCCTAGTTTTAGTATTCATTATTGGTCAATCCTTTTATAGTTTTGTCTTTTATAATATTGGTTAATACAAACCAATATTATAAAGATAGGTTAAGTCTTTAATATTCTCTTTTTTATATTGAGAATATTCTAGTATTAATCTAGAATTACCACCGCCTACTATAAACGTAGACATAGCTTTAAGACTAGAACCATGTTTTAAGCTTACTAAAAAACCAATTCTCATACCAAACCATAGATCTGCATGAATTGGTTACCATAGCTTTTATTAATGAAATGAGTAAGAACATATCACCATAAATCGATAAAGCTCCTAATGCGTCATATTTTAAAGGTGCTAATGAGATTTTTAGCTCCTCAGATAAGCCGCTTAAAATAGGCTTAAATAAGGCCGATAGAACAGCAAAGCCTAAGCTTAATGACGCTAATGTAACTATATACTCAATCATATATAGACTAGTGGTAATTGGGTAACCAACCATTAATACTAACTGATTATCAAACGAAAGTATAAAGGTTTTCATCAATGAAACCGAAATAATCAGAGTTTAAAGATTTCAATTTACCCTCCCCAGGGTTTGTAATATCGCTATATATAATATAATTACTAATATTATTAGTAATTATATTAGACAGCGAGTTTTGATCTAATGCTTCTAATTGAAGACTTAGTGAGCCGAGAGGGGTAAGGTTAAATTTACCCTCAATAGGTGATACTAAAACCTCGGTCCCAATTATTGGCGGAGAAGGGAATTCAGATTCAATAGCTTTAGCTATTAAAGTATCTTCGCTCACCGGCGCCGTGGGCGGAGAAGGAAATCTAGCCTCTTCTTCAAATTAAAACATCTTGACTTACTAGCGTTTTAGGCGGAGAAGGGAAGTCCTCCGCATGACAAATAGGTATATTTAAATAGATATCCGCGTCACTTAAACGATGACTAACAACTTTATTAATTACCAGAGGTTCTTCAGGGAAATAATTAGTCTTTGCTAAAATGGGTTCTTCAACTTGAGTAACGATTTTCATAATAATAAAGGTTTTTTATCACCCGACTTTGGACAACTACTGGCCATATTAGTGGCCAGTGACATAAAAAATTCTGGGCCTAAAGCAGAACGCTGACATGATCTAGGAGGACCTAATGTTTTATAGCCCAGAGCTTGCTCCGAAACTAAATAAGTAGCTACCGCATCGCCACAATTGATATCACCCTCTAGTTGATTAGAAGGGTTACCGGGGATTTATTAGACATAGTTGCTAATACTTTAATAGCTAGATTAACAGCTATTTAATGAAGTACTTTTTGTTTTTTGCGATACAACATTTTGGGTTTGGTTTTTCTCCAGTGATACACAGATTCAAATTATTTTGAACCATCCTGTTGTTGAGCACCACTTTGCTCTACAGCAACATCACCTCGCTCTACAGCAAAACTACTTCGCTCTGCAGCAACACCATCTCCAACTCTAACATGTAAACCAAACGTGGCGTCCTGAAAGCCTTATTCACCTCTCATCGATGCAAATGATCTAGTATTATTGTGTTGTGGAGGCGATTCACGGAGTCACGTAGGTGGTTTTTCTCCTCCGAAGTCAGAACCAAATCGCTGGTGTAAGACGGGCGGAAACGGAAACGGAAACGGAAAGCATGTGAGCTGTAAGCGTGGGGAATATTTTCTACAGGGGCAGGCCCCTGGTCTACCTATGGTTTTTTAATTAGGTAAGTTATAAAATTTTAATTTGGATAGAAATTAGATTTAAAAACTTTTTTTATATTCTAAAAAACAACAAGTTTTGATTAGAGTTAATGACAGTACAGAATAGTAATTTTGTAAGGGTGATATGTTATGTACAAACTTACGTTGTTACCTTCAGCCTAACGTTTACACATGTAAACGATAGCTTTACACAAGGTATTAATTTTAATAATTTTAATCACAAAATAAAATCGCGTTGTTATCTCCGATCGTATACATAATATTTTTTGTTTGATTAATACCTATTAGCTGGTTTTAGCAAACAACAGATCTACCCTAACGTTTACTATTGGTTTATGTACTTACGGGCTAACGTTATCAATTATAAAGTTCGTTAGCTTATATATTATTATAAGTATTTTTATAGTAGATGTGAAATATTACAAATAAATACTAAATTTAATATTAGTATTTATTTGTAATATTATTTTTAATTTTATAATTTATCCATAACGTCTTTAATCTCATAATCTGTTACAGTTTTTATATATTGATCTGTTGATTCAATATGTGTATGCCCTATGGCTTCCTGTACAAATTTTATATCCTGCGTATCTCTCCATAATTGTGTTAAAAATCCATGTCGACAAGAATGAGAAGAAAATCGATTATCATTCTCTATAAAATCAGGCACACTTCGTATAATTTTATTAAACGAATCCGTAAAATAAGAGCATAAGGCTTTCTCCCTTTATTGTTTTGTGAAGAAAAAAGATATAAATCATCATATGGAGATTTAGAATAATCTGCTAATGCTTCATCAGAGATATGAATATCTGAAATTTTAAGTAATTCAAATATATCAGGTGATGCATTTTGTATAATTGTTATACCTGATTTTTTTAAAAAAGCTTTTTTATTAGCGGGCCCACGTTTTATTCTATTAATTGCGATATAGTTTTTTCTAATTAAACTTAATATTTGTGAAACCTTAATTAATCTAACTTCGGATATACGTAACCCTGTACAAACAAATATGGCTAAGATTACTTTGATTCTTAGCTTGGTTGTATATTGATACTCGGAATAATCGGGAGTATTTAAATAATCTAAAGCGGTTTTATAATGAATTTCAAGAAAAGGTTGAGTTTTTTCTCTTTTTTTTCTATTTTTTCTTTGCTCACGCTTTCTTAATTTTTCATCCTCTAAATCCTTTATATTTTTAATGTATTCGTTAAGAGTTTCAATAACATTAGCTTGTTCTAGGTTTTGTTTTTCAATTAGTTTAATTTTATTTAAAAGCTCTTTATTTTGATTATTTATGAGTGTAGATAAATCTTTTTGCTCCTTATAAGTTAATAAAATAGTTTCAATGGTTGCTTTTTGAGCTGGCAGGGCATTTTTATAAATACTATTTAATTTGTCCTCAATTGGGGTTGCTACTTGATAAACCGGTGCGTTAAATTTGAAATCGTCTTTTTCTATCGGTTAGATCGTCGATTGTATTATTAATACTTTGAGCTAATTCATAAGATTTATTATTTTTTTTTAATATACACTCACTATCAAATGACCCACTTGTGGCAACTTGTTTGCTAACCTTTTTGACAACCCTTTCCATTCTTTCCTCTTCTTGTCTGCTATAAGTACTTACAGAGTCTCGATAACTAGACGCACGGGCAGGCTAACGGGCAGGCTCACGCTTAGATACAGCTTTACTCCGTTTTTCATTTTCCTCACTTACTTTTGTGATATAGTAAGTTATAAAATGCGTAAAAGTTGTCAACATGTTTATATAATAGTTCTTTTTGCTTAATAGGATTTTCTTCTCCTTGTAATAATTCTTTAGCGAAATTAAACTTTGAATGATCTAGTAAAGAACGATCTTCCGGTTCTCTAATAAAATCAACGCTAGTAAACTACGAACGGTCTCATCATCTATTGTTTCTAAAAAAGTAGAATCCTAAAGTATCATATAGAACCCGTTTTATATTAGGTTTACCAGAACTAGACAAGTTTAGAAACTGTCTGTAAGCCTCCTCACTGTTGGACGACTTTGAAATATTTAAATGATTAAAATCGTTAGTTGGTACACGATGAATTGGAGAATCCCTGTCAATTTGTAAATCATAAATTTCTTTAATTTTAAAAAAGAGGATTCTGCTAGTAGTTCAATTATATAATCTGAACATTTATATATATTTTCATTTAATAAGTCAACTAATATGTAATCTAAAGTACCCCAATAAAGCCTATCTTTAGTTTGTACATATTTATATAAAATAAATATATCAAAAAAATTAAGTTTAATTTCATCGGCATTTACTTTAAAAATGTTAGGATTTATACTATTTATTTGTTCAAGTGTTTCTAATTGATTAATTGCTGTGTTATACAAACACAGAACGGTATGGGGCTTTAAGAAGACCCAATTTGGTGTCTAACAGTTTTTGTAAAGTTGTAATGGTTGGATTATCATCAACAACGGGACTGTTAGTAATAATATGGGACAATTTAGAAGTTTAAATATTATAGAATTCCTTAATATATTCAAAAGAACTAATATATATATTTATTTTGATATTTTGTTCTTCAAATATTTTACAATATTGATTCACAATTAGTAATTTCAACTTTTTAAAAAATTCTTTAAGTTTAATAAATTTTACATCTTTTTTTACATCCATTTCGAAATAGTCAAAGTTTATCATGTAATTTGACTTGTACTTATTACAAGTACGACGAATAAACACTTTTTCCTTTTTGTATTCGCTTAAAAATGATTTATTTATTTTTTGTTTATACTGAGTTAAATTCTCAATTTCACCGATATATTTATATTTATATTTATATTCCAAAGATAGCAAAAGAGTGTTTAGTTCAATTTTATTATAGTTTATATTAGACGTTTTAAATTTTACAAGTTGATTTGCAAAGTATGATTTATTATACTTTATAAGTTGACCATTACGATTAAATACACCTTTTTGTAATTATGAAATATTTAACAACATTTGTTTGGAACTACTAATACTTTCTAAAATATCTTTAAGATTATTAACATCCAAATTAGCTAATCTATCCGTGCTCTGAAGACCTACTGTTTAATTGCTCTAGTGTTTTAATTACACTAATAAAAGATACAGTTTTATTATTTTGATTTTCTTGATAATTAATACTGTATAAGAAGTTAAATAATTCATTTAAATTAGATAATAGGGGACTGTTTGAAAAGTTCAAATCGTGTTGTTTTAAAAGTAACTGAGGGTTAAACTTTAAATTACTTAATTCTATTTCACTTAGAAAATGTAAATAATCCTTTTTACTAAGAAGTAGATTTTTTCTATTAATTGAATCGGATAATAAACCATCAGCTTTAAACAAATAATTAACCATTTTTAGTATAATAAATAGAATCTTTGTCTACTGCAAACAAGAAAATATTTTCTGAAAATTCTTCTTCTACACACAATTTAATTTCATAATACTCCGCACCCTTCAGAGGTTTAAGTTTGTTTACACAGCTTTCTATTTCTATTTCTTTCGTGTATTAACTGTTGTAATTTTTATAAGTCCTTATAAACTTTATTTTTTTGTGAACACCTAAAAAATTGTGGTTAATAATATAAAGTAAGCTTCCTATAGCTCCTAAACCTCCAATACCTGTCCTCGCACCTACTCTATTTGTTAACGGCATACTATATTGTTATTTATTTTGATTTAGTCTTAAGAGTATTTGTACAAATACTCTTACATTTATTATGGTAAACCATATTTGGTTATATTCTAATAAAACTGTTTTGAAATCCTAAACTAAATTTACTTTAACATGTCTCATTGTAGTCATGTTATTTTTTAGTATTGTGCTAAACATATATATATTTAAGGTAAAATAAGAATCTTATACGTTTTCTAAAAATTTTTTTTAATGATTGTAATTTATATTATAATAAAATAATTTTTTATGTAAAATTTATTGTTTTAATTGTTTTTAAATATTTTGGTTTTAAAATAACTATACATCGTCGTACGAATCAACAACCAGCTTATGTGGGATCATATATAGCATCTAGAATATTTTTATAAGTTGGTTTTTACTTCCCTCTATTAACCTCGCCTCTAAAGTCTATTAGGTATTTAGTGATTGATATTTTTAGAAACACTTATTTTAATTTTTAATATTTATAATATATTTATTAATAATATTTTTAATTTATATTTTTAAAAAATATAAATTAAAAATATTATTAATAAAAAATCTTTAAATTAATATAAATTAAATTAATATTAATTAATCTAAAGGTTTCATTGATAACGCAGGTTCATTATCACGATCGATCCCTTTTTCAAAACCAGCAGCAGCTGCACGAGCACGACCAGCATGCCAAAGATGAGCGATAAAGAAGAAGAAACCTAATACGAAATGTGAACAAGCTAACCATGAACGTGGAGAAACGAAGTTAACAGCGTTAATTTCAGTAGCTACACCTCCTACAGAGTTTAATGAACCTAATGGAGCATGAGTCATGTATTCAGCTGCACGACGTTCTTGCCATGGTTGAATATCATTTTTAAGTTTATTTAAATCTAAACCGTTTGGACCACGTAAAGGCTCTAACCACGGACCGCGGAAATCCCAGAAACGCATTGTTTCACCACCAAAAATAATTTCTCCTGTTGGTGAACGCATTAAGTATTTACCTAGACCCGTAGGACCTTGACTTGATGCTACGTTAGCACCTAAACGTTGGTCACGAACTAAGAAAGTAAACGCTTGAGATTGAGATGCTTCAGGACCTGTAGGACCATAAAATTCACTAGGATAAGCTGTATTATTGAACCAAGACATACAACATGCAATGAATCCCATTAAAGAAATAGCAGCTAAACTATACGATAAATATGCTTCTCCAGACCATACAAAAGCACGACGTGCCCAAGCCCACGGCTTAGTTAAAATATGCCAAATACCACCGAAGATTTCTAAAGTACCGATCCAAATATGACCACCAATAATATCTTCCATGTTATCAACACTAACAATCCAACCATCACCACCAAAAGGTGATTTTAATAAGTATCCAAAAATAATACCCGGGTTAATTGTTGGGTTTGTAATAACACGAACATCGCCGCCACCAACAGCCCAAGTATCATAGACACCACCAAAATACATTGCTTTCCAAACAAGTAACCAAGCACCAATACCAAGAATGATTAAATGAATACCTAAAATTGTTGACATCTTATTTTTATCTTTCCAAACATAAGCAAAAAATGGAAAAGATTCTTCTAATGTTTCTGGCCCAATTAATGAGTGGTAAATACCACCAAAACCTAAAACAGCTGATGAAATTAAATGAAGAACACCTGAAACAAAATATGGAAAAGTATCTACTACTTCACCACCAGGACCTACACCATAACCTAATGTAGCTAGATGAGGTAATAAAATAAGACCTTGTTCATACATAGGTTTTTCAGGAATAAAGTGAGCTACTTCAAATAAATTCATAGCACCAGCCCAAAAAACAATTAATCCAGCATGAGCAACGTGCGCACCTAGTAATTTTCCAGATAAATTAATTAAACGGGCATTTCCAGCCCACCAAGCAAAACCAGTTGACTCTTGATCACGACCACCTACACTAAGACTTCCATTAAAGAGCGTTTCCACGTGGTAAAACCTCCTCTGGGAATACTAATGTTTCATGTGGTTGATCTTGAGCAGCCATCCATGCACGAATACCTTCATTTAATAACTGATTTTTTGTATAAAAAGTTTCAAATTCTGGATCTTCAGCAGCACGAATTTCTTGAGAAACGAAATCATATGCACGTAAGTTTAATGCTAAACCTACTACACCTAATGCACTCATCCATAAACCTGTTACTGGTACAAATAACATAAAGAAGTGAAGCCAACGTTTGTTAGAAAAGGCAACACCAAAAATTTGAGACCAGAAACGGTTTGCTGTAACCATTGAATACGTTTCTTCCGCCTGAGTGGGATTAAATGCACGGAATGTGTTTGCACCGTCACCGTCTTCAAAGATTGTGTTTTCTACAGTAGCACCGTGAATTGCACATAATAATGCTGCTCCTAATACACCTGCAACACCCATCATATGGAATGGGTTTAATGTCCAGTTATGGAATCCTTGGAAAAATAAAATGAAACGGAAAATTGCAGCAACACCAAAACTTGGGGCGAAAAACCATCCAGATTGACCTAATGGATAAATAAGAAAAACTGATACGAAAACAGCGATAGGCCCTGAGAAAGCAATTGCGTTATATGGACGAATTTTAACAGCACGAGCAATTTCAAATTGTCGTAACATAAATCCGATTAAAGCGAATGCTCCATGTAGTGCAACAAAAGCCCAAAGACCACCTAATTGACACCAACGTGTGAAATCACCTTGTGCTTCGGGACCCCATAATAATAATAATGAGTGACCCATAGAGTTTGGCGGCGTTGATACAGCAGCTGTTAAAAAGTTACAACCCTCTAAGAATGAACTTGCTAAACCATGACTATACCATGATGTAACAAACGTAATACCTGTTAACCAACCTCCTAATGCAAAATATGCACAAGGTAATAGTAATAAACCTGACCAACCAACATAAACGAAACGGTCACGGCGTAACCAGTCATCCATTACGTCGAATAATCCGCGTTTTTCTTCTGACTTACCGATTGCGATAGTCATATTGAAAATCTCCTAATTTAAAATTTATATATCATGTTTTAATTAAATATCTTAATAAATATTTAATAATATTAATAGCCTATTTATTATATTAAATAAAAATATATAAATATTCTATAAATAATTTACTCAAATTAACTTAATTATATTAAGTTCTAGTTAAAGAAGTAATCATTTTTTTTATAAAAATAAAAATTTAATGAAATCATTATATATTATAATAAAAATAATATTTAAATCAAAGTCTATAATTATTAATTATAAAAAATAAATGATAGAAATTATATAAATTAGAATATGTAAGTTTTAAAAACTATATTTAATTTATATTACTTCTAATACAATAATTAGTAGTAATAACTAATACTAAATAACTTATTATTATTTAGTAGTATTTTTAAAGGCCCTGTATTTTTACATAATTAATTCAACGATTTGCTCATTTATATCTTTTGTTTTTAATTCTTTTAATTCAATTTTCAAATCTTCTAATATACTAATAACTTTCATTTGCGTTATTATTTTTTTTTTGTACCTAGCATAATTGATTATTTATAATTTATTATTTAAACCTATAGTGGTCAGCTTTATTTAAAATATCTAATGGTTCAAATTTTTTGTGAGTTAAACTACTTCTATAATAAATTTCTGTTGAGGCAACAACAACAACTTTGTGACCAACAATATCTTTTACAACATATAAAGGGGCTATTTCTAATAAGTCTGTTATATAAGTGGTTCTAAAACTGTGAGTTTTTATATTTTTATTAAGTTCTTTAGAAGCAATTTTTAAAATATCATTTAACTCTTTATTAAAATTACTTCTATGAATTGCCTTTTTTGTGTACACTAGTAAAAAAGAAATCCTCATCTCCTTTATATTTATATAATTTATGGAAACAATTATAATGATTATTTAGAATTTTCTTAGATTCATTACTTAAACTAATTAAATGTTCTATTTCTCCTTTTTTTATTAAATCAACCCTTGTATAACCATTATAGATTAGACCTTTTATATTTTTTATTTTTAAATTTAATAAATTTGATACCCTTTTTGACAACCCTGTAAAATAAAGTAATAAAACATCTTTTTTCTCAAAAATTGTATCACTTCCGCATAAATTTAATAAATAATTAAACTCACTATATTCAATATAATCCCTTTTCTTTTTTTGCATTTTTAACCTTATTTGCCTTTTTTTCTTTTTCTGCTCTTAATTTTTGTTGAAATTCAATTTCTTTTTTTACAAATTCTAATTTTTCTTTTAATTCTTGATTGTCATTTAATAATTTAATTTTTGTCTCTTCAAGAATTTTATTATTTAATTTTAAACTTTTATTATTATCAACAATTATTTCATTATTTATTTTTAAATTATTATTTACTTTATCCAATGTATTATTAATATTTTTTAAATTATTTATTTCATTAAAAAATAAATTTTTTAAATTAAAAAAGAAACTATACCAATTATCTTTATGTTTATTTGTTACATAATTATATAGATTTATTTTATTAAATTCATTTGAATTTAAAATAGAAAAGATTTTTCATCTTCAAAATCTGTTTTAATTTATTATTTACAGTTGAAGGGTTTTTCTATAACCGTATCCTCTATCTTATTAGATTTAGAATCTAATTCGTTATAATCTATTTGTTTATTCTTTGTATTTAATATGTCTAACCAAAAACTTGGTGTTTTTTTTAATAAAGTTTTTATATTTTTTTTATTAAATACATCTTTTAAATCTTCCAAAATTATATTTTCTTTTTCCAATAAATCTAGAATTGTTCTAATATTTCTATTTACTAATTGCTGGCCATGTGAATTTGTTCCACAAATCGAAGATAATTCTTCTATATTAAAATCAAAATTTTAATAATAATTTTGATGAATTATTTGGAATTTTTTATATATTAAGTCAATAGGCTTTTTATTAATTTTAAAAAAATTTTAAATCTATCAAATGGGGGTGTTGGTCATTGAACTATATATTAAAAAACCACCATCTTTAATAGATAAAATAAAATTTAAAAATTGTTTTTGTTTAAGATTATTTTTTTCATTAAAATTTTCTTTTTTAAAAAACCATTCAACTCCGTCAAAATCTATACAGCAGATATCATTTTCATACTTTCATTTAAATTAATGCAAAACACCATTAATCATACCATATGTATAATTATCAAGCATATATTTATAAAAATCTGTTTTATGTTCAGAGAAACAATTCAACAATTTTCGTTTTCGTTTTCGTTTTCGTTTTCGTTTTCGTTTTCGTTTTCTTTGTGACATTTTCTTTCTAGGAAAACGTTTTTTGTTCTTTCATAAAGGGTACAAATCCTAAATTAGAAAGATAATTAAAATAGAATATTATTTTTTATGTTTTAACTAAAAGAATGGTAAGTTAATATTTTTTTGTTCCTTTAAATAATAATAATTATTATCTAAAACAATTGGGTTTTTCAAAATCGTTTTTTATATTAAATAAGAAAGGATATTTTATTCATAAAATATGTCCAATAAGATGAGATATCTAAATCGTCTTCTTTTTTTTATATGAGAAGGGAATTCATCATTTTTAAAACCCAAATTCTTTATTGGGTAGGGGGTGTAAAATAACTTTTGATTGTGAAGCTAATCCTCCAAAGTAACTTGGGTTGGAGAAATATTTTTTGAAAAATAAACAATTAATTAAAGTTAAATAAATACGATGTAAAATAGATTAAATGTTAAAATGTCGTTTTATAGATTGTTATTAATTATTTATAATAATTTAATTGTAGTGTTATATTTAAAATTTTTCTAAGTTAAATTTAAATATTTAGCGGTTAGGGGTAGTAAAGTAATTAGAAATTTTGTTTTAAATAGCGAATTTTATATTGACTAAAAATATATAATAAGTTATAATAATTTTATAATTTTATCATAAAATTATTAAAGCCTACTTAGCTCAGTTGGTTAGAGCGTCCGTCTCATACGCGGAATGTCACTAGTTCAAATCTAGTAGTAGGCAATAAATATTATTTTGACTTAAAAAAAATAGATTGTTATAATAATAATAATTAAAAGAAGGGGTTGTAGTTCAATTGGTTAGAGCACTACCCTGTCACGGTAGAAGTTGCGGGTTCGAGTCCCGTCAGCCCCGATTTTACTATAAAATTAATATATATTCAAAAATTAACAGTTTATATAAATTTTGGTTTTATTAATTTTGGTTTGGTCCCTTATATTAATTATATAATAAATAATAATCAGCAATAACAATAATTATAATAATATTAAAAATAAAATTATGAGTTGAATTACTTGTTTTTATTTATTATAAATAATAAATAAACTCCTTTTAACTATAATAGTTAAAAATAAAATAAACATTTTTTATTTTAAAAAATCATATTTATTAAGTAGTTAATTATTTAATTAATATAAAAAAAATATGGCAACAACAAAATTTCCAAAATTTAGCCAGGGGCTAGCAAACGATCCTACAACTCGTCGTATTTGGTTTGGGATTGCTACAGCACATGATTTTGAAAGTCATGATGGTATGACTGAAGAAAATTTATATCAAAAAATTTTTGCTTCACATTTTGGTCAATTAGCAATTATTTTTTTATGGACTTCAGGTAACTTATTTCATGTTGCTTGGCAAGGAAACTTTGAACAATGGGTTCAAAATCCATTAAATATTCGTCCAATTGCTCACGCAATTTGGGATCCACACTTTGGTCAACCTGCGGTTGAGGCATTTACACGAGGAGGAGCTTCGGGTCCTGTAAATATTGCAACATCAGGAGTATATCAATGGTGGTATACAATTGGTATGAGAACAAACCAAGATTTATATATTGGTTCAATTTTTTTATCTTTAGCCGCAACAGCATTTTTATTTGCAGGTTGGCTTCATTTACAACCTAAATTTCAACCCGGTTTAAGTTGGTTTAAAAATGCAGAATCACGTCTAAACCACCATTTATCTGGTTTATTTGGGGTTAGCTCTTTAGCTTGGACAGGTCATTTAGTTCACGTAGCTATTCCTGCAGCACGTGGAGAACGTGTTGGATGGGATAATTTTTTAACAACATTACCACATCCACAAGGATTAACACCTTTCTTTACAGGTAACTGGGCTGCATATGCAGAAAATCCAGATACTGGTAATCATATTTTTGGTACTGCCTCAGGATCAGGAACAGCTATTTTAACTTTTTTAGGTGGTTTTCATCCACAAACACAAAGTTTATGGTTATCAGATATGGCACATCATCATTTAGCGATTGCTGTTTTATTTATTGTAGCAGGTCATATGTATCGTACTAATTTTGGTATTGGACATAGTATGCGTCAAATTTTAGAAGCACATACTCCACCAGCTGGAGGTCTTGGTGCTGGCCATAAAGGGTTATACGATACAGTAAATAACTCATTACATTTCCAATTAGGTTTAGCTTTAGCATCAGTAGGTACAATTTGTTCATTAGTGGCTTAACGTTGGGTCACATCAATCGAAAGGTTGATTAATTAAACTTCGCTATATGCTGGGACTATCTATTAATCCTTTGGTCCTAATTATAACAATTAGGTAAAATCTAAAGGTAGGATAAATCAGCAGGAAACTAAATTTTATTTTAAATAGGATATAAAAAAAAATTAAAGCGTTCGGCTATAAGCGAACAATATAGGATCCTCAGAGACTACACGCGAAGCACCTTTAAATAAAAAATTTAATTTTGACAATTATTTTAACAACTTTAAACCTAAGCAGATTAAACCAAATGACTCTTTATTTATTGAATGGTTTATTGGTTTTAGTGAAGGGGACGGTTTATCGAATAAAAGATATTATTTTTCAATTAATCAGAAAGATATAAAAATATTATATAAAATTAAAAATAATTTAGGCTTTGGTCAAGTTTTAAAATATATCCAAAATAACAAAACGTACGGACGTTATATTGTTCAAGACCAGCAAAACTGTGCACGATTGGCACATATTTTTAATGGTAATTTAGTATTAATAAAAACAAATGTTCGTTTTAAAATTTGGATAAAACAATTAAATATAACGCCTTTAAAAACTAGAGGTGGAATTTCTTTAAATAATAGCTGGTTATCAGGATTCATATATGCTGAAGGATGTTTTTATTCAAGAGTTCGTAAATTTAAAAATATGAAACTTGGTTATAAAGTAGAGCAAAATTTTAGTATTAATCAAAAAGAAGAATATGAATTATTTTATGCTTTAAAAAATTTATTTTCTAGTAATGCTAATATTCAAAAAATTATTTCTAAAATAAATCAATCTGTTTATTATAAAATAGAGTTAAGTAGTTTTTTATCAAATACAATATTATTAAACTATTTAAAAAAATTTCCTTGTAAAAGGAATAAAAATTTAAATATTGTAATTTATCGCCGTATCTATGGACCAATTATATAGAACGTAACGAACATTTAACAGTAATTGGTTTGAAAAAGAACAAAATTTATGTAAACAATTGAAAAAATTAAAATTAAAAAAATAAAGGTGAAGATATAGTCCACAAAAAAAAATATATTTATATTTTTTAATTTGCAACACATGTATTCATTACCTCCTTATGCATTTTTAGCACAAGATTTTACAACTCAAGCTTCTTTATATACTCACCATCAATATATTGCAGGTTTTATTTTATGTGGTGCATTTGCTCACGGAGCAATATTCTTTATTCGTGATTATGATCCAGAAGCAAACAAAGGAAATGTTTTAGCACGTATGTTAGAGCATAAAGAAGCTATTATTTCACATTTAAGTTGGGTAACTTTATTTTTAGGATTCCATACTTTAGGTCTTTATGTTCATAATGATGTAATGCAAGCCTTTGGTACACCTGAAAAACAAATTTTAATTGAACCTGTTTTCGCTCAGTGGATCCAGGCTTCACATGGTAAAACTGCATATGGTTTTGATTTATTATTATCTCAACCAAATAGTGTAGCTTACTCAGCTGGACAAAGTTTATGGTTACCTGGTTGGTTAGAAGCAATAAATAGTAATACTAATACTTTATTTTTAACAATTGGTCCTGGTGATTTCTTAGTTCATCATGCTATTGCTTTAGGTTTACATACAACAACATTAATTTTAGTTAAAGGTGCTTTAGATGCTCGTGGTTCAAAATTAATGCCTGATAAAAAAGATTTTGGTTATAGTTTCCCTTGTGATGGCCCAGGTCGTGGTGGAACATGTGATATTTCAGCATGGGATGCTTTTTATTTAGCAGTATTTTGGATGTTAAATACAATTGGTTGGGTAACATTCTATTTCCATTGGAAACATTTAGGAATTTGGCAAGGAAATGTAAACCAATTTAATGAATCATCAACTTATTTAATGGGTTGGTTACGTGATTATTTATGGTTAAACTCATCACAATTAATTAATGGTTATAATCCATTTGGTATGAATAGCTTATCTGTATGGGCTTGGATGTTCTTATTTGGACATTTAATTTATGCTACAGGTTTTATGTTTTTAATTTCATGGCGTGGATATTGGCAAGAATTAATTGAAACATTAGTTTGGGCTCATGAGCGTACACCAATTGCAGCTTTAATTCGTTGGAAAGACAAACCTGTTGCTCTTTCAATTGTTCAAGCTCGTTTAGTAGGTTTAGCTCACTTTAGTGCTGGATATGTTTTAACATACGCTGCATTTTTAATTGCATCAACATCTTCAAAATTTGGTTAATTTATATTTTATTATATATATTTACTAAAAAAATAATTTTATAAGGTTAAAATAGAATGGAAGTAAACGTTTTAGGTCTTATTGCAGTAGCTTTATTTATTTTAATTCCCACATCTTTTTTATTAATTCTTTACGTAAAAACAGCAAGTGCGAATGAAAATTAAAATTATAATGATTGTCAATTTTTATATTAATCAATATAAAAATTGACAATCATTATAATTTTATACTATATTTATAATATTAACTTAACTTTTTTTTACAAAAAAAAATTTTTTAAAGGCGGCTGTAGCCAAGTGGTAAGGCATCAGATTGTGACTTTGACATTCGCGGGTTCAAGTCCCGTCAGTCGCCCAAATTTTTAACATATAAATCATTTTATATTTGAAAATAATTAATTTATTAATTATAATAATAAATTATTAGGAAAGGTGGCAGAGTGGTTGAATGCTTCGGTTTTGAAAACCGGCGTACTTTCACGAGTACCGAGGGTTCGAATCCCTCCCTTTCCGAAAACTAAGATTAAACATAATAACCCATAGTTTTAAAAGTAACTCTTTTTTAAATCAAGCTTTAATTCGTACTAAATTTTAAAAAAATAAATAAATTTTTATTATATATTTCTAAAAATCAATAATATTATAATATTACTAAAAAAATTTATGCTATAAAATTATGAATAAATCGTTTTCGTTCAGATATGGTAAAAATTATATTCATAAGTTCCTTTATAAAATTTAATTTTAAATACTATTTTATAAAATTAAAAATAATTATTTTAATAAATTTATTAAAGCCTTTAGTGTTAAAAAATAAATTAAAATTAGCGTAGATTAGCTTTTTAAAAGCTATAATATATTTAATTTGAAAAGATATTATAGCTTTTTATAAATTTATTTTTTAAAAGCTATAATAGTTTGTTTTAATAATTTATAATTGAAATATATAAGTATTTGCTCTTCGAGGGACTCGAACCCTCACGCTTAAAGCACTGGTTCCTAAAACCAGGGTGTCTACCAATTCCACCAGAAGAGCTAATTTGTATATATTAAAATTTATTAGATTTTATGACTAAAATCTAATAAATTTTAGTATATTTAATAAAAAAACACAATATATTTAACTTAATTATTAATTAATAATTTAACGATTATTTAATAAATCAGTTAAACCTTCTTTTAAAAGAGCTTCTGCTTCTTCATTTAATGTATTTGTTTCACGAATTATTTCGCCATATTTTGATTTATTTGTTGATAAATATTGACGTAATTCAACTAAGAAGGAACGTACTTCATTTACAGGAAGACTATCTAAATAACCATTTGTACCAGCATATATAGTAGTTACTTGATCTTCTAATGATAATGGTGATGATTGTGGCTGTTTTAAAATTTCACGTAAACGTTGACCACGAGCTAATTGCTTTTGTGTTGCTTGATCTAAATCAGAAGCGAATTGAGAAAAAGCTTCTAATTCAGCAAATTGTGCTAATTCTAGTTTTAATTTACCAGCAACCTGTTTCATAGCTTTTGGTTGAGCGGCTGAACCTACACGAGAAACAGAAATACCTACATTGATAGCAGGGCGTATACCAGAATTAAAAATATCTCCTGAAAGGAAAATTTGACCATCTGTAATTGAAATTACATTTGTTGGAATATAGGCCGATACATCACCTTCTTGAGTTTCAACAATTGGTAAAGCTGTCATACTTCCACTACCTAATTGATCACTTAATTTAGCTGCGCGTTCTAATAGACGTGAGTGTAAATAGAAAACATCTCCAGGAAAGGCTTCACGACCTGGTGGACGACGAAGTAATAATGACATTTCACGGTAAGCTTGCGCTTGTTTTGATAAATCATCATAAATAATTAATGTATGACGACCTTTATACATAAAGTATTCTGCAAGCGATGCACCAGTATAAGGAGCTAAATACTGTAATGTAGCGGGTGAATCGGCAGTTGCTGCAATAATAATTGTATAATCCATACAACCTCGTTCTTCTAATGTATTTACTACTTGAGCAATAGAAGCGGCTTTTTGACCAATTGCAACGTAAACACAAACAACATCTTTACCTTTTTGGTTAATAATTGTATCAAGAGCAACTGATGTTTTACCAGTTTGTCTATCTCCAATAATTAATTCTCGTTGCTAAAGAGTTTTATATATAACTCTTAAGGACTATATCTTTAACAAAAAATATAAATATATATAACTATTAAAAATTATATTCAAACCATGAATTACAAAAATCTAACCAAATTTTATATTCTATAGTATTTGAATCTTTTAAATGATATTTTAATTTTTTATAATTAAAATATTTTAAACTTAGACGAATACGGTGCATTTTTGATGATTTTAAAGGGTATTTTTTTAAATGTTCATATAATGTTACAAACTCTTCATAACTTTTAATATGAAACTGGTATTGATCGTTTGGTTTTCTATTTTTAAAGTTTTTTTTTTCAATATAAATAGTACCAAAATTATAAGAGCGATGAATAAGTAAAAGAGGTTCTTTATATATACTAGTTATTTTAAGATATAGTTGATTAAAACCTTTTGATTGGCTTAACCGTTTAATTTTTCCCTCTTTACCAGGTTTTTGAGATGTAATAGCATTTGTTTTAGAAATAGATATGCTAATTGTTCCGTCAGAATCAATTAAACCTGCAAGATAACCATTTGGTATTTCAAGTATAGAAGGCGATTTTTTTATTATAATGTTTAAAATATCGCATACTTTTTGAAACTGGTTTAGACGAGCCGGATTATGCAATTTACCATTTAATCTATGAACAATATTTTCAATCATTAAACGAGCTTTAACTCTATATCTAAAACTATTAGACCCGCTTCTAGGTTTTATAGACCCTCCCTTTAATTTAGTTTTTATATTATGTAAAATATTCAAATCAAAAACAGAAGTTGTTAGTTCAAAACTAATTTCTTTATTTTTATTAATGTAAAAACAGCCATCACCATCAACAACTCCTGCGAACCAATCATCCCAATTTATATTTTTTTCACCTTTGTTTTTATTCATAGTTATATTTAATATTTTCGTTAGGAAACGTATAGTCTCTGAGGTTCCTAATTGCTTAATAATAGCTTTCGTTACCTGCTGATTATTAGATTAAAATAAAAGTTTTAACATTAGACATCGTATCTCTAAGTATTTTATTTTACTAATTTATATTTTTTATAAAAAATTCTAATTTCCAGCATATAGTTTCCTGCATTAAAAATTATTTAAGAATAATATTTAAAGGGCCAATTTGACCACGCCCAATAGGAATCATTGCATCAACTGCAACTAAACCTGTTTGTAAAGGTTCATGTACTGAACGACGCGAGATAATACCCGGTGCTGGTGATTCAATTAATCTAGTTTCCGTAGCTTCAATATCGCCTTTACCATCAATTGGACGAGCTAAAGGATTTAAAACACGTCCTAAACATTTATCAGAAACAGGTATTTGAGCAATTTTACCTGTAGCAGCAACAGATGAACCTTCTTGTACTGTTAAACCTTCACCCATTAGTACAGCACCAACGTTTTTAGATTCTAAATTTAATGCAATACCAACAGTACCATCTTCAAAATCTAATAATTCACCGGCCATTGCTTTTTCTAATCCGTAAATACGGGCAATCCCATCACCAACTTGAAAAACAGTTCCTACATTAACTACTCGCATGTCTTCATTGTATTGAGCAATTTGACGTCGAATAACACTACTAATTTCGTGTGCTTTAATTGTATATGCCATTTTTGTACTCCTATTATTTTACTTTTTAAGTAAAATGACCAAAATTTTTTCTGTTTTATTATAAAAAGGAAAAACACCCTATTTTTTAAATTTTTAGTTAAAATACTATAGATATATTTAATTAAAAGAATATTTTTTAATAGAAGTATATTTATTAATTTTAACTTTATTTACCCAAGGATGAAATGTTTTTGATTTCATTTTAAGTTTTAATTGATCTCGAACTTGTTTTAAAGATAACAATACAATTTGTTGTGAAATCTGTTGAATCGCTTTTTGTTGTTGTAAACGAATTGCTAATTGTCTTGTTTCTTTTAAACGGACTGTTTCTTCTTCTGCTTGTTCAATACATAAATTTTTTTCACGTTCAGCAGCAATTAAACCCTGTTCTCGAATTTCATTAGCTCTTATTTTTGCATTTTCTAATTGTGAAATTGCCTGATCCATTTTTTCTTGAATTTCTTGAGCACGGGCATCAGCTGCACAGATATTTTGTAAAATTTTTTTTTTACGATTTTCTAATAACTCACGTACAGCATCACCAACAAAAGTAACAACAACTGCAATAACAACAGCTAAATTTATAACATTTGTTTCTAATATATTAGTATTAATACCGAAACCATGACCAAAAAACATACAATTTATTTCTATTAAATTCAT